ATGAATTTAATAGAACTAAATTGTGTCTTTTTTGGTCATGGTTTTGGTATTAATACTAATATATTAGAAACAAACGTTATAAATTTAGCAGTGGTTGTTGCAGTTGTTGTTACTTTTGTTGGTGATGCTATACGTGAATTATTGGAAAACCGTAAAAAAAAAATTTTACAAAATATCTGTGCAGCTGATGCCCGTGCCCAAGAAATTCAAGAAAAAATGGATCAGGCAATTTCACAATTAGAAAATGCAAAAATAAGAGCTAATGAGATTCGAGAACAGGGTTTAATTGCTGCTGAACGTGAAAAAACTTTATGTATTGAACAAGCAGAAGAAGAAACAACTCGTTTAAAAGAAACAAGACAATCAGCAATTCGCCTACAACAACAAAAAGCGATTCAACAAATTTCACAACAAATTGTATTGTTATCTTTAAAACAAGTTCGAGATCAATTAAAAAGTAAAATGAAATTAAAAACATTTCATCCTTGGGTAAATAAAGTTAAAATTAATAAATATACTTCTATTAAAAAATATTCTTTTAATTAAATACATTTATAATTTTTTAACTAAACAATTTTTTATTTTATAAAAATAGGTTGTTTTTCCTTTTTATAATAAAACAGAAAAAAATTCATTTTACTTAAAAAGTAAAATAATAGGAATACAAAAATGGCATATACAATTAAAGCACACGAAATTAGTAGTGTTATTCGACGTCAAATTGCTCAATACAATGAAGACATGCGAGTAGTTAATGTAGGAACAGTTTTTCAAGTTGGTGATGGAATTGCCCGTATTTATGGGTTAGAAAAAGCAATGGCTGGTGAATTATTAGATTTTGAAGATGGTACTGTTGGTATTGCATTAAACTTAGAATCTAAAAACGTTGGTGCTGTATTAATGGGTGACGGTTTAACTGTACAAGAAGGTTCATCTGTTGTTGCTACAGGTAAAATTGCTCAAATACCTGTTTCTGACCAATGCCTAGGCCGTGTTTTAAATTCTTTAGCTCGCCCAATTGATGGTAAAGGAGATATTGAAGCTACAGAAACTCGATTAATTGAATCACCAGCTCCAGGAATTATATCTCGTCGTTCAGTACATGAGCCTTTACAAACTGGGTTAGTTGCTGTTGATGCAATGATTCCTATTGGACGAGGTCAACGTTGGCCCCTTAACTATTAGTAGTAACTAATTTTTAATGCAGGAAACTATATGCTGGAACTTAGTTAAATTTATATTTATATTATATTTTTATAAAAAATATAATATTATAATAGTAAAATAAAATACTTAGAAAGAAATGTAACTTTCTAATGTTACAATTTTTATTTTAATCTAACAATCAGCAGGTAACGAAAGTTTTTGTTAAAGCAATTAGGAACCTCAGAGACTATACGTTTCCTAATAAAAACCATATATTTAATTATGACTAAAAAAAATGATACTTTAAGATGGGATCAATGGTTTGCAGGAGTGATTGATGGTGATGGTTGTTTTTATATTAATAAAAAAAACGAAATAAGCTTTGAAGTAACAACTTCCAATTTTGATATAGAGGTCCTCAATAGTATAAAAAATAAATTAAAAGGAGGCTCTATCAAACCTAGAAGCGGATCAAATAGTTTTAGATATAGGGTTAAAGCTATTTTAATTATTCAAACTATTGTTTATAAAATAAACGGTAAATTATATAATCCAGTTCGCTTAAGCCAGTTTAAAAGAGTATGTGAAATTTTAAATATTAAAATAAAAAAATCTCCTTTTATAATTGAAATTACAAATACCTATCTTGCAGGTTTAATTGATTCTGATGGTACTATTAGTATATCTGTTTCTAAAACAAATAATATTACTTCTCAGAAATACGGAAAAGAAGGTAAAATAGCTAGGTTAAGTCAATCAAGAGGTTTCAATCAAATATATCTTAAAATTACAAGTATATATAAAGAACCATTGTTACTTATTAAAAATTCTTATAAGTTTGGGACTATTTATGTTGAAAAAAAAAATTTTTCAAATTTTTCAAATAAAAAACCAAAAAATCAATATCATTGGACTATTAAAAGCTATCAAGATTTCTGTATTTTATATGAAATGTTAAAAACATATCCTTTAAAATCATCAAAAATGCACCGTATTAGATTAAGTTTAAAATATTTTTATTATAAAACATTAAAATACCATTTAAAAAATTTTGATACTGTAGAATATAAAAGTTGGTTATTTTTTTGTAAATCTTGGTTTAAATATAATTTTTGATTTTTTTTAGTGTTAAAAAATAATTTAAGGTATTTATTAAAGATATAGTCCCCAAGAGTTATATAAAATATTTATATATATATATATAAAACTCTTTCGCAACGAGAATTAATTATTGGAGACAGACAAACAGGTAAAACAGCTGTTGCTCTTGATACAATTATTAATCAAAAAGGTAAAGATGTTGTTTGTGTTTATGTTGCAATTGGTCAAAAAGCTGCTTCTATTGCTCAAGTAGTAAATACGTTAGAAGAACGAGGTTGTATGGATTATACAATTATTGTTGCAGCAACTGCTGATTCACCAGCTACCTTACAATATTTAGCTCCTTATACAGGTGCATCACTTGCAGAATACTTTATGTATAAAGGTCGTCATACATTAATTATTTATGATGATTTATCAAAACAAGCTCAAGCTTATCGTGAAATGTCATTATTACTTCGTCGTCCACCTGGTCGTGAAGCGTTTCCTGGAGATGTTTTCTATTTACATTCACGCTTATTAGAACGTGCAGCTAAATTAAGTGACCAATTAGGTAGTGGAAGTATGACAGCATTACCAATTGTTGAAACTCAAGAAGGTGATGTATCAGCTTATATTCCAACAAACGTAATCTCAATTACAGATGGTCAAATTTTTCTGTCAGGAGATATTTTTAATTCTGGTATACGTCCTGCTATTAATGTAGGTATTTCTGTTTCTCGTGTAGGTTCAGCTGCTCAACCAAAAGCTATGAAACAAGTTGCTGGTAAATTAAAATTAGAATTAGCACAATTTGCTGAATTAGAAGCTTTTTCTCAATTTGCTTCTGATTTAGATCAAGCAACACAGAAACAATTAGCGCGTGGTCAACGTTTACGTGAAATTTTAAAACAACCACAGTCATCACCGTTATCATTAGAAGATCAAGTAACTACTATATATGCTGGTACAAATGGTTATTTAGATAGCCTTCCTGTGAATGAAGTACGTTCATTCTTAGTGGAACTACGTCAATATTTATCAACAAATAAATCAAAATATGGTGAATTAATTCGCGAAACAAATACATTAAACGAAGAAGCGGAAGCTATTTTAAAAGAAGGTTTAACTGATTTATTAAATAATCGTTAAATTATTACATTAATTACTAATTTAGTTAATTAGATATATTGTGTTTTGTTATTAAAGGTATTAAAATTTATTAAAATTTATTAGGTGTTATTTAAATAAAACCTAATAAATTTTAATAAATAATTAGCTTAGCTCTTCTGGTGGAATTGGTAGACACGCTGGTTTTAGGAACCTGTGCTTTAAGCGTGAGGGTTCGAGTCCCTCGAAGAGCAAAATTTGTTTCACTTTCAGATATTTTATTTTTAATATTTGGTTAACTTTCAGATATTTATAATATATATTAGTAGCAAAAAAAGAACATAAGAAAATAAAGTTCACTCGCGCTACATACTAAATTATTTTATTAAAATTTTTTTCCTAAATAATAATAAGACTCTTGGATGCAAACAGTATCGAAATAGTCTCTGAAATTTAGTCCACTAAAATCAATAAAAAGCCAAAGTATTTTTAAAAGTCGGAGATTTAGGTATATTTTAGTTTTGGTGATTTATGAATTGTTAGCGAACTATTCGTTAAATCAGTTAGCAGTATGTAATAAGTAATAAAGAATAGATGATTCGCTAATAATATAATATGTTTATTATTTCGCTTTTCAGAATCAACAGTTAAATTTATTTAATTAAATAGTTAATTATTTATTTATCAAATAATTAGATTAGAAAAGAATAATAAAAGGCACAAAATACTTGGCTGAAAAATCGCGCTTTTGGTCGGCCCATCTTCTTCCAACCTGTGTATTAGAATCCAGCTTTTTTACATTTTTTTGGACTTCTATTAAAAATTCCTCAGAAAAGAGGTTAGTTAGGTGGCGATTTATTTCGCCCAACGAATTCTCCCAAAAACAAATCATTAGAGGTCTTAGCATAAGACTTGATTTTAAGTCTCTATATGGGGTTTCAGGGTAGCGCCGCCGTACTAAGAAAGGTGCCTATTTCAAGCGCATCTTTCAATTGCTCCCAATTGTGTCTTAAGGCTGAAGTTACTTGAGCAACATTGCTATACGAATTTACTTTTTCTAAAGACACGTAATCCATCTTTGAAAAATCAAAATTAAGTACCTTAAAATCAATAAAGAATTTATCTCTATTTGAAAATGTATCAGGCAAATGCTTTAGATTTCTTAAGTAGTTTTCTTTAGCATGGACCCACGAAAAGAGAAAAGTTTTTCAAAAAATTTGTACTTTGATCCGCATACTCTTTAAATAAACGATACTCAAAACCGATGACCTGCATTGAAACGTTATCAGAGTCAAGATTATAAGGAAAATCTTGCGTATCTTTGGCTTTTATTGGGGTTTCTATTTCTAAAAAGGGATGCCCTTTAATGTCGTTAGTTCCTAGGTGCAAGCCTTCATACCTTGTTTCTAAAAACAACGGTCTAGGGGCCTCTGAATTTGAAAGAAAAGGTGTTGCACTATCCGTAAAAGGTGTTGCACTTTCAGAGGAAGATTCCGCTTTAAGTTCACCTTTATGTTTACTTATTTCCTCTACATTAGGATTAGGGGAAAAGGATTGAAGATATGACCCCGATACTCCGAGCGCTTCGTCAAAACGATTGGCTATAAGGCTGCTGTGAAATATAAAACTACGCAATAAATATTCCCTACTTACTGCACTAACTTTTTCGTAGTTATCGTCCAAGTAATTGCTAAAAACGATTTGTTGGGGTGCGTCTTCCAAATCTTCGGTAAAATTGTTTATACTATTAATTTTTCTATCCTGGATAGATAGATTTGCACGGATAAACTCATAGTCAACCCATGAAATTGAATTAAATTGTTCAAGTATGGCAAAAGTCCCCGGGCATCTAAAATACTCTGCAAATGAAATATCGATCTGAACTAGGGGATGTTTTTTGTCAGAGTCACAAGGCTCTACCAATATTTCCCAGCTATACTATCTATTGTCATCTTCAAAAACGCCCGTCCATTTTCCCATAAATGGGCCATACTGCCTTAAAAGGCCAGACTCTCGCATAACCTTCCAGCTCTCCTTATTCCGCCATTCGATACCTAAAAACGAAACACCTTCTTTATTCCGTATTGTAGACTCAAACGGATACTTAAATAACCCCTTTAGATTAACTAATACCTCATCTAGAAATACTGCGTAAAATTCATTTTTAATCCCTATACTTTCATAAAAAGTGTTTGGTTTAACAGGAAGCCAATTTAAATACTCAAAAAATAAGTCCTTACCGGATAAATAAGCCAGTTTTTTCTTTTTACCCAAGCTACTATACTCATCCTTCATAGCGTTCAGGTATTGGTTATCGCCAATATTTTTATAAACAGTGCTTATTTTTGAAGGGTTTATTAGATAAATGAAAGTCTCTGGGAAGGGACTTTTATAAGGATTTGTATAAGTGAAATATACTTCAAAAAGGGTTTCTTGAAGTAGATTATTTAAACAATGGCTATAATATGGTTTCCGCTTGTCATCTCGCATAGCGTATCCATCTTCTCGGTCACAAAACTCCGTAACGTACATCGGATCCAGGATACTTAGCCTAAAACTTTCTGTTTTAAAGTCCTTTATGCCGTAAGTTGGTAAACGTTTGTTAAAGTAATTTTTTACAACGGTGTTTATAGTTTTTGAGAAAAGATAACCTACGGTTTTTTGTAGAGGTTTTACCTGTTCTGATAATTTTACTCTTTCTTCTAAAAATTGTCGTACGGGGCCTACTTTATTGATATTAACGGGAATTGGTGAATTCCCGTAGATTAAATTTGTTTTAAAGGTTCCATAACACGATTCACTGCCAGAATATTTTAAATGGTCTACACGAGGTTGTTCTCTTAATCTTTCAGGGACTGTTAAAGCCCAGTAAATAATGTCTTCCCTGTAAGTCTGTAAAAATTTTTTAAGATTAAAAGGCCCGTCAAAATAAGGGTTATCTTGAACAACCACCAATTCTAAAGGGACTGCTAATATTCTAGAGCTTAAAGCTTCGTCATTTATAAGACCCAATGCCTTTTCTGGCGGATAGTTGCTTGTTATAAAAACAGTACCCGAAAAACAATTTGAAACGTTAGTATGTTCGAACTTACGTTCAGTCTGTATAAAATCGCGCCCTTGCCATTTTTTTAATTCGCTAACGTTTTTTAAATAAGTAACGTCGCCGATGTAAATTATTTTTAGGTGTATTAAATTAGACGCTTCAAAAGGCTTATTTAGTGCTTCAAAATTAGCCGCTTTCATGTCGTCTTCATGAATTGTTTTTATGAAATCAGCTATTGAACTCTTTCCAGTCTTTGGACCTCCATATATACATACACAATTTGCTGAGATTCTTTATCGGGAAAAATTAGCTTATTTAAGGCCAACCTAAAAAGATTAATTCTTTCGCTGCTATAACCACATATAGCCGAAATAACCGCCATGAAGTAGGGGTCTAGCTTATAAGAACCTCGCTTTAGCTTGTAAGGTAATATTGTCGTTAAATAGTCTTCTTTTTTTGAGTTATGCACCCTTTTATTTTGAATATCGATCGTTTTTCCAATAAAGGCTGACTTTTTAGTAAAGTTTGGTGCCATCATTTTTACAAAGTCAGCAAGTTTGTCAAAAAACATTTTCTTTTTGTACATTATATACCCAGCTAAACTCGCGTTTGACTGCTGAAGCATTAGACTAACGACTTTTTGATTTATATAATCTCCCGAATCTTTTTTCCATAAGTTATTATCGATCCCCTGAAAGATATAAAAACTATCTATGTAAACAAGTTGACCTGCAAGCTTAGACCCTTTTAGAAAAAGAAAAATTATTTTTGCGTCAATCGGTAGATTGTGCACGTTAAATAAGGGATTATAAACGATTTTATCAAGCATTGTCGGGTCAAGGTAAAACATATACTCTTGTATTATATGCTTTAAAACAAAGCTTTATGGCAAAATCGCCGGTAATTATTGCTGTCCCTTCAAAGGCACTAGTAGAGCAAACTTTAAATGAGATAAAACCCCTATATATGGTATGGCATTTAAAAAATTATTTATACCATTGGTCACAGACCTTTCTAAAACTGTTTATCTTATAAACATGGAACCTTATGAACAATTATCTTTTGCAATTATTAAAAGTATAAAAGTTGAAAAATTATTATACAACTATTTTAAGAAAATCAATATTAATAATTGGGATCAGAAAATAGACTATATCGAACAGTTGGGTTCCAGTTTGGCGAAACTACAAATTTCAATAATTTGGTTATTAAAATAAAATTATAAAAATGATAAATTTAAAGTTAAATTAAAACGAATCCTTTTTCATTATTTGAAAGATACCCTTACGCTAGTAAATACGATTATAATTGCCCTTTTTTATGAACACATTGTCATCAAAAAAAAGCAATCAGGGCCCATTATCCCATTTAGTAGAATAAAAAAAAATTCTCCTTTTTTAAAATTGATATATATGATACATTTTATTCTGAATACTTTCCATTATATGATTGATTAAAAGATTGTAAAGCAGACGGTGAGGAATCATTTTTACTGATATCTAAGCAGTATGGTCAGAAACATCATGATAATAAAGTTATCAATAAATGTTTGGATATGATTTACGAAGAAGATTCCTTCTTTACAAAAAAATATGATTAAAGATAAACGGTAACATACAATTGAAATATGAATAATTAAAATAAAATGGGATGGGATTACAAGATAAAATGTTGCAATTGGGTATAGAACAGTTAAAAAATGAATTGCAAATAATGTATAGATTAGCAAAAGTAGAAGAAATAAAAACATATAAAATAGAGTTTGATAGAGATCTAATCCTTTTACAATTAAAAGTAGAATTTGTTGATGGTATTTATAAAAAACGCAAATATGAAATATTTAAGATTGTAAATAGGAAAGAAGTCAATTATAAAAAACTTGTAAACGTAGTAAAACAAAATCCCAAAGTATTAAGCACTTTATTAACTAACGATATTTTAAACAAGCTCAACAGATTGTACGAGAAATAAATTATTGTTGAAATTTAGGTCACCTTAACTATAAAACAGGTGACACCCCCCCAAATAAAAAAGATTCCTAAGTTCCCTATATATAGGGAACTTAGGAATCTTTTTTATTTGGGGGGGGGTACAAAATATAATTAGATCTAAAACCGTAACAAGAAGTAATATTAAACATTAATAAAGTAAAACAAACTGTTTTATTTTATGCTGACTAACTTTTTTTAAAATAGTTAGCTTATAAATTATTGAAATAAAACTCTATCATTTATTTTTATAAATGATAGAGTTTTATTTCAATAATATGTTTATTATAATAAATATTGATTTCATTAAATTTTTATTTTTATAAAAAAGTGATTACTTATTTTAATTAAAACTTAATTTATAATTAAGTTAATTTGAAAAAAATATTTATAAATATTTTTTATAGATTTTATAAATATTATTAAATATTTATTTTTTTAATAAATATTTAATTCAAACATGATAACTAAATTTTTAAATTAGGAGATTTTCAATATGACTATCGTAATAGGTAAGTCAGAAGAAAAACGTGGATTATTCGACGTAATGGATGACTGGTTACGCCGTGACCGCTTCGTTTATGTTGGTTGGTCAGGTTTATTACTATTACCTTGTGCATATTTTGCATTAGGAGGTTGGTTAACAGGTATTACATTTGTTACATCATGGTATAGCCATGGTTTAGCAAGTTCATTCTTAGAAGGTTGTAACTTTTTAACAGCTGCCGTATCAACACCGCCAAACTCTATGGGTCACTCATTATTATTATTATGGGGTCCTGAAGCTCAAGGTGACTTCACACGTTGGTTCCAATTAGGTGGTCTTTGGACTTTTGTTGCATTACACGGATCTTTTGCTTTAATCGGATTTATGCTACGACAATTTGAAATTGCACGTGCTGTTAAAATTCGTCCATACAACGCAATTGCTTTCTCAGCACCTATCGCTGTTTTCGTATCAGTTTTTCTTATTTATCCATTAGGTCAATCTGGATGGTTTTTTGCTCCAAGTTTTGGTGTTGCTGCAATTTTCCGTTTCATTTTATTTTTCCAAGGATTCCATAACTGGACGTTAAACCCATTCCATATGATGGGTGTTGCGGGTGTATTAGGAGCGGCATTATTATGTGCAATCCACGGTGCTACTGTAGAAAATACAATCTTTGAAGATGGTGACGGTGCAAACACATTCCGTGCATTTAACCCGACGCAGGCGGAAGAGACGTACTCAATGGTTAGTCTGTAGCCACTTTATATAGTAATATATATTGAAAATCTTACTTAAACGGGGAAACTCTAAGTGTATATATACATAAGACAATCCCGTACTAAATTGATAGACTTTAAATTATAAAGATAACTTATGACTTTAAATTATAAAGAAAACCTTTTTGGTTTTACAAAATCAGGAATTTATGTAATTTCCTGTATAAAAAAACAAAAATATTATATTGGTCAATCTCAGAATGTTACAACACGTTTATGTAATCATAAAAATAAATTAAGACGTAATATTCATGAAAATACACAATTACAATCAGATTTTAATCAATATGGAGAACAATCTTTTATATTTCAAAAACTTATTTTTGGAAATGGATTAACTAAACAAAAACGATTAAAATTAGAAACTACTATTTTATTAACATTAGATTCAGAACAAAGATATAATGTTTATACTAATTGGACAAAACGAGATGGTTTACAAGAATTAAATCCATTTTTTGGTAAAACTCATAATTATGAAGCTCGAAAAGCTCAATCTCTTGCAAAAAAAGGAAAAAAATCACCTTTTAAAGATAAACATCATACTAATGAAGTCAACAAAATGGTGAGTCAAATTAATTCCAATAAAACTAGTTTAGAAAGACGAAAACCTGTTATGATTAATTTTATTTATTATGAATCAATTAGTGAAGCTTCACAAAAAACAGGATTAAATCGTAGGTTAATTCGGGAACGTTGTCATAATAAAACTCATTATACTAATTTTAAATGGGTAGAGCTAGACTCGTAGTATATTGTCTATTTGATTTGTAATCAATATAATTATTTTTTAAATCAAAAATCATAAATGTCTAACGACTATCCTTTGCGTAATACGAAAGGAGTAGAAAACAAGGCTTAAAATAAATATATAGTATTTATTTTAAATATTAAATGGTTTTCGAAATAGTAAGTATCTAAAAAAAGATAAAGATATAGTCTGATCTTATAAGAAATTATAAGCTGTGGGCTACGTTTAAAGTAGTTCCCGGAAAAGGGTTGCCGATTCTTTTCGAACATTTTTGTACAGCAAACCGTTTCTGGTCTCAAATTTTTGGTGTTGCTTTTTCTAACAAACGTTGGCTTCACTTCTTTATGTTATTTGTACCTGTAACAGGTTTATGGATGAGTGCATTAGGTGTAGTAGGTTTAGCATTAAACTTACGTGCATATGATTTTGTTTCTCAAGAAATTCGTGCTGCTGAAGATCCAGAATTTGAAACTTTCTATACAAAAAACCAATTATTAAACGAAGGTATTCGTGCATGGATGGCTGCTCAAGATCAACCACATGAAACATTAGTATTCCCAGAGGAGGTATTACCACGTGGAAACGCTCTTTAATGGAAGTCTTAGTGTAGGTGGTCGTGATCAAGAGTCAACTGGTTTTGCTTGGTGGGCTGGAAATGCTCGTTTAATTAACTTATCTGGAAAATTATTAGGTGCACACGTTGCTCATGCTGGATTAATTGTTTTTTGGGCTGGTGCTATGAATTTATTTGAAGTAGCTCACTTTATTCCTGAAAAACCTATGTATGAACAAGGTTTAATTTTATTACCACACCTAGCTACATTAGGTTATGGTGTAGGTCCTGGTGGTGAAGTAGTAGATACTTTTCCATATTTTGTTTCAGGTGTTCTTCATTTAATTTCATCTGCTGTTTTAGGTTTTGGTGGTATCTATCACTCATTAATTGGGCCAGAAACATTAGAAGAATCTTTCCCATTTTTTGCTTATGTATGGAAAGATAAAAATAAAATGTCAACTATTTTAGGTATTCATTTAATAATTCTTGGTATCGGTGCTTGGTTACTTGTTTGGAAAGCAATGTATTTCGGCGGCGTATATGATACTTGGGCTGTTGGTGGTGGTGATGTTCGTGTCATTACAAACCCAACAATTAACCCGGCTATAATTTTTGGGTACTTATTAAAATCACCATTTGGTGGTGATGGTTGGATTGTTAGTGTTGATAACATGGAAGATATTATTGGTGGCCATATTTGGATTGGTACTTTAGAAATCTTAGGTGGTATTTGGCATATTTTAACTAAACCTTGGGCTTGGGCACGTCGTGCTTTTGTATGGTCTGGAGAAGCGTATTTATCATATAGTTTAGCTGCTATTTCTTTAATGGGATTCATCGCATGTTGTATGTCTTGGTTCAATAATACAGCTTATCCTAGTGAATTTTATGGTCCTACGGGTTTATTAAATTTTGGCTCGGCTTGGTAGTAATACCTAGCGCAAACTTTACTTAAACGGGGAATATCTAAGTGTTTTACATATGGCAATCCCGTACCAAACAATTTGATAAAAAACATATGGATGTTTCTAATTTGTTTAATCCAGGTTTATATAAAATAACATGTTTAAAAAATGATAAAATATATATAGGTGAATCATCTAATATCTTAAGTAGGCTTGGTAAACACGTCTCTACTTTAGAAACTAATAATCATGATTGTATTGAATTACAAACAGACTTTAATACATTTGGTAAAATATTTTTTAAATTTGAAGCTTTGGAATTAAATAATAAGTATTTAAACGAAAATTTACGTAAACAAAAAGAAAAAATATATATAAAAAAAATAAAAAAATCTTATAATTTTAAAGATAAACACAATTGGAATTTTTATACACAAAAAGTAAAAATAAAAGGAGTAATATATAATAGTTTACGTCAAGCTTCGTCAATAGTTCTTGAATCACGCACAAATTTAGTTAGAAAATGTAAAGATATTAATAATAAAGATTATATTTTGTTAGAAAAGCAAACGTATCTAAAAGCAAAGATTTATGAAAAAAATTCTATTCCTTGTCAAATAAATACTATTATATATCCATCTATTTCTAAAGCATCAAAAACTTTAAACCATAGTTACGAAACTATAACTAAAAGATGTAAATCCAATAAATATCCAAATTATATGTTTATAAATCAAATTGACAGGTCTAACGACTATCCCGAGGGGGAGTAGAGTATGAAAACGTTGTACTCGAAACAGTAAAGATTCCTAATTATAAAAAATTGAATTATAATGGAATAAGATATAGTCTGATCTTATAGGAAACTATAAGCTGCTTATTTAAGCGGAGTAAATTAACGACTTACTTGAACATATATGCCTGAAGCATCTCAATCTCAAGCGTTTACTTTCCTAGTTCGTGACCAACGTTTAGGTGCTAATGTAGCATCAAGTCAAGGTCCTACGGGTCTAGGTAAATACTTAATGCGTTCACCAACAGGAGAAATTATTTTTGGTGGTGAAACAATGCGTTTTTGGGATTTCCGTGGCCCTTGGTTAGAGCCTTTACGTGGTCCAAATGGTTTAGATTTAAATAAACTTAAAAATGATATTCAACCATGGCAAGAACGTCGTGCAGCTGAATATATGACTCATGCTCCATTAGGTTCATTAAACTCTGTAGGAGGTGTAGCTACTGAAATTAACGCTGTTAACTTCGTTTCTCCACGTTCATGGTTAGCTTGTTCACATTTCGTATTAGGTTTCTTCTTCTTTGTCGCTCATCTTTGGCATGCTGGTCGTGCTCGTGCAGCTGCTGCTGGTTTTGAAAAAGGGATCGATCGTGATAATGAACCTGCGTTATCAATGAAACCTTTAGATTAATTTATATTATAGTAACTAATTAATTATTTAAAGGCTTTTATTTTTAATTTATATTTATTAATTTGTTAACAAATTAATAAATATAAATTAAAAATAATTTAATTAGTGCTGAATTTAAAAACTTTACATAAATTATATACATCTATAAATTTATATACATATATACAAAGAGAAAAGAGAAAAAACTCAACTATAATTTTTAGTATTGGAAGATTTGACATTAATTTATAAATTATTTATAATTCAATTAAGAACCATTAAAAATAAAATTTGATGTCTATTAGACAATAGTTGTATATTAGACAAGAATTGGTTCCTATTGTTAAAAAGATTTATAAATAATGAAAACTAAAAGTCAGTAATATAAAAATAGAGTATTAAAGTATGTGTTTACGTAAACGTACTGATATCTGTATGCATATGCATAGTATTTATATCTATACATTAATAATTTATAGGAGTTAAAAAATGAATAATAATACTAATAATGTAACCTTTTTATTTAATTTGGTCATCTCAATAATTGTGTCAAAATGTTAGACTAGACCAAGAAGTCAGAAATCAAACAACAAATTTAAAAACAGGTACAGCAATTGCTAATGTTAGATCAGAAAGCACTACAAATCAGTTAAATAGTCGAATTAATAAGGTTAGGAATAGTAATTTTTTATATTCTGGAGGTGCAGGTGTTGCAACTATAGCAGGTTTTGTTTCTTACTGTTAAGGGGTAACTCGCAAAGACAAAGATTTGACGCTAAAATGGACTCACAAAATGACTCACAAAATAATCAATTAAATGAGTTGAGAAATCGATTACAAGCTCAATTAGACAATAACCAGCAACAAGCAAATGAGACGGCTTATCTCAACGCACAGTTAAGTGAATTACAAAATCAATTACAAAATTCGCAAGCTCAAGAACAAGCTGTTGAGTCTGACCAACATGGATCGTCATCGTCTAACCCAAATATTAGCTCTGTTATAAACGTTCGACAGATGTCTGAGTTACGACAACACGTTAACCAGGTAACTGAGCAACTGCGAACTTCTATGCTCGACATTTCTGATAGACAGCACCGTTCTATGTCTGAGAGGATAAACACGTTGCGTGATTCTATTAGGGACTTAAGAAGAGCTAGTCAATTGACTTTGACTAATAGTTCTAATTCTAGTATTGTTAGTTAAGCACGGTCTCCATATATTGCAATATCGGCTCATTCAGTAAGAGCCCCAAAAGCTCCAGATCCAATTGTTTGACCTACTGAAACATGCAATTTAGTTAAACCATTGATTAAAAAACCAGAAGATGAAGATGATGGTGGTAGTACTTCAGGACCAGCTCCAGCTGATGTACAAGTTAATTATATGTTTATACAGAATTCATCAATATCATTCAACTTAATTAAAATTCCAGTAAACAAGGATTTTAATTCAACGAAAGAATTAAATTTAATTAACAATATATCAAATGAAGACTTTAATTCAATTAAAGGATTAAATTTAATTAAAAATAAAGTAAATCAAAATCAAGTATTAAATTATTATAAAAATAATAATTCAATTAAAAGTAGTTATTATTATGTAGAACAAGAACCAAATTTAAATAAAGAAGATACACTAAATACTAAAATTATTAATATTGATTCTTTTAATAAAAAAAGTAATAGTAATAATAACTATGATAAAAATAATAGTTTAGATTATTATAGAAATGATAACACTAATAATTTAGATTATTATAGAAATTATTATCCTAATTTAAACTATGATAATATTGGTCTATTATCCTAATTTAAAAGAAGACCATTATTTAGAAAATAGAGATATGAATTGGGTAGGTTATTTTACTAAAATTAATAAAAAAGCAAATTTAATTTATAAAAAACCTTTAATGGGTAAAGTAGAAAACCCTTTTTATATAAATATAAATTTATTAAAACAGATATTTTAGTTTTTTCAAATCAACAAGATATTACTTTTTATATTTTAACGCCAACAATTGAGCTAATTGAAGTTTGCGTTTTAAATACAAATAATCCGAGTTTTGTAGGTTTATTTATTCCAGCAATGTGTTCTTTATATATTTTTGAATATATGATTTTATTAATTATTAATCTTAGTACTTTTTATGTATTATATAGTTCAATCTTATTACTTTTAAATAGTATGTCTAAAGATATTTTTAATATAAATATAGAAAATAAATTAACTACTATTACAAATTATTCTTATAATTTACTATTATTATATTTAATGTTACATTCTTTTTATTTTTTGAATTTTTGGTTATTTTTTAAATGATCTTCTTTGTTATTTATTAAAAAATTAGTAAATAATAAAATAGATATAAGTCATTGTTATACGAAATATATTTATTATCTATTAATATCAATATATTTCGTATAACAATCATATTAGAATTAAAAAAACGAAAAAATATGATTGAAAATATAAATAAACAAATATTACTTTTTTTAAAAAATAAAAACAATTACAAAGATTATATAAAAAAAAAAAATCAAATCGAAAAAAGAAAATTCCTAACTTTTTTATTAATAATAAATACAAATTGCACTCTAAGTGAGTTAAGTCATTTAACAGTGGATGATTTTATTAAATTAAAAGAAGGAGAAGTAATATCTACTAATCCAGATAAAAAATATCCTTTTAGTTTTAATAATGTATATTTATTAAATAAGGATTTTGCATCACTTTTTATTTCCGACTTATACATAAATTTTATCAAATTAAAAAATGATGACGATAAGTTATTATGTTCAATTATAAATAAAAAACCTGTATCAAAACATAATTTAAAAAAAGATTTTAATGATATTTTTACTGAAATTATATTAGACAAAGGTACAAAAAATAGATTAAATAAATAAACCATATTTTAAAATAGAAAAAATAAAAAATATACCGAAGAATTACCAACAAACTTCCATACTAACTATTCTAGATAACACATGGAACACCTTAATTCTAAAATAATTACAGTTGATGATGAAGTAGCAACAAGTGATTCATTTGAAAGTGAACACATTTTAAAATAAAATAATAAATCGTATAAATTAGCTGACACTATTAATAATACGATAGATGATCTACAGGGTCTTTCAGGAGCCCAAAAAGAAGATTTCAAATTTAACGCAATGGTTTATCAAGTAGCAACTCCAATTGAGGAGAAATTAAATAGTATTTATAAAAATGCCCTAGCAGCTCAAAAAGCAACCATTGAAACTATTTTATTAACTTATAAGGAGCAAAAATATTTATCTACAATAATAAATAATCAAAATAAAGAGCTTTTAAATAAAATTGAACTCATTGAAAAATAAAACATAAAACAAGCTAATGTTATTGAAACTCTTAACGAATATATTAAAAATATAAAGGATTTAGAGGATGAAAAATTAATAAAGCGTGAGCAAAGAAAAAATAGAAAAAAACTCAACCTTTTCTTAAAATTCATTATAAAACCGCTTTAGATTATTTAAATACTCCCGATTATTCCGAGTATCACTATACAACCAAGCTAAGAATCAAAGTAATCTTAGCCATATTTGGTTGTACAGGGTTACGTATATCCGAAGTTAGATTAATTAAAGTTTCACAAATATTAAGTTTAATTAGAAAAAATTATATTGCAATTAATAGAATAAAACGTGGGCCCGCTAATAAAACAGCTTTTTTAAAAAAATCAGGTATAACAATTATACAAAATGCATCACTTGATATATTTGAATTACTTAAAATTTCATATATTCATATCTCTTATGAAGCATTAGAAGATTATTCTAAATCTCCATATGATGATTTATATCTTTTTTCTTCACAAAACAATAAAGGGAGAAAGCCTTATTCACGTTCTTATTTGACGGATTCGTTTAATAAAATTATATGCAGTGTGCCTTATTTTATAGAAAATGATAATAGATTATCTTCTCATTCTTGTCTACATGGATTTTTAACACAATTATAGAGAGATACGCAGGATATAAAATTTGTACAGGAAGCCATAGGGCATACACATATTGGATCAAAAGATCAATATATAAAAACTGTAACAGATGATGAGATTAAAAACGTTACGGATAAATTATAATTATATAATTCAATAATATTATAAATAAATTTGTTTTTGGAATATTTGATATTGTATATAAAAATATTTATAATACTATGTCAGCTAACGAACATTGCGTTTGCTAAACGTTAGCTCCGAGGTATGCCGGCGCTAACGTTAGGTAGCCCCTAACGTTTACTACAGTGTATAAGTTCTTATTAGCTATACAAAAAATATTACATGTATGATTTGGCCTAACTAGTTGTTTATATTTTTCCATAAAAAAATATAAACAATAATAACCCGTCTTGAGCTAGCGTCTATATCTGTAAACACTAGCTTTAACCGATCTAGGGAATCTCGTTATCACTATTCCAACCTTACAAAATATCTATTCTGTTTGATATTACAGTCTAATAAAAATATACAATTTTTAATAATATAAAAAATATTTTTAAATCTAATTTTTATATAAAAAAAATTAATAGAAGAGATTTTTTAAAAAACTTATGTTAATCTAAGGCTTTATCCGATAGAGGCACAAAGAGTGAGGTTATTGGAATCTCCGTCTGCCTCTATCCATATTCCTCTTCTTACTAGTGCATCTAGGAATTGTAGCAGTGATAATCTTTCTTCTCGTTCTTCTTTAGAGTCTAATCTTTCTTCTTTAGAGGTTACTAATGACGAAAGATATTTTAATAGAGAAGGAGATTTTAATAACAGTGGTGATCTTCGCGGAGATTATTGTGCGGAAGATTTATCTCCAACAGTAGAACTGACTTTACATTTTTTTTAATTTTTATCAACAGAACCTTTCAAAACGACCGTTATCTAGTATCTTTGACTGTAAGGAAGAGATATGTAGGGAACTTTCGTATCCCAGGTATCAGTATTCAATTATGCCCAATCCTATTGTTCCAATACCTAACCCAAATATGGCTTTTGCCCTATATGGAAAATCCTCGTTATGTGGTGGAGTTATCTTCAGATGTATTAAAAAACAAGTGATAACTAAGTCTCCTTTCAAGCCTGAGGCTGTTATAATGCTTGAATTTGAACTTTAAAATTGTTTATCATACTATGGCAAAAGTATAAGAACTAAAATATGATATTGTATATTTATAATATAGTATATATTAATATGAATATACATATTAGCACTTGTACCTATCTGAAATATATTCAACCAAATAATAAATTATTAAAATAATTTATTATTTGGTTGAATATAAAGTAATTCAACAATTTGTTCATTTATATCTTTTCTTAAATTTACAGTGCTGAGGGGTTTCTGGTTTATAATAGAAGATAATATTGGATCCAGATTTTCTTTATTATCTATAATCTCTTTATATAGGTCCTCTTTAAAAAATTCTTTAAAGGAGATATTTAAATTTAAATCTTTACCATAAGAATCTACTTTTAAAGTTAAATAATATGGTTCGTTTTGTCTTTCATCAGTGATATCCAACTCTTTATAATTATTTAAATCGTTATTTAAAGCCTTTATTATTTTCATAAAATCGTTTACTTTTAAATCGATTAATTCATTTATATTTATATTCGTGGATACCAATAACAATAAAGATAAAAATTTACGTTTTTCTACTACATTTTTATCTTTTATAAAATAATTATAATAACCTTTATCTTTTAATAAATTTAAAAGAATTTTTTCTAAAACATCTAATTTAGAGCTATAATTTATTTTGTAAGTATCGTTTGTCTTTAAACGTGCCATAGTTTTGTTTATTTTTACATAGATTTAAGTTTTACAAATAGATCACTTGTTGGCTAGCAATGCGTTCAAATTGATATATCGGACACTAACAAATTAAATATTAATATGCATATTAATATTTAAAAATTTTCAACAATGTATTTATTATTTATTGTTGGGCTTCATGAAAACTTGAATAAATCAAAATCTATATTCAATTTGTTCTTGACTAATACGTAGCTACATAAAAGTCATAGTAGAACATATCTACTAACTATTAAATCGGGTGGGACGAATAAAAACATTAGCTCTTAATAAAAATTCTTGTTTAACTTATATAGTCTTTACTTATAGCGGTAGTTTATAGCGGTATTATGATAATTGGGTACCTAACCTATTTAGTGCTACGAAGTTTAGTAAAGAAAAATTATATATAGATATTAATTTTAAAATAATGTTTACATATTATTTAAGATTATAATTTATAAACAACCTAAGTTCAAATAATATTAAATAATCACACATGTAGAGATATATTTTGCCATTCTAAATAAATTGTCCAACTCCAGGTATAACCGTATAAATAGTAAGTTTGACGTATCTATTTAATAGATAATTACATATAATATAAACTAGTTAAACTTTTATCTGTTTGTTAAAAAATATTTGTTGAAACTTAGTCTTATTATAAGTATTTTTAACCAATTTTGTCAAATTCTTTTTTAGAGGTAACTATATATATACGTTTTAATATAACTTGCTAGACCATAAGTATATAAAAATGGTTAACGCAGACTAGATTATGAACATAATAAAAAGTTTCAGAAGGTTTGATTAAATTTATTAATAATAAGATAAATCTATTTATAAGTTTATTACTAGTATCAATTAAATATTTAGTAATTAACTGATGTTATTACTGAAACAAAAAACCCCGGTGGGGTAAGGGTAAAATTACTGAATTAAAATTATTTTGGAATTATTTATCACCATCAAACTTTTATATTATCATTTTACAATTAATATGTACTATTATTTATTAAAGGCTTATAGTCTAATGGATAAGACAAGTACCTCCTAAGTATTAACTACAGGTTCAAATCCTGTTACGCTAATCATATTTATAAAATATGACTGTTATTCAAAGGACTTTGTCTACTATTAGATTGAGTATAAATCTAATATATAATAATATTAAAGTTAGTAACAAGTTTAGTTTAAAGTAAAATTTTATAATTACTATAAAGTATATATCTTAATTTTAAATAGTAATAATTTAAATTTTATAATTAAATAATTATAGAAAATTGAATTAGAAAACAAGAAAAAAGTTAAAGTAAATAATTAATTTAAATAAGTATTGACTAAAACTATTTACTAAGTTATAATTAATGAAATAATTATTAAAAGCCTACTTAGCTCAGTTGGTTAGAGCATCCGTCTCATACGCGGAATGTCACTAGTTCAAATCTAGTAGTAGGCAATAAATTATTATTATTTTGACTTAAAAAAATATATTTATTATAATAACTATAAAAATAGGGGGGTTGTAGTTCAATTGGTTAGAGCACTACCCTGTCACGGTAGAAGTTGCGGGTTCGAGTCCCGTCAGCCCCGATTTTTTACATTATTTTAATAAATATATTATTATTGTTAATTATTAATAAATTATTTGGTCTGGTCCCTTATAATTATTATATACTATTTATAATTAAAAATAATAATATATTTATTAAAATTATGAGTTGAATTACTTGTTTTTATTTATTATAAATAATAAATAAACTCCTTTTAACTATACTAGTTAAAAATAAAAATTTTTTATTTTAAAAAATTAGATTTATTAAGTAGTTAATTATTTAATTAATATAAAAGAAATATGGCAACAACAAAATTCCCAAAATTTAGCCAAGGGCTAGCAAACGATCCTACAACCCGCCGTATTTGGTTTGGAATTGCTACAGCACATGATTTTGAAAGCCATGATGGTATGACTGAGGAAAATTTATATCAAAAAATTTTTGCTTCCCATTTTGGTCAACTAGCAATTATTTTTTTATGGACTTCAGGTAACTTATTTCATGTTGCTTGGCAAGGTAATTTTGAACAATGGGTTCAAAATCCATTAAATATTCGCCCAATTGCTCACGCAATTTGGGACCCACATTTCGGACAACCTGCGGTTGAAGCATTTACACGAGGAGGGGCTTCAGGTCCTGTAAATATTGCAACATCAGGAGTATATCAATGGTGGTATACAATTGGGATGCGAACAAATCAAGATTTATATATTGGTTCTATTTTTTTATCTCTAGCTGCAACAGCATTTTTATTTGCAGGTTGGCTTCACTTACAACCAAAATTTCAACCAGGTTTAAGTTGGTTTAAAAACGCAGAATCACGTTTAAATCACCATTTATCAGGTTTATTTGGAGTTAGTTCTTTAGCTTGGACAGGTCATTTAGTTCACGTAGCTATTCCTGCAGCACGTGGACAACGAGTTGGATGGGATAATTTTTTAACAACATTACCACATCCACAAGGGTTAACACCTTTCTTTACAGGTAATTGGGCTGCATATGCAGAAAATCCAGATACCGGTAATCATATTTTTGGTACTGCTTCAGGTTCAGGAACAGCGATTTTAACTTTTTTAGGTGGCTTTCACCCACAAACACAAAGTTTATGGTTATCAGATATGGCACACCACCATTTAGCAATCGCTGTTTTATTTATTGTAGCAGGTCATATGTATCGTACTAATTTTGGTATTGGTCATAGTATGCGTCAAATTTTAGAAGCACATACTCCACCAGCAGGTGGTCTTGGTGCCGGTCATAAAGGATTATATGATACAGTAAATAATTCATTACATTTCCAATTAGGATTAGCTTTAGCATCAGTCGGTACAATTTGTTCACTAGTGGCTTAATAGTTGGGTCACCTGAATTTTTGTAAAATTCAGATCATAAACTTCGCTATATGCTGGAATAATCCGCTATTCTTTTGGTCCTAACTTAATAGTTAGGTAAAATCCAAAAGTAGGATCAATCAGCAGGAAACTTAATTTAAATAAACAATATGAAACAAAAGCGTTCGACTATAAGTCAACCCTCGAATATAGGATCCTCAGAGACTACACGCGAAGCACCTTTAAATAAAAACTTTTTTTTTGACAATTACTTTAAAAATTTTAAACCTGAACATATTAAATTAAACGATTCTTTATTTCTTCAATGGTTTATTGGTTTTGTAGAAGGAGATGGTTCATTTATTGTATCAAATACAAGATGTTTTTTTGTAATTAATCAAAAAGATATACAAATACTTTATAAAATAAAAAAAAATTTAGGTTTTGGTCAAGTTTTAAAATATACGCAAAATAAACAAATATATGGGCGTTATATTGTTCAAGATCAAAAAAACTGTAAAAGACTAGCGCATATTTTTAATGGAAATTTGCTATTAATAAAAACAAATAAACGTTTTAAAATTTGGATCAAACAATTAAATATACAACCTTTAAATACTAAAGGTTATATCAGTTTAAATAATGGTTGGTTATCAGGATTTATTGATGCTGAAGGTTGCTTTTATGCAAGAATTCGTAAATGTAAAAATATGAAGCTTGGGTATAAAGTAGAACTAAAATTTATAATTAATCAAAAAGAAGAACTCGGTTTATTCTATTATTTAAAAAATATCTTTTATAGTAACGCTAATATTCAACAAATTATTTTCGTTTCAGAAAAAAATCAAAATTATTCTATTTATTATAAAATAGAATTAAGTAGCTTTTTATCAAATAAAATATTATTAAATTATTTAAAAAACTTTTCTTGTAAAGGAAATAAAAATTTAAATATTAATATTTATAGACGTTTATATGGTTACATAGAACGAAAAGAACATTTGACAATTATTGGTTTAAAAAAAATAAAGGTATTATGTAAACAATTAAAAAAATATAATAAAGGTGAAGATATAGTCCACAGAAAATAATTATTAAAATAATATTATTTTATTTGCAACACATGTATTCCCTACCTCCTTATGCATTTTTAGCACAAGATTTTACAACTCAAGCTGCTTTATATACACACCATCAATATATTGCAGGTTTTATTTTATGTGGTGCGTTTGCCCATGGAGCAATATTCTTTATTCGTGACTATGATCCAGAAGCAAATAAAGGAAACGTTTTAGCTCGTATGTTAGAACATAAAGAAGCTATTATTTCACATTTAAGTTGGGTTACCTTATTTTTAGGATTCCATACTTTAGGTCTGTATGTTCATAATGATGTAATGCAAGCCTTTGGTACACCTGAAAAACAAATCTTAATTGAACCTGTTTTTGCTCAGTGGATTCAAGCTTCACACGGTAAAACTGCGTATGGTTTTGATTTATTATTATCTCAACCAAATAGTGTAGCTTATTCAGCTGGACAAAGTTTATGGTTACCTGGTTGGTTAGAAGCAATCAATAGTAATACTAATACTTTATTTTTAACAATTGGTCCTGGTGATTTCTTAGTTCACCATGCCATTGCTTTAGGTTTACATACAACAACATTAATTTTAGTTAAAGGAGCCTTAGATGCTCGTGGTTCAAAATTAATGCCCGATAAAAAAGATTTTGGTTATAGTTTCCCTTGTGACGGTCCAGGCCGTGGTGGAACTTGTGATATTTCAGCATGGGACGCTTTTTATTTAGCAGTATTTTGGATGTTAAATACAATTGGTTGGGTAACATTCTACTTCCATTGGAAACATTTAGGAATTTGGCAAGGAAATGTAAACCAATTTAATGAATCATCTACTTACTTAATGGGTTGGTTACGTGATTATTTATGGTTAAACTCATCACAATTAATTAATGGTTATAATCCATTTGGTATGAATAGTTTATCTGTATGGGCTTGGATGTTCTTATTTGGACATTTAATATATGCTACAGGCTTTATGTTCTTAATTTCATGGCGTGGTTATTGGCAAGAATTAATTGAAACATTAGTTTGGGCTCATGAACGTACACCAATTGCAGCTTTAATTCGATGGAAAGATAAACCTGTTGCTCTTTCAATTGTTCAAGCTCGTTTAGTAGGGTTAGCTCACTTTAGTGCTGGATATGTTTTAACATACGCAGCATTTTTAATTGCATCAACATCTTCAAAATTTGGTTAATTTATATTTTTATTATATATATTTACTAAAAAATAATTTTATAAGGTTAAAATAGAATGGAAGTAAACGTTTTAGGTCTTATTGCAGTAGCTTTATTTATTTTGATTCCCACATCTTTTTTATTAATTCTTTATGTAAAAACAGCAAGTGCGAATGAAAACTAAAATTGACAATTATTATAATTTTATATTATACTTCTAGTATAAAATTATAATAATTACAAAAATATATAAAAAGGCGGCTGTAGCCAAGTGGTAAGGCATCAGATTGTGACTTTGACATTCGCGGGTTCAAGTCCCGTCAGTCGCCCAAATTAAAAATATAAATTATTTCTATTGTTAAATAATGACTATACTAATTATAATAATGAATTATTAGGAAAGGTGGCAGAGTGGTTGAATGCTTCGGTTTTGAAAACCGGCGTACTTTCACGAGTACCGAGGGTTCGAATCCCTCCCTTTCCGAAAATAAATAACTTATTTAAAAAAATACTTTGATACGAAGGAGATGCCGAGGTAGGGATTTAATTTCTTTAACTCATATACACTCGTTGAATATCGATATAGATTTCAAAGGTAGGGTAAAGACGTCTAAGACGTGACTTACTCTTTAAGTTTAAAATAATTATTATTAATTATTTATTAGAATTATAATTTAAGATATTAAAAATATTATATAAAGCCCTATTTTGATTTTTTTTTACTGGTCTCAATGCGTAATGGTAGTAAGGGTAATCTATTGTTGTCAAAAGTAGGGGCGTGCGCTGAAATATTTTCGATTACATTCTGTATAATTTTACATAATTTAATATTACTCATTTTCTTCAATAATTTAAGTGTTTATTAATTCATTCATTGAAATAAAATAAATTATTTTCTTCATAATTTGTATAGACTTTATTAAATATTTTCTTCATAATTTGTATAGACTTTATTAAACGTTTAATTAGAAAACTCTTTCATTTACCCTCTAATTAATCATATAAAGGCACTTTAGATATAGCTAACTTTTAATTGTGAGTATTTTTGTTTCAAAATAATATTTTTTCTAATCATAAAGGCAATATTTAATATTTTTTTATAATATCTTGCGACTATAGCTTTAAAAGACACTTTAAAACTTTCAGATCCGTTATCTTTATTTACTAAATGAATAAGACTTATTTTAAAATAAATTAACCATTCGATCTGCCACAATTACTGAATTAAAGATTTTTTAAATGATCTTTAATGACATTGTTAATATAATAGAGTTATAGATAATCCATTATCTATAATAATAATTTTTTTATTATAAAAAAGAAAAATATTTAAAATATATTTAGCTTTTTTACTTTGAATTACTGCAGATATGATGTGCTTTCATATTTTTATACCAAATATGTTAAAGGTTTATAAAACTATTTTTTAGTCTATAAAAATATGAAAACATATCATATCTTCATATGAAGTTTTTTTTTATTTATAAAATTTATATTAAATGTATTAGCCTTCTAGCGGAGTCGAACCGCTAACCTTCGGTTTACAAGACCGATACTCTACCAATTGAGTTAAGAAGGCTTTTATTATTGATTAAAAAAACATCATTATAGTAAATATTATATTAAAAATGAAACTAAAAAACAACAAATTTGTTGTTTTTTATTTTCATTTATTTTTCAATTACATTTATTGATTTAATATCTGGTGAATGAATTGGAAAAATTCTTTCAATACCTATACCTTTTGATAATCTTCTAACCGTAATAGTCGAATTTAAACCAGCTAAATGTTGTGAGATTATTTTCCCGCTATAAGATTGAATTCTTTTTTTATTACCTTCTTGTATTAAAACATCAATTGAAACAGTATTTCCAGTTTTAAATGAGGGTAAATTTAATTTTAAATAATCTGATTCAATATCTTTAATTAATTTATTTAATTTCATGTTTTTTTTTTATAAATAAAAAGTTTAATTATTCTAAAATTTTAGAAACTACACCAGCACCAACAGTACGACTTCCTTCACGAATTGCAAAACGCATATTATCTTCGATAGCAATAGGTTGAATTAATTCAACAATCATTTTTACTCGATCTCCTGGAATTACCATTTTTGTTTCAGATCCATCGTCTGCTGTAAAATTTTCAATTTTACCTGTAACATCAGTAGTTCTAACATAAAATTGAGGTCGATAGCCTGGAAAAAATGGAGTGTGACGACCACCTTCGTCTTTTGTTAAAACATAAACTTGTGCTTCAAATTTTGTATGAGGTTCAATTGAATTTGGAGCAGCTATTACCATACCTCGTTGAATTTCATCTTTTTGAATACCTCGAAGTAATACACCTACATTATCTCCTGCAACCGTTTCATCTAAAGTTTTTTGAAACATCTCTAATCCAGTAACTGTTACATTTTTTGTATCTCCTAATCCAACAAGATCTACTGTTTCACCTATTTTTAAAACACCACGTTCAACACGTCCAGTTGCAACAGTTCCACGACCAGTAATAGAGAATACATCTTCTATTGCCATTAAGAATGTTTTGTCTGTTTCACGTTCAGGAGTTGGAATATAATTATCAACATTTTCCATTAACTGATAAATTTTATTAACCCATTCATTGTCAGAAACATCAGTGTTTTCAATTAACGCTTCTAGTGCTAATAAAGCCGACCCTGATATAATAGGTACTTCTTGACCCGGAAATTCATAAGCATCAAGTGTTTCTTGAACTTCTAATTCAACTAATTCTAATAATTCAGGATCATCTACTTGATCTTCTTTATTTAAAAATACAACAATATTAGGAACACCAACTTGTTTAGCTAATAATAAATGTTCTTTTGTTTGTGGCATAGGACCATCAGAACCCGATACAACTAGAATAGCACCATCCATTTGGGCTGCACCCGTAATCATATTTTTAACATAATCGGCATGACCAGGACAATCAACATGGGCGTAATGACGCTTTTCTGTTTCGTATTCTACATGTGCTGTATTAATAGTAATTCCTCGTGCTTTTTCTTCAGGCGCAGAGTCAATTTCATCATATTTTTTACCAGTGTTTCCACTAAACTTTTGTAATGCCATAGTAATAGCGGCAGTTAATGTTGTTTTACCATGATCAACATGTCCTATAGTTCCAATATTAACATGGGGTTTTGATCTTTCAAATTTTTCGCGAGCCATATTTTAGATATTTTTTTTTAAATAAAAATTAGTTTTAATTTTTGCTTGATTAAGTATTAATAAAAATTTAATATATATTGAATTTTTAAAAAGAAGCGTTTCTATTTTGTTATTACCAAGAAGATTTAGATAACCCAGGTAATAAACAATTATGGGCCATTTCTCTTAAAACATGGCGTGATAATCCAAAATTTCTATAGTAACCCTTTGGTCGTCCCGTAATTAAACAACGATTATTAAGTCTAGTAGCAGAACTATTTCTAGGTAGTTTTTGTAATTTATTATACAAATTTAGTTTTTCGTCTAACAATTTTTCTTCTTTTATTTTTATTTTTAAATTTTGACGTTTTATTTTATATTTATCAACTAATTTTTCACGTTTTTTTTGACGTGCAATTAAACTTTTTTTTGCCATTTTTTATTTTAATAATAATTTAATATATAAGAAAAAATAAAACTATTTTTTCTTGTAGATTAGTTTAATATTATTTTATATATTAGTCAAATTTACTTTCTAAAATAGGTTTACTATATATTAGCGGAGTAGGGGAATCGAACCCCTCGCTTCAGCTTGGAAGGCTGAGGTATTACCACTATACGAACTCCGCAGTTTTTTATAAAAATATAACTTTATTTTATAAAAAATATAACTTCTTGTCAACTTATTAAGTTTCTGGAATATTTGAATTTAAATAAAAAAAAAACTATACTATTTAAAAAATTGGGTTGTTTCTCCCACTTTTTTATTAAAAATATAAAAATGAAACAAAATAATTTAATTTTATTTTTTATTTCAAGGAGTTAAAAAATGGCAGGGACTACAGGAGAACGCCCGTTTTCAGATATTTTAACAAGTATTCGTTACTGGGTTATTCATAGTATTACAATTCCTTCTTTATTTATTGCTGGTTGGCTATTTGTAAGTACAGGTTTAGCTTACGATGTTTTTGGTACACCACGTCCAAATGAATACTTTACAGAAGATCGTCAAGAAGCTCCATTAATTACAGATCGTTTTAATGCATTAGAACAAGTAAAACAATTATCAACAATTAATTAAAAAATAATTAAGTATTAATTATTTTCTCTAAAAATATTTTTAACAATTTATTAATTATGTCATCAAAAAAATCAACATATACTTATCCAATTTTCACTGTTCGTTGGTTATCTGTACATGCTTTAGCTGTACCTACAGTTTTCTTTTTAGGCGCTATTACAGCTATGCAATTTATTCAACGTTAATATAAATTTTATTTAAACAATAAAAGTTATTTAATTAGTTTTATTTCTTTTTATTTTTAAAAGAAAATCATTTTATTATGAAGGATTTTTAAGGTTATGAATAAACCAAACCCAAATAAACAAACTGTAGAATTAAATCGTACAAGTCTATACTGGGGTTTATTACTTATTTTTGTATTAGCTGTTTTATTTTCGAGTTATATTTTTAATTAATATTAATTAACAATATATAAATTATTATAATAAAAATTTTGTTTATTATTATTAAAAATAATAATTAACAAAATAACAAATTTAAATGAAGGTTAACTAAATGTCAAATACTGGAACAACTGGACGTATTCCTTTATGGCTTGTAGGTGTTGTAGTAGGAGTTGCTGCTATTGGTTTATTAGCCATTTTCTTTTATGGTTCATATTCAGGTTTAGGGTCATCTCTTTAATATTTTTATATTCTATAAATTAAAAAACTAAATTTTTTAATTTATATTATATAGTAGTCAGTATAGTTGTTAAAAAATAATATTTATATTAAAAAAAATATTTTAGTATGACTTTTTTATTAGCAAGATTACCTGAAGCATATGCACCTTTTGATCCCATCGTAGATGTATTACCTATTATTCCGGTATTTTTTTTACTTTTAGCTTTTGTTTGGCAAGCTTCAGTAAGTTTTCGTTAATTAAATAAATATAAAAAAACTATATATAGAAGTTATTTTATATTTATAAACTAATTGTAATATTTATTTCTATTAATAAAAAAATAGATTTAATAATTTTAATAAATTAAACTAAAAAAAAAAAATGAATTTCGAAATTATACTTCAATTAACATCATTACTATTTATTGTTGCCGCAGGTCCATTAGTTATTGTATTATTATCAACACAAACAGATAACGGATTATAAAAATTAAATTTAATGATTACAACATAATTAAATATATAAAAAAAATAAATTTAAAATAAAGGAAAAATTATGATTCTAGAAAACCAAATTTTTATTGCTTTATTTATTGCATTAATTAATGGTATTTTTGCTGTTCGTTTAGGAATTGCTTTATACAAATAAATTATTTTAATAATAAAAATAAAAAGTTTTTATTTAGTTTTTATAAATATTACAAGATTTATAAAAACTAAATAACAATTTATTATAAAGGAATCGGGATGACAGGATTCGAACCTGCGACCACCTGTACCCAAAACAGGTGCGCTACCAAACTGCGCTACATCCCGAAAAATAACTCTGTTAATATTATATAGTATATAATTTTTTACACTATTATCAAATAATATAATATGTAAAAAATTATATAAAAATGAAATTATATTAAGATTAAAGTAACTATTCAATCATAGCATGATATGTAGCTACAGTTGATGGAGAAATTTTGTTTAAATATCGAAAAATCCAATATTTAAATATAGTATCTAATAAAACAGGAAATGTAGCAACAAATAAAAAAATAAAATTTTCATTTGGTGGAAAGCCAAATCTATTTAAAAAAAATTCTAAAAATAATTCCCATCCACGAGGTGAATGAAAACCAACTAAAAGATTAGTACTTAAAATAAGCAAAGCTGACTTTAAGGTATCACTTAAACTATAAATAAATTCAACTAAAAAAGATTTAAAAATAATAATTTGTGGTTTTAAAATAATAATAACTAAAATTAAAGTTCCAAATGTAATTAAATCTCCAAAAAAGTTTGTTAATGCTTCAATGCTTTTTTGATTATAATTATTTGCTAAATCTAATGTTTTTTTTTGAATTTGAGATTTTAAAATTACTGGAAATTCTAATGCATTAAAACCTGTTTCATAAGTAGCCCAATTTGGTGTTTCATATCGTGTAGGAGTTAAAAAATAATCAAAATATAAAACTTCTTCAAAATCTTGAAGCTCAGTTAAAGCTTCTTTTTCTAAATAAGAATTTAAAAATATATCATCTTGCTGTTTATTCCATAAATAGTCAGTTAAAGGAATTAAAATAAAGGTTTTAGTTAAAAAATTTATTATTAATGGAATAAAAATTAAACTTAATAATGATTGTAAAGAAACTAAAATTTGATATCTAGAGATACGAAATTCTTCAATTACTAAAGTATTAGAGTTTTGAAAAAGTTGTGTTAAAAATCTATTTAAAGTTCTAATTATAGATCGTGGTATAATTCCAACAGGTTCAATAGAACGAGGAAGTTTTATTTTACTTTTAAAACGAATATTATTATTATTATACATATAAAATTATAAAAACTAAAACTATTTATTTCTAACGTTTAAAAGTTAGAAATAAATAGATTAAACTAAATCTTTTTGTAAAAATTGTGCTAATTCAGCTGCTAATACTTCAATTTCTTCTAATGTCATTGGTTGTCCAACTCGTGTTAATGGTATTTGTCTTTGACCCTTTACGCAAAGATAAATAGTTCTACGAGGATTTAAACCATCCTTTAATTCTAATCGAATCGCTGTAACTTCATCAATTGGATAAGTTAAATCAATACGTCTATTTTTTCCAGGAAAACCCCAGCGAAAAATTCGAACTATACCATTTTGTTTATCAAAAATATTAAACCCGCCACCAACACTCCATAAAATTGTTAAACCTAGATAACAACTAAAAAGAATTCCTAATAAACCATAAAAACACATTACTAATCCCTGAGGGAAAAAAATAATATTATCTGCATGAATTATTGTTAATATATTTGAATTTAAATAACTTGATAAACCAGTTAATAAAAAATCTATACCACCAATAGCACAAATAATAGCCCAAATATAATTACTTGTTCTTCTTGAACCAACGACAACATAACGACGAATTAAATTACTATTCATAAATTAATATTTTTTTGTTAATTTTTATTAAAAATTTAGTTTATTGTAGGAATATAACCTAATTTTTTATACGGAGCTTGTCTATTAAAATTCATTATTTCATATAATGCATTTTTTAAAAAACATCTTGGTATAATTAAATCAACTAAACCGTGATGCAATAAATATTCTGAAGTTTGGAAATTATCAGGTAATTTTTCTTTAAGGGTCTGTTCAATTACACGACGTCCTGCAAAACCTATGACTGCATTTGGTTCTGCAATAATTAAATCTCCTAGCATAGCAAAACTAGCAGTTACACCACCTGTGGTAGGGGAAGTCAAAATCGAAATATATAGTAATTTTGAACAAGATTGATGTATATGTAGAGCTGCAGATATTTTTGCCATTTGCATTAAACTTAAAATACCTTCTTGCATTCGAGCACCACCAGACGCACAAACTAAAATTAATGTTAAACCTTTTTTAGTTGCATATTCAATTAATCTAGTTATTTTTTCACCAACGACAGATCCCATACTACCACCCATAAAATCAAATGCCATAACACCTAAAGCCACTGGAACATTATTTATAAGTCCTGTTCCTGTTTGAATAGCATCTTGAAAACCTGTTCGTTTTTGAGATTCCTGTAATCTATCAGGATAGGTTTTTTTATCTTTAAATTTTAAAGGGTCACACGGCGAAATCGTTTCATATAATGGTCGCCATGAACCTGAATCAATTAAATTTTCAATTCTATCAGTACTATTAATTCTTAAATTAGACCCACATTCAATACAAACATAATGTTGTTTTTTAAGATGCTTTATATAAAGAATAACACCACAATAATCACAACGAGTCCATAATGCGTTATCATTAGAGCTATTTATTTCTAAATTATTTTTTTCTAATTCTTGTTTTGAAATAGATGAATTATTTATTAATAATTCTTGTTTACGTTTTTTTTTTACCCAAGCTAAAATTGACATATTTGTTTTTATCTATTTTGTTTTTTTTTTATATAAAAAAATCTAAAAAACTAATAACTAAATTATTTTAATACTGATGAAGCTATTTGATCAACCAAACCATACTTTTTCGCTTCATGAGCAGACATAAATTGATCTCTATTTATATCTTTTGATATTCGAGCTAATGTTTGGCCTGTTCGATTAGAATAGATTGAAACAACTTCATCACGAATTCTTAGCATTTCTTCTGCTTCTGATAATACAAGTGACGTTTGACCTTGACTACCACCTGCTGGTTGGTGAATCATAATTCTACAATGAGGTAAAGCTAATCGTTTTCCACGAGTTCCTCCAGCTAAAACTAACGAAGCCATTGATGCCGCTGTTCCAATACAAATAGTAGTTACATCTGATTGAATATAATTCATAGCATCATAAACTCCAATACCACATGTTACTGATCCACCTGGAGAATTAATATAAAGAAAAATTCCTTGAGATTTATCCTCTGCATTCAAATATAACATGATACCAATTAATTGATTTGCTAATTCATCATCTAAATCTTGACATAAAAATAAAATACGATCTCGGTATAAACGATTGTATAAATCAACCCATTGAGCAGTTTCTTCTCCAGGTAAACGATAAGGTACTTTAGGAACACCAATAGGCATAATATTTTTAATAAAAAAAAATAATATTAACATTTCAGTTGTTTATAATTATTTAATTTTAAATAAATTTTATTAAAATGCAATTTTTTTTTATTGCCAGGAACCAGAATCGAACTGGTGACACTAAGATTTTCAATCTTATGCTCTAACCAACTGAGCTATCCCGGCTTTATACTATTATATAATTATTATTCTTTTTTGTCAATTTCTCTATATATTTTGTGTAAGCTTTGAAGCTTACACAAAATAAAATCTATGTAATTATAAATTACATATATTATTACTTATTAAATTTATATTTAAAATAAACCTAAAGTTAATGAAATATCAATTGGTAATGTTGCACCAATACCTAGCCAAATTGCTACTACTGTACCAATTAAAAAAACAGTTGTAGCTACAGGTCTACGGAATGGATTTTGAAATTTATTAATGTTTTCAATAAACGGAACTGTAATTAGACCTGCAGGAACAGCCGCCATTAATAAAACACCTAATAATTTATTTGGAACTGTACGTAAAAGTTGGAAAGTAGGGTAAAAATACCACTCTGGTAAAATTTCTAATGGTGTTGCAAATGGGTTTGCAGGTTCACCAATAGCCGCGGGATCTAAAACTGCTAAACCAATAACACATGCGAATGTCCCAAAAATAGTAACTGGGAACATGTATAATAAATCATTAGGCCAAGCAGGTTCACCATAATAATTATGTCCCATACCTTTAGCTAATTTTGCTCGTAATACTGGATCTGTTAAATCGGGTTTTTTAATAACAGCCATTCTTTATCTCCTTATTTTTAAATATTTAACTTTTTTTTTATAATAATTTTTTCTCTAATCTATATTAAAATAATTAATTATAGTGGACCAGAAATACCTTGTTTACGAATCATTAAGAAATGCATTAACATAAATACTGCAGTTAATAATGGTAAAACAAAAGTATGTAAACTATAAAAACGTGTTAGTGTTGCTTGCTAAAAGAATTTTATTCTTTTGTGGACCATATCATTAACTTTTTACTTATTTAATTACTTTTTTGTTAGCTTTATATTATCATAGTCATACCACCGATAACAAAAATCAACCCATGCTTTATAATTTAATGTTTTTTCTTCTGCCAAATAAGATTTTAAAATTTTTAATTTAAAATAATTTTTTAACATAAAGACTCGTCTTTTTTTTGAACTTCTAAGCGGATATTTTGTTGTATATTCAATAAACTGGAATATATGGTTCAAACCAATAGTATAAATATGGGTTTGATAACGAATATCTTTTCCTATTTTTCTAATTTTTCCAAACCCAAAAGCTTGCTTAAAAATGATTATATTTTCCAAATACTTATTTGCAATTGAAATCTCAATTTGATGATTAGCGCGGGCTGTTTTTAAACGTTCGATTTTTCCAAAAGTACCGCTTTTTATTGAATTCTCTTTAGAAGTTTTATTAACTCTAATACATATTGTACCATCCGCATCAAAAAAACCTGAAATATAACCATTATTTAATGTTAATGGTTTAGCTTCTATATAGATTATATTAAAATAAGAACAAATTTTTTTAAATTGTTTAACTCGAATTGTATTACGAATGTTACCATTAATACGATTTATTAATTCAACCATACCATCTTTATGACTTAATCTATATCTAATTGAAAAACTTTGATTGCGACGTTTTATATTTCCACCCAATTTTTGCTTTATTTGATTTAATAAATTCTCATCTTTAAGAGACATAGTTATTTCTAATACAGCGACTTTATTTTTTTGAATAGTTAAATATCCATCACCATCAATAACACCAGCTAACCACTCATTCCACTTTAATTCATTAATATCATAAGTATTTTTTTGATTTTGTATTAAAAGCATTTTTATAAGTAAATAATTAGTATAAGATAAAAAGCTAGAAGGCGTATGGTCTCTGAGGTTTTTACTTTACGATATTTACAAAAGTAAATTACCTGCTGATTATTTTTTGTTAAATCAATATAAACTAATTAAAATAATTAAAATATAAAATTTAACATTTTAAACAAATTATTACCAAAGCTGGACTTATATGTGTTAATATTAAATATAAATATTAATATTTTTTTTTTATTTTTCCACTTATATTAAAACAAAAAATTTATACTTTGTTTTGTAATTTGGTATTGTTTAAAATTAAAAAAATTTTCCAGCATATAGCCTTCTTCGAAAAAATATATTATATATATTGTTTGGGCCAAGTCAAATTAACCTACACCTACACCACCACGTAATAGTTCAACTAATGTTGTTCCTACAACAGGAATTGCATCAGGTACACCTGTTACAATTTTAACAGCCCAATATCCTACTTGATCCCATGGTAACGAATAACCTGTTACACCAAAAGAAACAGTACAAACAGCCATAATTACTCCTGTTACCCATGTTAATTCACGAGGACGTTTAAATCCTCCTGTTAAATAAACACGACAAACGTGTAAAATCATTGATAAAACCAATCGGGTAAAGTCTCCACATTACTGTGAGAACCTCCCCTCAGATCCGGACGTGCGCCTCTCAACGCATCCGGCTCAAGCACTACATAATTAATTAATTATGAAGCAGCATTTGTGTTATAGTGTATTGTGTAATGGCAATGTTCATGTAATAATACAAGGTTTGACAATTTATTTGAGCCCTTCTCTCCTTTCTCTTTACGCGAAACCTTGTGGTGTACGTGTATTAATCTAGGTTTATTAGGATCCATATGTTGTTTACAGTTTGGGCAAACGCCTTTTTGTATTTTCCATAAGATACTCTTATTGCCGGTAAGGTTTTGTTTTATTATAGCCGTTTTATTTTTAATTAATCTCTTATTGCTTAGATCAAAAATATTTATTTTTGTGCTAAGTCTTGAACGGATTAGTTTTTGTTTAGAGCTGTATGTTTTGAGTCTAAATTCTTGGTTTTTGTAGTTTATTACAAAAGTTTTTCCAGATTTTGAGTTTTTCCAGTAATTTTGATAGATCCATTTTCTTGTTTTATTACTGTGACGTCGTAGACACCATTTCATTAAACATTTGTATAGATAATGGTTCATTATACCCCATACTTTCCATATATCATTGCAACAACAATGGTAATTTTCCCATCCCATTATCTTGGAATTTAGTTTTCCTATCAGAATATCGGGATGGTGAGTTGTTTTAATTAAATATTTAATATGCCTGCGATGATTTTGGATACTCTTTTGAGAAATTTTGCATAAAAGTTTGTTATTGTATTTGCGAAAATTCCATCCAAGAAAGTCAAAGCCTTTACTTATGTGTCGGATTGATGTTTTATCATCACTTATCTTTAATCCTCGGCGTTCTAAAAATTTTCCAATAGCAAGTTTTACCCGTTCTAGTTGTCTTTTACTGCGACCGGTGACGATAAAATCGTCCGCGTAACGAACTATTTTGATGCATGTACTTTTACGAACTTTGTTCCCAGTTGAGCTAATGCCGTAGCCGGGTTTAAAAGTCTTTTCAAGAAATTCCTCTAATCCATTAAGAGTATGATTCATTAATGTTGGGCTAATAACACCTCCTTGTGGAGTTCCTTCTTCTGTATTAAATAATGAATAATTTTCAAGATATCCTGCCTTTAGCCAGCTTTTAAGTACCTTTGTTTCCATTGGTGTATTTTCTAAAAGCCAGTTGTGGTTTATCTTATCAAAGCATTGTTCAATGTCCGCATCTAATATCCATTCAGGGCTGCTGGGTTTATCTAAAAGGGTGCGTAATTGTTTGTTGGCATGCCAACAGCTTCGATAAGGACGGAATCCGTAACTATTTGGATCACTAGTTGCTTCTACTACTGGTAGTAGCGAGTGGTTCCATAGTGCCTGTTTCCCACGGTCAGACATACAAGGTATTCCTAGAGGTCGCTGTTTTCCGTTAGCTTTTGGAATGTACACTCTTTTTAAAGGTTTTGTATTTGACTTGTTACGTAACTTGTGGGCTTCCTGAAGCTTGCGATCCGGAGTTGTCCAGATCTCCCCGTCAATTCCAGGTGTTTTTTTTCCCGAGTTCTCTTGTGACACAATACGAACAGATTTCAATCGTGATGAAATACTGTTATTTAATAATCGTTGAAGATTTCTAACCTTTCGGTAGTCTCCGTTTTCTGCTGCTTTAGTTATTCTGTGTTGTAAGTTTGATGTTGTCTCTTCGACTTTATTCCAATTCACACCCGTCCATTTATTGGCTCTTGATGGGTAATAAATAGAGCGGGGTGAACTGTTTAAATTTTTATTTAAGTTCATGTTGCTCCTTATATTTATTTCTTCTCTCTTTCAAGATGGGTGTACTTAAAACTTAGAATTAACTATGTACCAAAGAGAAGTCAGCTGTTCCTTTCGGTCAAAGGCGCATGTATTTTTAAAATTTTCAGCCTTTATATTTGCTATTACAGCAAATCGTTCGCTTTTTCTCTATTCTTTTATCCTCCATTCCACATTTGCTTCGTTACCTTTGCATTACCAATGAATTGGGGAAATGTAGGACTTACCTCGTCTTAAATAAAGTTTTGAGGAACAATATTCCAGTTCGAATTGACGCCGGGGTCGTATTAAGTGCCGAGAAAGTTAATGATGATTTTCTCTTAAACCCAAAAACCCTCATTTCTAGTGATTCAACGGGTTTTTCGCTTGACGACGCATTATGCTCCGATTCTGCTCTATGTTCCTTTGGCGATATATATCGGACTAGATAGATTTGAACAATCCCGAATATATATTTTGTCCCCTGCTTCAGACAGATTGTTACCTCTCTGCCCCGACCTTGCAATGCAATTATTAGGGTAGTCCTCGATGCCGGCACAGGCACGGTATTTCGACGTTTTGCTAGAAGCGTCTTATACATACTTTATCCAGTTTCTAATCCCTTACTTCAAGGTTCTTAGATTCGAGTCGCACTCATAGACGCTGACCAACGATGTATTGAACGAATTAGCCAGCCAAAGTTTACTTCTGTCATTAAATAATTAATTGAAGCAAAAGCTTCAGCTACTGTTGGACGATAATATCGGGTAAGGTCCCTGGGTTACCCCCGAAACCTCCCCTCAGATCCGGACGTGCGCCTCTCAACGCATCCGGCTCAAGCATATCAAAGATTAAATATTCTTAATCTTAGAAGCCGCATTGGAGTGTATTGTGTAATGGCAGTGTTCATGTACTAAAACTAGATTAGTTAGTTTGTCAGATCCACCTTCCTTTTTAGGGATAATATGATGAATATCTAATATATTATCTTTGGGGGTTAGGTAATGATTACAACTAGGACATAAACATTTTTGTTTTCGCCATAATTTTTCTTTTAAACTGCTTAATGTTTGTCTTTTGTGTAGAACTTTCTTGCGAACTAATTCCTTGTTATTAAGATCAAATATATTTATATATACTGATAATCTGGTACGTATTTTCTTTTGTTGCAAATCATAATGTTTTAAAATATATTTGTTTTCATTCGAATTTTTATATTGGAATGTTTTACAATTATTGATAGATTTCCAGTAATAATCATACAACCATTTCTTAGTTTTCTTAGGATGGCGTCTTCTACACCATTTCATCATTCTTTCGTAAACATATTTGTTCATATGATTCCATACATTCCATAACCCATTTGTGCATTGGTGATAATTCATCCATCCACGAATTTTACTATTAAGTAGTGGGATTAGAATTTCTGGTTTAGAATTAGTTCTAATATTAAATTTTAAATCTTTTTTATGTCTGGAAATACTATTTTTGGAAATTTTGCATAATAGTTTGTTATTAGTATATTTTTTAAATGTCCATCCTAGGAATTCAAACCCTTCGGAAATATGTCTAATAGACGTTTTTTCTTCATTTATTTTTAATCCTCTAGGTTTTAGGAATTCAATAATGGCCTTTTTAACTCGCTCTAATTGTCTTTTGCTTTTTCCTGTGATTATAAAATCATCAGCATAGCGAACTAAATTTATGCCTGTTTCTATCTTTTTAAATCCATTTTTATATCCAGATGGATAGTATTTTTGTATTTTACCAGAAGGAAAGGTTTCTTTCAAATAATATTCTAAACCATTTAAAGTTAAATTAGCAAGTGTCGGTGAAATTATTCCACCTTGAGGGGTGCCTTCATCTATAGGAAATAAATGATCCCCTTCAAAATATCCCGCCTTTAACCAACTTTTTAAAGTTCCTTTAGCCATGGGCGTATTGGATAAAAGCCAGTCGTGATTGATAGTGTCAAAGCATTTTTCAATATCTGCGTCTAAAATCCATTCTGGAGAATTTCTTTTGTCTAACAGAATTCGAAGTTGAGCGTTTGCATCCCAGCAATCTCGGTAAGGTCGGAATCCATAAGAATGTGGATCAGAAGTAGCTTCTGTAAATGGGGTTAATGCCATATTCCACAGCGCTTGGCGGGCGCGGTCAGACATACAGGGTATTCCAAGTGAACGTCGGTTCCCATTAGATTTAGGAATGTATATTCGTCTTACTGGTTTTGTACGCTGTTTCTTATGTAATGCTTGAGATTCCTGAATCTTACGATTTGGATTGGTCCAAATCTCCTTATCAATTCCAGGAGTCTTTTTCCCGTCATTCTCTTGTGCCACAATACGTACAGCTTTTAATCGAGCTGCGTAACTACGTGTTAGTAAATGTTGAAGATTACGAACTTTACGTTTGTCTCCTCTTTCTGCTGCTTTAGTAATTCTGTGTTGTAATTTGTCAATAGTCTTTTCAACATAAGACCAACGAACGCCAGTCCATGTATTTTCTTTTGATGGATAATATACAGGGCTAGCAGTTTGGTTACATAATGTATCCATAATTTACCTCCTTATTTATTTCTGATTTCTACATTAAAAGTAGATTATTGATTTCAACCTCGGAACCGCTATTATACCAAAGAGAAGTCAGCTGTTCCTTTCGGTCAAAGGCACATGTATTTGGAATTTTGATTCTTTTCAGCCTTTATACTTATCATTACAATAAATCATTCGCTTTTTCTCTACTCTTCTACCCCCCACTTCATTTTGCTTCGTTGCCTCCGCATTACCAATTAATTGGAGAATTGTAGGGTTTACCTCGTCTTAAATAAAGGTTTGAGAAATAAATTCTAGTTCTAGTAGACGCCGAGAAATATATTAATGCACGAGGGATTTTTCTTTGAATTCCTACTATTTCCATTTTTAATCCTCACTTGTTAGCTTAGTTCATTGGATTAGTCTATGTGACGACGCAGTGTGCCTAGATTCTACTCTTTATTTCTTTGGAGATTCAAAGGCGGCTAATTCCTAATTACTTAGGCTATCCTTTAAATTTGTCCCCTGCTTCAGACAGATTGTTACCTCTCTGCCCCGACCTTGCAATGCAATTATTAGGGTAATCCTCGATGCGGGCATACGCATGGTATTTTCTAGATAGTCTAGATATTACATCCTTTATCCAGTTACTAGTCCTGTACTCCAGTTCCTAGTTTCGAGTCGCACAAAAAGTCATAGCAAAACCTGTTGCTACTTGTACTAAAAAACAAGTAAATGTAATCCCACCTAAACAATAAAATATATTTACATGAGGAGGAACATATTTGCTTGTAATATCATCTGCAATTGCTTGAATTTCTAAACGTTCTTCAGTTGGGTGAGTAAAACAATTACTTGCTTTACTTCCCTGCAAAACCGTACGTGAAAGTTTCCCTTCATACGGCTCCTAAAGAAATTATGATTTAGGAAGTTTTCGTCTTCCTGTTAGCTCCTTGTTTGTTTTGTTTCGATGACAATGACTATGTAGTGCTTGTACATTACTTCGTATATTTTTGCCACCTAGAAATTTTGGGATTATATGGTCTCTTTCAATTATGTCATCTGGCATAAAAGGTTGATTGCATTCTGGGCATATCCCTTTCTGGTCTCGTATTAATCTTGCTTTCATTGGAGGAATTAAAGGGTTTTTTCCCGTTCTTTTTGACCAATAAATAAGGTTTCCATCATATGGAGAGACATCCCCTTTTACTTTTACATATCTTGTTGTTTTTATTGCGCTTTGAGTTTGTATTTCAAGTTTTATGGATCCTTTTTCATCATAGATACTGAATACCCAGTTTCTATTTTTAACCTTGTGAAAGTATTTTTCTTTGATTTTTGTACTTGCCATAGCATTATGTCTACGACGACACCAGTCCCATAGCCTTTTATATAGATATGCATCTAATTCTTGGAAAACTCTAGAAGATGTTGGGGTCCTTTTTGACAGTGCCCATCCCCTTATTATAGGGTTTAGTTTCATTATAAGTATTTCTTGACTTGAACCTCGGTGTTTTCTTATTGTATCTCGGATTTTGCGTTTATGCAGTTTAATACCAGCTTTTGAGGGTTTTATTAAAGTGATGAAATTTTGTGTAGGGTTCTTTCCTGAAACTTTATATCTAACGCTTCTTCTTATAGGTTGTTGAATTACGTCAAATCCTAGAAAAGTAAAACCATTAGGGTTTTCAGATATGTGAGTATAAGATATTTTTGTTTTGTCTTCGCTTAAATTTAAACCAATTGGTTTTAGAAAATTTTTAACTGTTTCCTTGGCCCCTAGGAGTATGTTCTTATCGGCGTGCATTATAACAAAATCATCTGCATATCTAATAAATGAGAGTGATTGTATGTTATTTGCTTTGTGGCCGGGAAGTGTTGAAGCGTATTTTTCTAGTTCAAATTCAATACCATGTAATGCAATATTTGCTAGGAGTGGGGAAATAATTCCACCTTGAGGGGTTCCTTGATCTGGAAAGTATAATTCTTTTTCGATAAGTATTCCTGTTTTTAACCAAGCTTTTATTTGTTTTGTGATAATTTTGTTTGAATTGCACTTCTTTAATAGGTATGTGTGGTTGATTTTATCAAAACATTTTTCAATATCGGCATCAAGTACCCATTTTGGTTTCTTAAAGATAGCTAATCTTACTGCTTCGATAGCGTCGTATACACTTCTGCCTGGTCTGAATCCGTAGCTATTTGGTTCAAATTGAGCTTCCCATTGTGGGGATAAAACTAAATATACTAATGCTTGTTTGGCTCTTTCCTTAATTGTAGGGATACCTAGAGGTCTTTGACTGCCATTTGGTTTTGGTATGAATTTTCTTAAAACGAAGTCGGCAGATCCATCGATTGTTAACTCATTTGATAGTGTTAATTTTTCTTCTGGATTTAGGCCCGAAATATTGTCTATACCCGGTGTGTTCTTTCCTTGATTTAATTGAGTAGATTTTCTAACTGCAAGTAGTTTTGCAAATTTACTGTTTATAATTAAAGTTTGGATTTTATGAACTTTTTCCCAGTTATTTTCCTTGGAAGCTTTATAAATTCTAATTTGAAGTAGGACGATTTTTCGTTCGACCGAAGGCCAGTGAATTTTGGTCCAACTATTTATGTTTTCCATTTTAAGCTTTTCCTTTTAATTAAAATTTAACTTCATATTTCTTTGTGTCACGTCTGCATATCCTGGGAATTACCCCTTCCTTTTGAGCAATACACATTTATATCGTGTTAGGCTTTGGCTTTTTGACACATCCTTCCTTACCTATATATATGGTTGGATACCTACCCTTATAAGGGAATATAGGTTTGGTTACTCTGTTCATATATAACTTTGTCTGTGTATTTAGACTTTAACTTTATGCCGATAGCAAAAGACACTCAACTTGATCTGGTTAACTCTTGTTCTTTATATGCTATTGCTCTCCTTACGTTACGACATTTTATTCCGTTAATTCTCTTGGCAGATAGTCATGTACACTTGCGAATGAGGTTCTACCCGTCGGTGAGCTGCTAAGTAGTTTTACATTTTTACCTAAGCTTCTACCCTTAAAGTATCCAATTTTAAGCGTAGTTAGGTCGCTTTATCAGTGAGTGTAACTGAAAAGGAATTTAACCTTTAAGTTATATACGCTTCAGATCGCACAACCAATCGTAAATTTTACTCATTTTGTTATAATAATTTAAATAATTTCATAAATAGACTAAATTCAATTTTATTAATTTTTTATTAATATAATTAGAATTAATTATAAAGAATAGGATAATAAAAATCAATTATTTATTATAATAACGCCATATTTACTTTTTAAACTTTGTTTTAATTCAAAGAGATCATATTTTTTAAACATTTTTAAATTCAAAATACTATTATTAAACGTATAAATAAAATTAGATTTATATAAAACTAAATCTCCAATTTTATTTATATCCATTTTTTTTAAAATAAAGTAAAGGCGCGAATTTAATTCTAAATTTAAAATATCAACTTCTAAAATGTTTTCTTTTATATGTTTATTTATATAAATATTTTTTAGGTTTATTTTTGTTTTATGGTTTTTTAAATGAAAATTTATATTTTTAAATTTTTTATATAATATTAAATTAGAGTTTTTTAAAAAATACTTTTCTAAATAAGTTTTTCTAGTGACTAAAAATAAACACTTATTTAGAAAAGTATTTTTTAGAAAAATAAAATTTATATTTTTAAATTTAATAAAATTATTTAACAATATATTTTTTTTTATATCTAAAAAGTGCACTCTGTTTTTATAAAAATAAGAATTTGTTAATGTTATAACTTTTTTATTAAAATATAAAAAATTAAATTTGTTAAAATATAATTTTGTTTTATATTGATTAAAAAAATTTAGTTTAAACTGTTGTAAAGGTAAAAATAATTTAATTAAAATTTTCACCGTTTGGTGAATTGCAGAACGTGGATCTATAGTTCCATTTGTCCAAACCTCTAAAAATATTGTTTCTTTTTTTGTTATTGAATTTTTTACTTCTATTTTATAATTCACTTTTTTTATTGGGGAAAAAATAGCATCAATTGGAAAATAACCTATTTTATTAAACTCTATTTTATTTATTTTTTCAAAATAATTATTTTTATTATTATATAGTAATTCATCAAATTCAGAAATGTTAATTTTATTATCAAAAATATAATTTATTAACCTATACTTTTTTTTTTTTATTAATGAATTTGTTAATCTATTAGAATGATATAAAAACTTTTTTTTATTTAATTCACGTTGTTGTTTCCATTTTTTATATTTATTAAATAAAAATATATTGTTATTATTTGATAATAAATTTGTTGGTTGTTGTTTTTCTAATAATTCTATTAATTTTGAATAGTTTTTAGAACTAGGTGTATGTGTTAAATATTTTTTACCGGAATGAATCAAAAATTTAATATTTAATTGACCTTTATGATTCAAAGTAGCAATATATTGATCTGGATCAATTGATTTTATGAAAAAAGGTAATTTTAAATCTCTAGCTCTTACAATCCCTGGACCTTTAACATTTAAAAAACCTATTTGTGGTGAAAAAAATTTAAATTCAGATTTTAAAGTAATTTGCTTTATATTTAACAATATATCTAAAATACATTCACGCATTCCAGGTAAGGTATCGTACTCATGAGATGTACCAATAATTTTAACAAAAGTAATAGCTGTACCTGGTAATTCTGATAATAAACCTCGTCTTATTGTATTTGCAATTGTAAGTGCCTGTCCAGAACTCCATGGACCTAATTCAAATCGTCCATAAAATGTTGTTGTATTAACAATTTTAGAATCAATACATGATATTAAAGTATATTTCATTTTATTCTATTATTTAATTCAATAATAATTAATATCTATATATATTACTATAGTTATACTTACTGTATAACTATAGTAATATATATAGATATTAATTAAACTCGTCTTTTTTTTGGTGGCCGACAACCATTATGAGCAATTCCTGTAATATCTCGAATTAACGTGATTTGTAAACCGGCATCAATTAATCCGCGTATAGCTGTTTCACGCCCAGGGCCTGCTCCTTTAACCATAACTTTTGCTTGCTTTAAGCCCTGATCCATCGATTGTCTTGCAGCAATTTCTGCAGCAGTTTTAGCTGCAAAAGGAGTAGATTTTCTTGCACCTTTAAAACCGCAAGAACCTGCTGAAGACCATGAAATTACTTTACCTTTTAAATTTATAATTGTAACAATTGTATTGTTAAATGTTGATTGAATATGAACAACTCCCTTAGGAAGTTTATTAGATTTTATTTTTTTTGATGTAACTTTTCTAATTTGTTTTGCCATAATTTGATTTTTTATTAACCTTGACGTTGTTTATGTTTTGGATTTTTACAAATAACTAAAATTTTTCTTCTTCGTCGAATTATACGACATTTATCACACATTTTTCGAACAGACGGGCGTACTTTCATTTTAATTAATACCATTTTTTATTATATTTTTCTTTCTCTTTTTCTAAATTCATTATTTTTTATTTGATTTAAAACGGTAAATTATTCTACCACGTGTTAAATCATATGGGCTTAATTCAATAATTACTAAGTCACCTAATAAAATTTTAATAAAATTTCGTCGTATTTTCCCAGAAATATGCGCAATAACTTGAAAACCATTTTCAAGTTCTACGCGAAATATTCCGATAAACATAGGTAAACATAATTAATAATAATTTGTTTTTCCCCGTTTCCACACCGTACATGAAACTTTCATTTCATACGGCGTTCCATAAAAAAATTAATTAATTTTTTTAATTAGAAGTTATTTCTCAACTATCATTACTAGTATCTTTGATATTTTACTTCTGCTCTAATTTTATATTTTCAGAAAAAATTATAAAATTTTTCCTCGTTCCCTAAATTTTATCTATACAAAAATGTCATTAGGAATCTACTCTAAATATATTTTTTCTAATTAATATATTGGTCATTCATAATCTAAACTCTTACTAAACCAAAAAATATATTTTTTATATTCGTAGATTTGTCAATCTTTATTAGATATTCTATCCATAGACTTTATTTTAGATACCCGATTTAATTAAAATTAAATCGCCTTTATCGAGCTTCATACTTATAATATAGCATGTCGAAATTTTAGTAATAATGTTTTTAATTATTATTCATTCCATTATTTAAAAATAGAGTTCTATTAATATAATTTTTATATATTAATGTCTAAGTTTATATATTACTTAGAAACGAGTCACACTTAGATAAACACTGAGTCACGACACCTTGCATTTCAATTAAATTTTCTTTTTCTAAATTCAATTTACCAAATAGAAAATAATATTTCACCACCAATTTTATTAGTTCTAGCGTCTTGATCTGTCATTAAACCTTTTGATGTAGAAACAATAATAGTACCCATACCGTTTAATATTCTTGGAATATTTTTATAATTAGAATAAATTCGAAGGCCGGGTGAACTTAAACGTTTTAAATTGGTTATACAAGGCTTTTTTAAATTACCATTATATTTTAATTTTATTTCGATTAAATCTAAAGGATTTAATGATATTTTTACTGATTCAATATATCCTTGTTTTTTTAAAATTTCACTTATTCTTTGATTTGTTTTTGTATTTAAAATGCTAACGGTTTCATGTTTTGCTAAATTAGCATTACGTATACGTGTTAACATATCACTAATAGTATCATTTATCATAATTTTAATTTTAATTTTAAAATAATATTTTTATATTTTTTTAAAAGGCATTCCAAATTCTTTTAATAAATTTAATGCATCATTATCTGTTTTTGCAGTTGTGATAATTGAAATGTCCATACCTCGAATTTGATCAATTTTATCATAATCAATTTCAGGAAACATTAATTGTTCTTCCAAACCTAAACTATAGTTTCCTAACCCGTCAAAGCTTTTAGGACTTATTCCTTGAAAATCACGAATACGTGGTAAGGCTAAAGAAATAAATCTATCGAAAAAAGCGTACATACGATCTCCTCGTAATGTAACGCTAATACCAACAGCTGTTTTAGCACGAAGTTTAAAAGCTGCGATAGCTTTTTTTGAGCGTGTTAATACACCACGTTGACCAGCCACTAAACTAATTTCATTTAATGAAGTCTCTAATATTTTAGAATTTAATGCAGCTTCTCCTAAACCTCTATTTATTACAATTTTTGAAATTTTAGGTACCTGATGAATATTTTTTAAATTTAACTGTTTAACTAATTTTGGTATAATTACTTCTTTATATTTTATTTTTAAGCGTTCCATATTATTGGTTATATTTTTTTTTCTAAAAAATTCAAAACTTATTCTAAAGACTTTATTTTATATAAAATTTATTCAATTATAAAACTTCTGGTGCTAATGAAACAATTTTTGTAAAATCTTTTTCTCTTAATTCTCTAGCAACCGGCCCAAAAACACGAGTTCCTCGAGGATTATCATCTTTATTAATAATAACAGCAGCATTGTCATCAAAACGAATAAACGTTCCATTATTACGCTGTATTTCTTTACTAGTTCTTACAATAACAGCTCGAACTTTATCAGATTTTTTTAAAGGCATATTTGGAGTAGCTTGTTTAATAACACCTATTATAATATCGCCAATTTTAGCACTTTGTTTATAACTTCCTCCTAAAATACGAATACACATTAGCTTTTTTGCGCCGCTATTATCAGCAACATTTAAAATTGTTTGTGGTCTAATCATAATATGTTTATATTTTTTTATTATTTATATATTATTTGTGTTTTAATAGGCATTTTATGACCCGCAATTGTTAAAGCTTTTTTTGCTACTGGTGTTGTAACTCCCCTAATTTCAAAAATAACTTTACCAGGTTTTACAACAGAAACCCAATATTCAGGTGTACCTTTTCCTGAACCCATACGACTTTCAGCAGCACGCATTGTTACAGGTTTATCAGGAAAAATTCTAATCCATAATTTACCATTACGTCTTACATAACGAGTTAATACACGGCGACCTGATTCAATTTGACGAGATTTAATCCAACCTGGTTCTAAGGCTTGTAAACCATAATCACCATAAGCAATTTTATTACCACGATTAGCTTTACCACGCATTTTTCCACGATGATGTCTACGAAATTTTGTTCTTTTTGGTTGTAACATAATTTTAAATCTTTTAATTTAATCGTTTATATAATTTTATAAGTTAGTATTTATTAATTTTAAGTTTTTTCTCCTTTAAATAACCAAACTTTTATACCTAAAATTCCATAAATTGTTTTTGCTGTTTTATAAGAATAATCAATATCAGCGCGTAAAGTTTGCAATGGTACTCGTCCTTTACGAACCCATTCTGTACGAGCAATTTCAGCGCCATTTAATCTACCAGCAATTTGTATTTTGATTCCTTTTAATTTAGTAAATCTTGTACGATTTAAAGTTTTCTTTAAAGCACTTCTAAAAGGAACACGTTCTTCTAATTGTTGAATTAAATAATCAGCTAATACTGAAGCTTCTGAATAAACATCTTCTACTTTAAAAACATTTAAGATAACTTCAACTTTAGGTAAATTCTTATTAAGACGTCTCTTATAACAAATATTTTCTAATATACCCTTTATTTCAGTTAAACTTTCTTTTGTATTTTTACGATTTAAAATTTTACTAGGTAACGCAGTATTAATTGACACTTCTATTACATCAATTGGTTCTTTTGTTTCAATATTTTGTGTTGTTCTATAACGTTTAATTAAAACATCAATAATATGTGCCTTTGAATACTTTTTTAAAATATAAGAACGAATATCCTTATCTTCTAAAATTAAACGTGGGTAACTATCAAATTTAGAAAACCAAATCGAACGGTGTTGTTGTGTAATACCAAGTCTTAAACCTAAAGGATGAATTTTTTGTCCCATAATTTTTCCCTTCTAATTAATATATTATTTAATGTATTAAAATAATTATATATTTTTTTAATAAATTAACGTTTTAGTTTTTTATCTTTTTTAATATGGCCTTTAAATGTTCTTGTTGGAGCAAATTCACCTAATTTATGACCAACCATTTGATCAGTTATAAAAACAGGAATATGCTCACGACCATTATGAACTGCTATTGTATGACCAATCATAATAGGAACAATAGTTGAAGAACGGGACCAAGTTTCAACAACTTTTTTCTGATTATTTTTATTTAATTGTTGAACTTTTTTTAATAAATGCTCTGCTACAAAAGGACCTTTTTTTAATGAACGAGACATATTTTTTCCTTAATAAATTAAAAAAATTTTTATTTAAAGTTATATATTAAAAAATTTTTTTATTTATATATAATAAATTATCTATAATATAATTTTTTGATTATAAAAAGAATAATTATAACTAATTTTTAAATGATTTACGTCGTTTAATAATAACTTTATCACTATATTTTGATTTTTTACGAGTTCTAACACCTAGCGCGGGTTTACCCCATAAACTAACAGGCTTTTTTCTCCCAATTGGTGAACGGCCTTCACCCCCACCATGAGCATGATCACATGGGTTCATAGCAATTCCTCGAACTTTTGGTCTTCTTCCTAACCAACGCGTTGCACCAGCTTTACCAATTCGTATATTATTTGCTTCTACATTTCCAACTTGACCAATTGTTGCCCAACAATTTTGAGATAATAAACGAACTTCTCCTGAAGGTAAACGTAATGTAACATAATTATTTTCTTTTGCTACAATTTGAGAAACACAACCTGCTGAACGAGCTAATTTACCACCTGCACCAGGTTTTAATTCAATATTATGAACTTCTGTGCCTAATGGTATAAATTTTAATGGTAAACAATTTCCTATAGAAATGGGAGCTGACGGGGAAGCTATAACTGATTGATTTATTTTTAATCCTCTTGGTTGTAAAATATAGCTTTTAGATCCATCATCATGTATTAATAAAGCAATGCGCGCTTTACGATTTGGATCATATTCTATTGTTTTTACTTTTCCATTAATTCCTATTTTATTACGTTTAAAATCAATTAAACGATATAATCGTTTGTGTCCGCCCCCGCGGTGACGACTTGTAATTAGCCCTCTATTATTACGACCTTTTGAACGAAATAACCAAAAAGTTAAAGATTTTTCAGGAGAAACTTTTGTAATTTCATTAAAATCTGAAACAGATCTACTACGTGTGCCTGATGTATAAGGCTTATAAAATCTAATACCCATATAAATAACCTTTTTTAATTTTTTTATTATATTTTTTATATATTTATTAGTTTAATAAAAAATAAATTTATAAAAACTTTTATCCTTTTGTTTCGGACCCAAAGATAGGAATTGTTTGATTTGGTTTAATTGTAATAATTACTCTTTTATAACGTACTTTATAACCCTGTTTTAAACCTAAACGTTTTTTTTTTGTTGGAGGTAAATGTGTATTTACAGAAGTAATATTAATTTTAAATAAACTTTCTAAAAGTTTTTTTATTTGTGGTTTAGTTAATCTTTTATCAACATCAAATGTATATTTATTCTTTTCAATTAAACGAAATGATTTTTCTGTCATTACAGGATATTTTATTAAATCAATCATATTTTTTTTATTTAATTTTAAAATACATATTAAAAATTTTTTTTTTTAATTAATATCTTTACTATTTATTTTTTAGAATCATTTTTATGATTAATTAAATTTATTATTAAATAAATATAATATGTAAAGTATTAAACATATGATATATTTTTTTATATTATTTTTACGAATACAAAAAACAAAAAGTTTTTATTTTAAAATAATTTAATTAAAAATATATTATTTTGACACTTTATTTATTTTGTTATAAAATAATTTATAACAAGTTTTTAATACCATTTTTATAAATTTTTTATTCAAAAAATTATAACTCAAATAAATTATAAATTATTGTATAAAGAAAAAGTCAACATTATTATAATGTAAAGTAAATTAGTTTTTATATTATTTTACTTAAAAATTTTTATAAATTTTAAACAATTATGTACGATTCTTACGTTGATGATAAAACAAAAACTGTAGGTCATGTTACACAAATTATTGGACCTGTAGTAGATATCGCTTTTTCTTCAAATAACATGCCTAATATTTATAATGCCATTGTAATTCAAGGAAAAAATCAAGCTGATCAAGATATATATGTAACATGTGAAGTTCAACAATTATTAGGAGATCATTGTATTCGTGCTGTTGCTATGAACGCAACAGATGGTTTAATGCGAGGAATGGAAGCAGTTGATACGGGAAATCCATTAATAGTACCTGTAGGACCAACGACATTAGGCCGTATTTTTAATGTTGTTGGACAACCAGTAGATGGTTTAGAGGATGCTTCTCATGAAACTAGTTTACCTATTCATAGATCAGCTCCAGCATTTGTAGATTTAGATACACAATTATCTATTTTTGAAACTGGGATTAAAGTAGTTGATTTATTAGCACCATATCGTCGTGGTGGGAAAATTGGTTTATTTGGTGGTGCAGGTGTTGGAAAAACTGTTTTAATCATGGAATTAATTAATAATATTGCAAAGGCACATGGTGGTGTTTCTGTATTTGGTGGTGTTGGTGAAAGAACACGCGAGGGTAATGACCTATATATGGAAATGGTGCGATTTGTTTTCTGTCAAAACTTTAGTACCCTAAAAATAGACAGAAGTATTTAAAAGAAGAATGAAAATATCTGTAATGGATCATTTTCATATTTAAATATAACTAAATATTTGATATTGGTGAAAGTCCAATCGCTCAGGAATAGAGTTGACGCCGATAGTGCCCGAATGGAGACTGATCATCAAAATTAAGCCGGGAACACAGCGGAATCAGAGTCCTAGATAACAGGTCACACTGCCGCCTGGTAAGTAGTCATGGTTAAGTTAACCTGAACCTTCTGAAAAAGTGTCTTAATGTAGCCCAGCACGTTATCAATAGTGGCTGTGGTAATAGTCAATACTCGCGCAAGTTTCGTTTCGCTATGTGCAAATTCTGAGTAGACTATAGGCAAATTGAAGGAACCTAAAATTACAATCAATCAATATTTGGAACAAAGAAAAAACGAGAAATGTCTCCTCTCAGGTAGGGGTCCTATCAATACTCCATATGGCATTTCACGGGTAGGATTAAGCGTAATTGCTTAAAGGTTTATAGACTATATTAAATGTAGGAGTCCTCAATGACAGTTAAAACAATTAAATTTTATACTGATGAATGGAAAGGACTACCCTGGAAGACATTTCAGAAGAACCTTTACAGACTTCAACATAGGATATATAAAGCGTCTAAAGAAAATGATGTGGAGACAATTAAATCTCTCCAAACACTATTAGTGGGATCCAAATGTGCAAAATATCTCGCAGTTAGACAAGTTACCCAACTAAACATGGGCAAACGGAGTGCGGGGGTTGACGGAATGAGTAAACTTAACCCTAAAGAACGCATACAATTAGCTGCAGATCTTAGTCAACTAAATAATTGGAAGCATGAAAAACTTAGAAGGGTATTCATTCCAAAAGAAAATGGAACTAAAAGACCATTAGGTATACCAACAATTAAAGACAGAGCAATGCAATGTCTCATCAAGTATGCCCTAGAACCAGTTTACGAAGCTTCGGCTTCAAACGGAAATTTTGGTTTTAGATCAGGACACTCAACTTGGGATATACAAAAATACATGTTCAACAACCTAAATAGTTCTGCAAAAGGAAACAAAAAGACTATTGTCGAAATAGACATCTCTAAATGTTTCCATAATATTAACCATGAAAAGCTTATGAGCTTGGTGATCTTACCAAAGGGGTTAAAGAACGCTCTAAGATCTGCTTTAAAAGCAGGAGTCCTAACTGAAAGGGAACAAACCACTTCAGGAATACCTCAAGGAGGCGTAATATCTCCCCTCCTAGCAAATATCGCCCTTCATGGAATCGAAGACTTACAGAACGAAAAGGTCAGTAGCACAAAATCAATGCAAAGAGGTTTTCGCTACGCGGACGACATGGTATTCATCCTAAAGGAAAGTGAAGACCCGGAACAACTTCTGCTTAAAATTACTAAGTTCCTAAAAGAACGGGGATTAAATATCAACGAGACTAAGTCTCAAACTGTACCGGCAACGAAAGGCTTTAACTTTCTTGGCTGGCACTTTCTCGTAAAACTAGGCAACAATAAATTTGTGTGTTTTCCTTCTAAGAAAAACCACAATGCCATGAAACTGAAAGTAAAGAACACTGTTAAAGATACGAGATATCCTCTCAAAGACCGTCTTAAAATGGTAAAGACAATATATCGAGGATGGTTTCACTATAACCGATACTGCGATATGTCACAGATAAACCTGTGGTCTCTGCACTATTGGGTTTATAAATATTTAAAGAAATCTAGTAAGATGCCCTCAAATGAAATAATAGAACACATTCGCGGTATCTTCACTGGGCACAACCAAAAAGTGAACGGGTTTATTGCTTGTAAAGGCAGTAAGTCTATTTATGACAACGATTGGCTATATTGGGCCAAGAGAAACAATAAACGCTTTACGGGACCATTACTAACCACTTTAGCGATACAAGAATACAGGTGTAAATCATGTAACCTTTTATTCTCTACGGAAGAAATAATAGAACTACATCACAAGGATGGTGACAACAAGAATCATCAACCGGCTAACTTAGCCGCACTACATCGATCTTGTCATCAATACGAAGCCATACATGGCGAAAAACGCAAAAGGGATATCCCTAAATAAATCGGGAGCCGTATGAGGTGAAAGTCTCACGTACGGTTCTAATCGAGAGGCATCCCTTGTAAATGAGGGTGTCGACTCAACCAAAGAATCTGGTGTTATTCAAGAAAATAATATTAGTGAATCAAAAGTAGCTTTAGTATATGGTCAAATGGTGCGACAAGTTCTTGTATAAGGGATAAAACCTGAAATACGAGGGAATTCCGAAATCTTATAATCGGGATTCTAACTATAAGATATTGAGGTTAAATTCCTCCGAGTTACCGCACAACTCGCCTATTAACCTTGATAGGAAACCCAGGTATGGGAATCTAAAGTTTAGCAAAGGTTAATAGTAGTTATACAATGCGAAGCATATAACGGATCACTCTTTAAGCCTCTTGTTCCGAACGTAGAGTTATCAACAATGATTTCAGGAAAACTAGTAAAACTAGGTCTTGTACGTGGTAGTTTCGTTTGGCTAACATGGGCGGAAAGTCTTTTAACTAAGACACAAGAAAGGGGTATTGGATGATCCTAACTATAACATGAAAATATCTTATGGAACATTGGTAAGCTCTATTAGACTCCCAAAAAAACAGGGTAGGTTATACACCTCATGTCTAATGGAGCGTAGGAGATACTAAGAAGCCAAAGTCTCCTTGCCTCCTTGCCTCCTTGCCTCCTTGCAACGGCGAGGATGATATGCAGAAATAGTATCAGCAAGACATAAAATTCTTTAGGATAAAATATGAGTAAATTCTTTACAGAATTAACGTGGAACGATATTAATTGGGGAGACTCATACAATAAAGTTCGAAGATACCAACGAAGAATATTCAAGGCCAGCAAATTAGGTGAAAAAAAAAAAGTAATATATTTACAGCAAAGGCTTATCAGAAGTCCATACGCCAAATTGATAGCAGTACAACAAGTAACTACATTGAACAAAGGTAAGAATACAGGGGGAGTAGATGGCTTTGTTCCTACAACCCCGCGTATGAAACTGACACTTGCAAAGAATTTACAATTGAACGGAAAAGCCTCCCTTGTGAAAAGAGTTTGGATTCCAAAACCGGGAAAAACAGAAAAAAGACCGCTAGGCATTCCTACAATACAAGACAGAGCTAAACAAGCCCTTGCTAAACTAGCACTAGAACCAGAGTGGGAAGCAAAATTCGAACCTAATTCTTACGGATTTAGGCCAGGAAGAAGCTGTCATGACGCTATCGAAGCAATATACATTAACCTACGTCATAAAGTCGATAAACTTGTCTTTGTTGTAGACGCTGACATAAAAAAATGTTTTGATAGAATAGATCATAAAGCGCTGTTAATAAAAATAAATAGCTTTCCTTTAATGGAAAACCAAATAAAAGCTTGGTTACAAGCAGGTATCATTGAGGAATATGCCAACACACCAAGAAGTAGTACAATGGGGACTCGTCAAGGTGGCATAATATCTCCTTTATTAGCAAATATAGCCTTACACGGACTCGAAGAACATCTTAAGAACTACGTATCTTCAAAGAATTTCCCAAAACCACACCCGACAGCAGCAAGAGGAACCCAAACTAAAAGAAAAGCCCTTGGTGTTATTAGATATGCAGACGACTTTATATTAATACACCGAAATCCTGAGATTATGGAAAAAGTCATCGTTGAAACAAAGAATTGGTTATCCAACGTAGGTTTAGAGATTTCAGAAGAAAAATCCAAACTAAGAAAAGCTAGCCAGTCCTTTAAGTTTCTAGGTTTCAGAATAACCCTAGTAACTAAACACGATCAGTTTCGGGTAAAAATTACTCCTTCGAAAGAAAATGTAAAGATGCTAATAGACAAAACTCGTAACATCATCCAAAATAATAAATCAGCAAGTTCATATGCACTTATCTATTTATTACGGCCCGTTATAATAGGATGGGGGAACTACTTCCGTTATTGTGAATGTAAAGAAACTTTCAACAAGGTAGATAACCTAATATACAATCAATTAAGAGCGTGGGTTCTCCGCCGATCTATCCGAAAAGGAAGAATATCAACAATGAGGACTTACTTTATACCGAATAGAGAATACAAATTCCAAGATAAGACATTTAAAGCAAACTGGATCTTCACAGGTTCAAAAACTTCAAATAAAGGAATCCCTGTAAACGTACATCTTCCAAAAATATCCTGGATTTCAAGTGAATCCTACGCTAAGGTAGAAGGTAGTTCTTCCGTCTATGACAGTAATCATGTCTATTGGGCAAAAAGAAACCCTCGCTACAGTAACTTATCAACAAGAGTGTGTAACCTTCTTAATCGTCAAAAGGGAACATGTGCCACTTGTAAGAGAAAGTTTCAATTAGGAGATAATATGGAGGTGGATCACATAATACCACGCTCAAAAGGTGGATTAGACAGATACGAAAACTTACAATTATTACATAGACAATGTCACACTAATAAAACTGCAAAAGATCTGAAAAGATAAAGCCCGGACAATCTTGCAGGAGCCGGATGAAGGGAAACTTTCACGTCCGGTTTTGAAGACGAGGATATCTATAAATGGGTACCTTAGTTTAACAATGAACCGCCTGGAGCACGCATGCGTGTTGCTTTAACAGCTTTAACAATGGCTGAATATTTCCGTGATATCAATAAACAAGACGTATTATTATTTATTGATAATATTTTTAGATTTGTACAAGCTGGATCAGAAGTATCAGCTTTATTAGGTCGTATGCCGTCTGCTGTAGGTTATCAACCAACACTTGCAACAGAAATGGGTGGCTTACAAGAGCGAATTACATCAACAAAAGACGGTTCAATTACATCTATTCAAGCAGTATATGTACCAGCTGATGATTTAACTGACCCGGCCCCAGCAACAACATTTGCACACTTAGATGCTACAACTGTATTATCGCGTGGATTAGCATCTAAAGGTATTTATCCAGCAGTAGATCCATTAGATTCAACATCAACAATGTTACAACCTTGGATTGTTGGAGAAGAACATTATACATGTGCTCAAAACGTTAAAGAAACATTACAACGATATAAAGAATTGCAAGATATAATTGCGATTTTAGGTTTAGATGAACTTTCAGAAGAAGATCGACAAGTTGTAGCTCGTGCTCGTAAAATTGAACGTTTCTTATCACAACCTTTCTTCGTTGCAGAAGTATTTACAGGTTCTCCAGGAAAATATGTAAGTTTAAAAGAAACAATTCAAGGTTTTAATAAAATTTTAAGTGGTGAATTAGATGATTTACCAGAACAGTCTTTTTATCTTGTAGGAAACCTTGAAGAAGTTGTTGCTAAAGCAGCTACTTTATAAAATAAAAATTATGTTTAATAATATTTTATTTATAATTTAAAATGAAGGTTTTTTATGAGTTTACAAATATGTATTATGACTCCTGATACAATTTTTTGGGATGAGGAAGCAGAAGAAATTATTTTACCAACTAATACTGGCCAAATGGGTGTTTTAACAAAACACGCTCCTTTAATTACAGCTTTAGATATTGGTGTAATGAGTATACGTCAAGATAATTCTTGGAATCGTTTTGCTTTAATGAATGGTTTTGCTTCAATTCAAAACGACAAAGTAACTATTTTAGTAAACTCTGCCGAATCAAAACAAACAATTGACAGTAATGAAGCAGAAAACGAGTTTTTAGAAGCTCAAGAACGTGTTAATAAAGCAGTTGATGAAAAAGAAAAAGTAGAAGCTATTTTAGCTTTTAAAAGAGCTCGTGCACGTTTTTTAGTTATAAAAGATTAATCGAGTAATAAAGAATAATAAAAATATACAACAATTATATAATTGTTGTATATTTTTATTATAAATTTGGGGATGGGGGGACTTGAACCCCCACGGTTTATACAACCGGCGGATTTTAAGTCCGCTGCGTCTACCATTCCGCCACATCCCCGTAGTAATATAATATTATTTTATAATAAATAAACATTTTTGTCAACTGTGTTTAAAACATTTTCTAAATTTTATAAATTTAAATAATACAATTTTAATATGCCAACAATTCAACAATTAGTAAATTCAGCACGTATAAAAATAACAAATAAAACAAAATCTCCAGCTTTAAAGTCTTGCCCACAAAGACGAGGGGTTTGTACTCGAGTATATACAACAACACCTAAAAAACCAAATTCTGCTTTACGTAAAGTAGCTCGTGTACGTTTAACTACCGGTTTTGAAGTAACTGCTTATATTCCTGGTATTGGTCATAACTTACAAGAACATTCTGTAGTATTAGTTCGTGGAGGACGAGTAAAAGATTTACCAGGTGTTCGTTATCATATTGTTCGAGGTACTTTTGATACAGCTGGTGTTAAAGGTAGATTAAATAGTCGTTCAAAATTTGGAGTCAAACGTCCACAATAAATTAGTTATAATTAAATTATGAAGGAATAAAAAATGTCTAGACGTCATAGAGCAAAAAAACGTAGTATTTCACCAGACCCTTATTATGATAGTATATTAGTTCATATGCTGGTTAACCGTATTATGAAAGACGGCAAAAAAACATTAGCTTATAAAATAGTTTATCAAACAATGCAATTAATATCAGAAAAAACTGAACAAAATTCATTACAAATATTAGAACAGGCAATTGAAAATGTTAAACCTTTAGTTGAAGTAAAAGCTCAAAGAATAGGTGGGTCTGCTTATCAAGTGCCAATAGAAGTAAATTCTGAACGTGGAACAGTTTTAGCAATTCAGTGGATTCTTTCTGCTGCTCGTAATAGAGCAGGTAATAGTTCAGTTTTAAAATTAACAAACGAAATTTTAGACGCTTTTGCAAAAACTGGTGGTGCAATAAAACGTAGAACTGAAGTTCATCGTATGGCAGAAGCTAATAAAGCTTTTGCAAAATTCCGTTTTTAATTTTAAATTTAATTAAACTTTTAATTGTTTTAACAAATTTTGAAAACTAATAAAATAAAAAAATAATTCAATTTTAATATGCCACGTTCACAAAAAAACGATAATTTTATTGATAAAACGTTTACAGTAGTAGCAGATGTTTTAATAAAAATTTTACCAACATCAAATAGAGAAAAACAAGCGTTTACTTATTATCGTGATGGTATGTCAGCTCAAGCTGAAGGTGAATATGCAGAATCATTACAAAATTATTACCAAGCGTTAAGATTGGAAATCGACCCATATGATAGAAGTTATATTTTATATAATATTGGATTAATACATACAAGTAATGGAAAACATGGAAGAGCTTTAGAATACTATTATCAAGCTTTAAAAAGAAATCCAAGTTTACCTCAAGCTTTAAATAATATTGCAATTATTTATCATTATAGAGCTGAACAAGCAACAGAAAAATATCAATCAGATGTTGCTAAATTACTTTATGATAAAGCTGCAGATTATTGGAATGAAGCTATTAGATTAGCACCAACAAATTATTTAGAAGCTCAAGCATGGTTAAGACAACGTAATTTAAAATAAAAATAAAAATCCGTAATCTTTTAAAAAAATTTTTATTAAAAAATTTAATTTATATAAAAATAAATTATATATAATAAATACAATATACAATTAAGTCTATAAAAAATTAATTGTCTTTAATTATTAATGTTAACACTTAAAATTTTTGTTTATACTGTAGTAAGTTTTTTTGTTTCATTATTTATTTTTGGTTTCTTATCAAATGATCCTGGTCGTAACCCAAGTGCATAATTTTTATATATAAATTAATAATAATTAATTTAAAATTTACTAACTATAAAATATATTAAAAAATATCTTTGTTTTTAATTAATTAAAAACAAAGATAAAATATAAGGAGATTTTTTTATGACTGCTGCATATTTACCATCAATTTTAGTACCATTAGTTGGCTTAGTTTTTCCAGCTATTGCAATGACGTCACTTTTTATGTACATTGAAAAACAAGAAATAAATTAAATTTTAAAATTTCTATAAAACAAACAAATTAAAATTTATTATGGAAAGTCCCGCTTTTTTCTTTTCAATTTTTATTGGATGTCTTCTATTAAGTATTACCGGTTATTCACTTTATGTTGGATTTGGTCCTCCTTCAAAAACCTTACGAGACCCTTTTGAAGAACATGAAGATTAATTAAAAAATATTTTATTTTAATTTTTTATATAAAAAATTAAAATAAAATATTTTTTATATACAAATTGGGTTATTAGGTTAAACTCCTATAAATCTTGAATTTAATAAAACTTTTTTTAATTGCATCCAGTGGGGTTTGAACCCACGACGTCCTTTTGGGAAGCGGATTATGAGCCCGCTGCTTTCGACCACTCAGCCACAGATGCTATAATAATATTAGATTTTATATTATTTTACCTTACTATTTAATAAAAGCAAGATAAAATAATATAAAATAGTATTATTTTGCTAAAGTTTGCCAACTCATAGTAACATCATCTAGAATAACTGAACTGTTATAAATTTCTAAAATGATTACTAAAAATACTGCAAATAAAGCCATAAAAATACCCATTAATACTGTTGTACCCCAACCAGGAGCAACTTTACCATATTCCGAATTTAAAGGACGTAATAAAGTTCCTAATGCTGTTGACATACCTAAATTTTCAGTGTCTTTTTGTGCTGCCATAAAACAAAATGATTTAATTATTAGTTTTACTTTCTGTAATTAAAATAAAATATAAAATATATATATATATTTTATATAAAAAATAGATAAAAAATAATATTTATCTATTTAATGATACGAGGGGGTTCACGAAAAAAAATTGCAAAGAAAATAATACCTAATGTTCCTACTAATAAAAAAGTATAAACTAAAGCTTCCATAAGAAAAAATATATATAAATTAATTAATTAATTTATTTTATATATCTAGTCTTACTAGATATATAAAATAAAATAAAATGACCAATATTAAACAGATTGACGTTTACTTGTTGTATCTCCTAATTTTAAGAAAGCACCGAATTCAATTTGATCATCAATACCTTCATCAATACCTGCAAAAACATCACGGAAAATTGTACGTGCGCCATGCCAGATATGACCAAAGAAGAATAATAAAGCAAAACTTAAGTGTCCAAATGTAAACCATCCACGTGGACTACTACGGAATACACCATCAGATTGTAAAGTTGAACGATCAAATTCAAAAATTTCACCTAATTGTGCTCGACGAGCATATTTTTTAACCGTCGCTGGGTTAGTAAATGATACACCATCAAGTTCCCCACCGTAGAATGTTACTGAAACACCAACTTGTTCAATACTATATTTAGATTCAGCTCGACGGAATGGAACATCTGCACGAACAACCCCATCTTTATCTAATAAAACAACTGGGAATGTTTCAAAGAATGTTGGCATACGTCTTACAAATAATTCGTTACCATCTTTATCTTTGAAAACAGCGTGGCCTAACCAGCCTACTGCAATACCATCCCCACTGTTCATTGCTCCTGTACGGAATAAACCACCTTTTGCTGGGTTATTACCAATATAATCATAAAAAGCTAATTTTTCAGGAATTTGAGCCCATGCTTGTGATAGTGATTTCCCTTCAGAAAGACTATTTTGTACTCGTTTATCAATTTCTTGTTGGAAAAATCCTAAATCCCATTGGTAACGGGTTGGACCATATAATTCAATTGGAGTTGTTGCTGAACCATACCACATCGTACCTGCAACAACAAAGGCTGCCCAAAATACAGCTGCAATTGAACTTGATAATACTGTTTCAATATTACCCATACGTAAACCGTTATATAAACGTTGAGGTGGTCTAACACATAAATGGAATAATCCGGCTAAAATACCTAAAATTCCAGCAGAAATGTGATGCAAGTTTTATAAAAAAAATTTATTTTTTATAAAACGTGGACTATATCTTCAACTTAGATTTTAATTACTATATTTTTTATTGTATACTTTTTTTGAGTGTTGATTAATAGCGTTTACTAATCTATAAAGTCGCCTTGTTCCCTTAGGGGACAAATGAATACCTTCTTTACGGCGTAAATAGACCCTTTGCCAACGTTTAAAAGAAACGTTTTTAATTGTTTGTAATGGATACTTTGTTAAATAATTAATAATTAATTCATGAGAAGATAAACTACTAAATTCAACTCTAACATAATTATTATAACTTAGTTTGGACGTTTTATTATTATTAAAACTATATAAAGTTTTACCCTCAAATAAAATTAAAATTTGTTTAAACAATTTTAAATTTTCAGATGTTAAAATTTGGGTTAAAGACATTTTTTGTTTAAGCTTAAACTTCTGTTTTGATATGTCACAAAATATTTCATAATCTTGTTTACACCAATTTTTTTTCATTTTTGGTAATTGCTTAATTTGTTTCTTTAAAATATGAGGTATTGAAAAGTTGGCATAAAAACATCCTTCAGCATCAATAAAACCAGAAAGCCAACCATTATTTAAACTAATATTTGAATTCCAAGGTTTATTTTTATAAAACGGACATTTAAACATATTTTTTTGTTCGCCTATTTTAACCCATTCTAAAAATTGTTCTTGCCTTTTAACTAAAATTAAATTACCTGATAAAAGATAAGCTATACGCTGAATAGATTCTTTAGAATCTAATGACCAACGCCAGTAAATATTTTCATTTTGTTTAAAATAAGAAACTGATCCAAAACCGAAATTGTAAGCAATTTTTTCAATAATATGTCTTTCTTTTTGACAAATTGTTAATTGTAACCTTTCACAAACTGCTTCTACATAGCTTTTTCCATTACGTGATCGATTATAAAAACGTTTTTTTGAAAAACTTAGAGAACCATCTCCTTCAAAAAATCCTATAAACCACTCTAAAAAAGATTCTTTAATACGGGGTACATGATTAGCATGCCCGTATTTATAAAAATCATTAAAATTAAAATCAAGTGCTTTGCGTATAGTCTCTGAGGATCCGCAATTATAATTTTTATTCATTTTTTTCTATATTATAATATATTAGTTGCGTTTCCTGCTGATTGTTTCTCCATTTTTCTACTATATGATAATAAAAAATAGTATTTTTTACTCAGTATAGCTAAAAATTTCAATAAAAGATCCCAGCATATAGCAAAGTTTTCTTAAGTTTCATTACTGAAACTAGCGCCCCATAGTATTAAGACGCGACACCTCCTGGGTTGTAAGGATCAAAACCGTCTGGTCCCCATGATGGAGCTACCGGTTGAACACTTCCTGTTAAGCCGTACGGGTCAGAAACCCAAATACCAGGACCGAATAAACCTGTAACATGAAACGCACCAAAACCAAAACATAAAACACCAGATAAAAATAAATGAATTCCAAAAATTTTTGGAAGATCTAATGCAGGTTTTCCAGAACGCGGATCACGGAATAATTCTAAATCCCACATAACCCAATGCCAGATAGCGGCAAAAAATAATAAACCAGATAAAACAATATGCGATGCAGCAACACCTTCATAACTCCAAATACCCGGATTACTTGCACTTTCACCAGTAATTGTCCAGCCACCCCATGATTGAGTAACACCTAAACGAGTCATAAAAGGTAATACAAACATACCTTGTCGCCACATTGGGTTTAGAACTGGATCTGAAGGATCAAAAACAGCTAATTCATAAAAAGCCATTGAACCAGCCCAACCAGAAACAAGAGCTGTATGCATTAAGTGAACAGCGATTAAACGACCTGGATCATTTAAAACAACTGTATGAACACGATACCATGGTAATCCCATAAATTATTATATATAAATAAATTTTTTACTTTCTTTCTTTAAATTTTATTAAATAATATTATAAAATAAATAATAAAAAATATCAAATATTCCAATTTAATAATTAAATATTTAAAATTAAGTATATATAGTTTTTTTTAATACCGACGTTTTATAGAAATAAATTTGAGAATATTTTGGTTTATATTTTTATCCCAGCCAAGGCGTAAACGTTTCTATTTTCTACTATTTTTATTATAGATTCTAGAAAAAATACATTAATATACTAGATATTATTGTTACCAATTGTATTATTAATATTGTTAAATTTTTAGTATTAATTTTTTTTATTTTTATTATTTAAAAATATTAATTATCACTTTTAAAAAAGTGATAATTAATATTAATTCAAAAGATTAACCATTAATTGAAGGAGCTTCAACTGATGCTAAATCTAATGGGAAGTTGTGAGCGTTACGCTCGTGCATTACTTCCATACCTAAGTTAGCACGGTTGATGATATCAGCCCAAGAGTTTAATACACGACCTTGAGAGTCAACAATTGATTGGTTGAAGTTGAAACCGTTTAAGTTGAATGCCATAGTTGAAATACCTAAAGCAGTGAACCAAATACCTACAACTGGCCAAGCAGCTAAGAAGAAGTGTAATGAACGTGAGTTGTTGAATGATGCATATTGGAAGATTAAACGACCAAAGTAACCGTGAGCAGCTACGATGTTGTAAGTTTCTTCTTCTTGTCCGAATTTGTAACCTTCGTTAGCAGATTCGTTTTCAGTAGTTTCACGAATTAAAGATGAAGTTACTAATGAACCGTGCATTGCTGAGAATAAAGACCCACCGAATACACCAGCTACACCTAACATGTGGAATGGGTGCATTAAAATGTTGTGTTCAGCTTGGAATACGATCATGAAGTTGAAAGTACCAGAAATACCTAAAGGCATACCGTCAGAGAATGAACCTTGACCAATTGGGTAAACAATGAATACAGCAGCTGCTGCAGCTACAGGAGCTGAGTAAGCTACTGCGATCCATGGACGCATACCTAAACGGAAAGATAATTCCCACTCACGACCCATGTAAGCACAGATACCGATGAAGAAGTGACAAACAACTAATTGGTACGGACCACCGTTGTATAACCACTCATCTACAGAAGCAGCTTCCCAGATTGGGTAGAAGTGTAAACCAATAGCGTTTGAAGTTGGAACTACAGCACCAGAAATGATGTTGTTTCCGTATAATAATGAACCTGAAACTGGTTCACGGATACCATCGATGTCTACAGGTGGTGCAGCAACAAATGCGATGATGAATACTGAAACAGCTGTTAATAATGTTGGGATCATGATAACACCAAACCAACCTACGTATAAACGGTTTTCAGTTGAAGTTACCCATTCGCAGAAGCGAGCCCATAAAGATGAAGCTTCGCGGCGTTCTAAAATTGCAGTCATATTATTTATATTTATTTTTAAAAAGTTAAAAATTTTTCCCAAACAAATTATTTGTTTGTTATATATTATTATAAAATAATATATAAATTATGTCAATTTTAATTTATTTTTATATTGCGAACAGGGGGAATCGAACCCCCGACCTCGCCTTGGCAAGGCGATATTTTACCTCTAAACTATGTTCGCATATATAATTTTAATATATATATATATTAAAATTATATAATTAATTTTTATAGATTGTCAATTATTATTAATTATAATTTATTTAATAGTTTATTAATTAATAATTTATCGTTAATACCCGGCCATGCAATACCGTCTAATCTAGTTGGCAAAGTTTCACCTAATTCTAAATATTTTTTTGATTTTGAATCTAGCTTTGATTTTGCCCAATACCAATTGTAATTTGGCAATCTATTTAATAAATAATCACTTGTTTTTGAACTAATAACCTTCTTTGTACTTGTTTTTAAATTACGAGATTCATTATTTTTATTGGTATCAAATTGTAATATTTGTTTAAAATTATCTAGTTGTTCAGGTGAAAGCTCTAATGATGGTAATTTAAGAATTAAATTAGATTGGTTTGTAATCTTTTCAATCGCAGGAGACCATGATTGAAAAGTAAAATATAACGGTAAATTTTTAGAAGTTATATTTTGATTACCTTTCAAATCAGAACTAAAATCGCCAGAGTTTATATTATCTGGTACATAACTAGCTTTAATAAGAAATTTTCGTAATGAAGAATCCCAACCAATATATAATGGAGCAGTATTATTTAATATCATATATTTTGATGGATCTAAATTTGTTTTATTAAGTTCTTCGTGTAAAAAAACTTTATTTTCATTTGAAAAATTAGTGTATTTTGGTTGATCAAATTTTAAAACTTTTTTATAACTAGATTCTAAATTTGAAGAGTCATTTTTATTAATATCAAAATTTAAATTAACAGCATTAAAATGTCTTATGAGACTTAAAGAACCTTTAAATTGTTGGTTATAAACTTTTTCAGCATATGATTCTTTATTATTAATAACTAATTTTTTATAATCTTGAATAGTATTTAAATAATTTTGTAAAATAAGTCGACGTTTAAATAAATCTATTTCATCATTTACTGTTAAATTATAATCATTAGGTTGTCCCCATAAAAAAGGATGCATATCCAAATGCATTAAAGCTTTATATACAGGATTACTATAATATTTTTCTCTAAATTCACGATGAACTTGAACTTGCTTTATTTGATTTTTTGAATTAGCATCTTGATAACCTAAATAAATATCATTTCTAAATAATTGAGTAAAAATTTCTTCGATTGCATTTTCTTTTTTTTGAAGTTTTGTACTATATAATTCTAAATTAGGTGTTTCATAATTAGGAACTTCAAATTTAATTTGTTTAAAATTATTTTGTTTAGTACTATTTATTTGTTTACGAGTACTACTTCTTTGATCTGTTCTTAAATTAAACCTATTTTTCCATAAACTCTCAGATTCTAAACTATATTGTTCATACTTTAAATAATTTGTAGAATCTTTTTTTATTAAATCAGATTTATCAAAATTTAATGGATTTGTGGCTATATTTATAACAGATATCTTATCTTTATTTGTTCTAAAAGAACTATAAATTGGTTTAGGAAGAGTATTTTCTAAAAACTTATCTTCAGAAACAAAACCTAATGGACCATAAATTAAATAATCAAAACCATAATAAGGAATATTATTAAAACATAAAATTGTTGTTATAAATAAACTAATATAATGAAAACGTTCATTTACAATAATAAAAGGTATTTTAGAACATAAAGTATTAGAAATAAAATTATAAATAGTTATTAATAAAAAACCAAATAATGATGTAAAAATAAAACTACCTACTAAAATACCAATTAAATAAAAAAAATTATTAAAAAAAAACTGGTCAATATTTTCATTAGTTTGTAATAAATTAGAATAACCATTAACAGTTAAATTACCAAAATAGTTATAAATAGATGTTTGTTCAGTCCAAGCTAAAATAAAATTTAATCCAAATAATTTTAATAAAATATCTTTTTGATAAAAATTGATAACTTTCATATTTGGATTATGTATCATACTATAAAGCAAATTTACCAATAAAAATAACCCTAATAAAATATTAAAAGGTTCAAAAGTTAAAAAAGGTAAAATTAAAAATTCAAAACCAAATAAAATAGAACTAAAAAAAATAAATTGACCACATATTGTTCCTAAAGCAGCAAAAATCCCAGCTGGTAACCCATTAATAATTAAAGCTCTAATTGTTAATAATTGAGGTATTGAAAAAGGAAGGACTAAAAAAAAACTATTTAAAAATCCGGTAAAAAAATTTTTTGAATTTAATGATGAATTTTCAAAAAATGAAAAAAAACTTTTATCAAGCTCAATTTCAAGAGCTGTTTCAAATAAATTTTTACCTTCTAATATTGCTATGTAATTATGTTTAAAATTTGCTGGTAATTCTATAAAATCAGTTAACCATTTAAAAGATAATAAATATATAAAAAATATACTTAAAGAATTACAAATATATAAAAAAATAGATTTAAAAAAAATAAAAACATTAAAATTTTCATTTAAAATAAATAAAATATCATTAATATGATCAACATAATCTTTTAATGCGTTAATAAAAAACATATTTAATTTCCTTCGAATAAATAGAGCTTGTAAAATTTAATTATAACAAATATAATTATATTATAATATAAAAATATAATAGGGCTTGTAGCTCAGTGGACTAGAGCACACGGCTACGAACCGTGGTGTCGGGGGTTCAAATCCCTCCTAGCCCGTAATATTATGATAAAAAACCATAACTATGTAAGCCTTTACCCATTAAATTAACACCCAAATAACAAATCCAAATAACTATAAAACCAAAACTAGCTAATAAAGAAGATTTGAAACCGTTCCACCCTTTTGATAAACGAGTATGAAAATAAATGGCAAATATAAACCAAGTAATTAAAGCCCAGGTTTCTTTAGGGTCCCAACTCCAATATGAACCCCATGTTTGATTAGCCCAAACAGCTCCCGATAATAAACCCATTGTCAATAAAGGAAAACCCAGACCCAAAATTCTATAACTTAAATTATCTAAAGTTGACATTAACGAAATTAAATTATCCAATATAAAGTCTTTTTTATTAGTTGGATTTTCAAATTCCTTATCTTTTATATTATTTAGATCAAAAAAATAAGAATTAAAAACTAAATTTACTTTTTTTACACTTAAACTCATTGAGTTTTCATATAAAAAATCTTCAGAATCTAATTTATTATTATCCAATAATAAAACCTTTTTATTTTTATTATATAAAAAATTACTTACAAAAGTCAAAATTAAATAAGTTATTGCAAATAAGCAACCGCATAATAATGCAGCATAACTTAATATCATAACTGTTACATGCATTAGTAACCAATTAGATTTAAGCGCAGGTACTAAAGCATTTACTGTTTTTAATTCAATAGGTAAACTAAAATTAGCAAAAGTATTTAATAATAAAATTAGTGGTGTTAAAATGGAACCAAATATAGAGTTTAAAAATGAATTATTTGGAGATACTTTTTTATTTATTTTATTATCACTTTGAAAAAATAATGATACTAAACGATTATAAAAATTTTTAAAATAACTTTTTTTTTCAACTGTAAGATTAAAAATAATTAATATACTCGTTAAACTATAAGATAAAAATAAAAGTGATTCATATAAATTACTTAAGGGAAAATGATTTGAATTTACCCAACGAATACAAAGAAACGAGAATTGTAATATATTACTAATTATAATACATATATCAGGTAAATAACTAAAACTTTTTAAAAAAAACGATGACTTTAACCAATATAAAATCATTGCTACAAATAAAATGATAAAATTTATATTTATAAGACTAGTTTCTAAATTAATATTAAACATTTAATAAATTTTTAATTATATTTTTAAATTTTATTTATTATAATTCTTAATTACAAATTATAATAATAAAACTAACTACCTACTTTAAAAGCGTCTATAAAAAAACCTAGTAATAAACCCATTTTATAAAAATTTAAAAATTTAAAATTTTTAAATAATAAAAAAAAAAAATCTTTATTTTTATATATTTTTAAAAAAAATTTGCTAAATTTATGAGACTTAAATGATTTTATATAAGTTATAAAATTTATAAATTCAATAAATAAAATTATTAATATAATAATTAAACCATCCCAATTTGTATAAATTCTAAAAAAAATTAAAAAAGTACCAAATAAATTACCACAAATAAAACCTAACAATAATAAAAAGATATAAATAACAAAGTATTTTTCAATAAATTTAAATTTATTTAAAACATTAAAATAAAAAGAATTTAATAGTTTTAAAAATTTTGTATTATAAAACATTTTTAATTTTCTAATAAAATTATTTATTTTCTCTGTTAAAACAGAGAAAATAAATAATTTTTTAATAAGCTAATCCCATACTACGAGTTGTTTCTGAACCTAAATATACTCGTACACTTAAAAAATCAGTAGGACAAGCAGTTTCACAACGCTTACAGCCAACACAATCTTCAGTACGAGGAGCAGAAGCAATTTGATTTGCTTTACAACCATCCCAAGGTACCATTTCTAATACATCAGTAGGACATGCACGTACACATTGAGTACAACCAATACATGTATCATAGATTTTTACAGAATGAGACATAATTAATAAAATAAAGTAAATAAATAAAATTACGGATTAACTATTCTTTTTTTATTTAAATATATAATATTTAGTATATATTTAAATATATACTAAATATTATATATTGCAAATTTTATTTCCAGAAAAAGTAAATTTTTTAAAAAAGTTTATTTTTATACTTATTTATTTATATTATAAATTTATATTAATTATAAATATAAACATTAAATTTATTAAGTTATTTATTTATAAACAACTTACTTTTTTGTTAATTGTTTATTTTATTAATAATGTAATGCATTATTAATAAAATAAACAATTAATAAAAAAAAAATTAACCTACAGAAATTACACGAGCTAAGAAGAATGACCAAGTAGTAGCAATTCCTCCTAATAAATAATGTGCAACACCAACAGCTCGACCTTGAGTAATACTTAAAGCACGAGGTTGAATAGCTGGAGCAACTTTTAATTTATTATGAGCCCATAAAATTGATTCAATTAATTCTTGCCAATAGCCACGTCCACTAAATAAGAACATAAGACTAAATGCCCATACAAAGTGTGCACCTAAGAAAATTAAACCATAAGCAGATAAGGCTGAACCGTATGATTGAATAACTTGTGCTGATTGTGCCCATAAGAAATCACGTAGCCAACCATTAATAGTATTAGCACTTTGAGCAAAGTTACCTCCTGTAATATGTGAAATTCCAGAAGAATTTACTGTACCCCAAACATCTGATTGCATTTTCCAACTAAAATGGAAAATAACAATTGACAATGAATTATACATCCAGAATAAGCCTAAGAAAACGTGATCCCATGCTGAAACTTGACATGTTCCACCACGACCTGGACCATCACAAGGGAAACGGAAACCTAAATTAGATTTATCAGGAATTAAACGAGAACTACGTGCAAATAATACACCTTTTAATAAAATTAATACTGTTACGTGAATTGTAAACGCGTGTATATGATGAACCAAGAAATCTGATGTTCCTAATGAAATAGGCATCATTGCTACTTTACCACCAACAGCTACAACATCTCCACCCCAAGATGGACTTGTACCTGCTAAAGCACTAGGCGCAGTACTATTTGGTGCTAAGAAATGAGTTTTTTGGATCCATTGAGCAAAAACTGGTTGCAGTTGAATAGCTGTATCTGAGAACATATCTGCAGGACGTCCTAATGCACTTAATGTATCATTATGAATATAAAGACCAAAACTATGGAATCCTAAGAAAATACAAACCCAATTTAAATGAGAAATAATAGCATCTCTATGACGAATCATACGATCTAATAAATTATTATAGTTATTTGTTGGATTATAATCACGAACCATGAAAATAGCAGCATGAGCTCCAGCTCCAACTATACAAAAACCACCAATCCAATTATGGTGAGTAAATAACGATAATTGGGTAGCATAATCAGTTGCTAAATAAGGATAAGGTGGCATAGCATACATGTGATGCAAATAAAATAATATTTAAAAAAAGACTTTATACATTTTAAAATTATTTTATGTGGACTATATCTTCAACTTAATTTTGAATTGATTTAACTAGTTTTTGAAAACGCATAAAAGATTTATGTGATTTTAAAGCAACGTTTTTTAATAGATTTTTATTTACAAAAATACGTTGCCAACGAAGAAAAGTGATTTTTTTTTCTCCTTGTAAAGGGTATTTATTTAAATATTCCAAAATTATTAAAATATATTTTTCAGTACTTATTTCTAATCGATAGGTTGAAAACTTTAAATTTGTTATATATTTTGATGTTTTAATATCTGTTATTTCAGTATTTAAACTAAAATCATTTTTATAATATTTAGATTCTAAATATTTTTTGTGTATAAGTTTAATAACATTTTCTAAGAATAATAACTCATATTTTTGCGTAATATAAAACTTTATTCGTAATCTATAATTTAATTTATATTTACTATTTTTTGTTAAACTAGCATAAAAACCACCATCTCCTTCAATAAACCCTGCAAACCAAGAAGAGTTTAAATTAAAACAAACCTTTCTTTTTTTGAAATGTATTGGTTTAATAATTAAAGAATGATTACATAATATATTATATTGTTTTACCCAATTAGAAAATCTAATAAAAACTTTATCTAGAACAATATTTCCATTAAATATATATATTAAGCGTTCTATATTTTCTAATTTATAAACTGAAAAATGATAATAATATTCACCATTTTGATAAAATCTTTTTACTTTTCCAAATCCTAATTTTTTTTTTATTTTAAATAATACTTTAGGATTTTTTTGAGTAATAGAAAAATATAAACGCGGAATTTTAAAACTTTTTAAGATAATAAAACTGCCGTCTGCTTCACTAAAACCAATAAACCATTGTAAAAATAATTTATCAATATTTTTTATATGTTTTGATTTTTTATTATAATAATCAATAAAATCAAAATTAAGTGCTTCACGTATAGTCTCTGAGGATCCACAATAATTAGTTTCTTTCATATTTTTATATATTTATTGTAAGTGTTTCCTGCTGATTGACTCTGTACTTAAAATTTTACCTAATATAAAATAATTTTTTTTTTAATAAAATTTAGTTTAGATTATATCTATTGAAAATTATTATTAACATATTTTATAGGATTTAAGACTAGTAAGTTATTCCAGCATATAGTGAAGTTTAATTAAACAATCTTTCGATTGAAGTGACCCAAAAATTAAGCCACGATAATAGATAATGACCCAAATAAAGCTAAGTTAATTGCTAATTGAGCATGCCATGAAGTTGTTAAAATTTCATATAAACCACTATGCCCTTCACCAGTAAATGGACCTTTATGTGCTTCTAAAATTTCTTTCATACTATGACCAATACCCCAATTAGTACGATACATATGACCTGCTACAATAAATAAAACAGCAATTGCTAAATGATGATGTGCTGTATCAGTTAACCATAAACCACCAGTTACTGGATTTAAACCCCCTTGGAATGTTAAAAAATCACTATATTCAGACCAGTTTAAAGTAAAAAATGGTGTTAAACCTTGTTTAAAACTAGGGTATAACTGAGCCATTAAACTTGGATTTAATAATAGTTCATGCGGTAATGGAATTTCTTGTGGATCAACACCTGCATCTAATAATTTATTAACCGGTAATGAAACATGAATTTGATGTCCTGCCCAAGCTAAACTACCTAAACCAAGTAAACCAGCTAAATGGTGATTTAACATAGATTCAACATTTTGGAACCATTCTAATTTTGGTGCACTTTTATGGTAATGAAACCAACCAGCAAAAAACATAGCTGCTGCCATTACTAAACCACCAATTGCTGTAGAATATAATTGTAATTCAGTTGTAATTCCACTAGCTCTCCATAATTGGAAAAAACCAGAAGTTATCTGAATCCCTTGGAAACCACCACCTACGTCTCCATTTAAAATTTCTTGACCAACAATAGGCCACACTACTTGTGCACTTGGTTTAATATGTGTAGGATCACTTAACCACGCTTCATAATTTGAAAAACGAGCTCCGTGAAAATACATACCCGATAACCAAATAAAAATTACACCTAATTGACCAAAATGTGCACTAAAAATTTTACGTGAAATATCTTCTAAATCTGATGTCTGAGCATCAAAATCATGAACATCTGCATGTAAATTCCAAATCCAAGTTGTTGTTGTTGGCCCTTTTGCTAAACCACGAGAAAAGTGTCCAGGTTTTGCCCATTTTTCAAAACTAGTTTCAACTGGGTCACGATCAACAATAATTTTAACTTTTTTTGCTTCGCGTTCTGGTGGACTAATTGTCATTATATTACTCCTAAAAACAAATATTTTATAATACTAGTAAAAAAATATTGTTAAAAATAAATTAAAACAAAACTTTAATTAATATATAATAAAGTACATTTTAAAAATAAAACGTATTTTTATAGTATTTAACTCTTAATTTTTATTATTATTATATATTTTATATTTTTACTTAAGGGACCGGTACTAATACCAGGATCAAATAAAATCAAACATATATTTGAAATATATAATTCTTTTAAAAGTTAGTAGACCAATAAATAGTAAATTGAGTCCTTAAAAAATTGGCATCAGGTTATTTTCACAAAGGGCTACCCCCTTACTATCGTTACCCCTAATTCGTTTAACAATCTAGTTCGAGATGGTATAGTGTTGTTCCGAATTAGCTAAGACACCAAAAATTGCTTTTATTTTATTATATAAGGTCAAAATCAATCGATCCTTTGTACATCTCAGCTGAAATTATTACTAATCTTACACTTGATGCCAATCTATCGGCTTGTCTTGCCGCGATCTAATAGAGAGCATTCATCTTGAGGTGGGCTTCTCACTTAAATGCTTTCAGCGATTATCCACTCCGTACATAGCTACCCAGCGTTTCCTATTGGCATAAGAACTGGTACACCATCGGTACGTCCCTTCGGGTCCTCTCGTACAATGTTGAGATCCTCTCAATGCTCTTACGCTTATACCGGATATGGACCGAACTGTCTCGCGCATGTTTAATCCTAATGTTTCCAAAAGGCATGGACTATATCTTCATCCTTGTATTAAAAAGGAGTCGGCGTGTTATAATTTAAAAAACCTTTTAAACTATCAAACCACTACAATATTAATTTGATAGTAGTTTAGTCTCTACGGGGAATAAACTAGTTTATAAGCCTAATTTTGATCTTACCGTTTCATAATTAATTTCTCGTTTTTTAGAGTCATTTAAATTTGTAAACTTATCTACTTTTTCACATAACTTTAAAAAAGCCTGTGGATCATTTTTTACTTTGGGCATATTTTGAATAATTTCTAATAAAAGTTTAGCTTGCGGCTTTTTAAGTTCAATGTATGGAAGCAATAAATTTAAAATATTTTCAACACTATTTATACCTACTATAGAATATTCAGACATACCATCAGGTCTTTTTCTTAATGTTCCATAAGATAACTTTTTATATAATTTTATTAAAAACCAGTGTCTAATTGTTTTTTGAAAAAAGGTAATACTGACACGAATTTGAAATTTTAATATATAGTCTTCTCTTTTTATAATTTGTGCATTTATACTTCCATCGCCATCTAAAAAACCAGCAATATAAGCTTTTTCTTCTGAAGATAATTTATTCATATTTATTTTACTGTTTAATCTTCCCTCGGTATTACCATTTTAGCCAGTTCAACTAAAGAAGGCTTCACCGATATAAGCCGATGCTAGATAAACATTACTGTTTATCAACGCAGCTATTCTACGTTCTGAACCCATCTCACGTACCGCTTTTATGGGCGAACAGCCCAACCCTTGGGACCTACTCCAGCCCCAGGTTGCGATGAAACGACATCGCATTTTTTGTTAAAAAGAACTTTAAATCTAAAGATGACTATAATTGCCATCAGATACTTTATATTTCATACATTCAACTAAATATGATTTTATTAAATCACGAAAAGAATGACTACTTTTTTCAGGAATAGAAATTCTAAAACTTATTTTAGAATTTTTTAATTTTTTTTTTGTTAAACCTGTATCTATATTATACAAATTTTTTAATGACTTCCTGATACGATTAACATCTTCTTTACTAAAACTTTCAGTACATAGTCTCATAGCATTTGAATGACCAAACCATTTTAAAGCTCCATCATCCATATAAAAATAAGCTAATGCTCTAGGGTTTAGAAAAGTCTGTACCTTTAAAGGTACTTTTTTTACCCACTTTTCTTTACTTGAATCATATGTATAAAACATATTTCCAAAAAAATTCAATGAAGGATTTGTTAATGTATTAAAAGACCAACGTTTAATTAATTTTCCTGTTCTTTCATCTGAAATTTTACTTTCTTTTGGAGGTGTGTTACATAAATTTTTTAAAATCTCATATTTATGAAATAAATACTCTTTATGTTCACTTTTTTGTATTGCTCGATATCTCCACGTTCTACCATTAGAACTTGTTTGTAAATTTCCATCTCCCAATAACGAACCGAAAATTAAATCTTTTTGTAGTTGTGTTAATTTCATATTAAATATTCTAGATTTATTCCAACATTATAAATTATTTTATTTTTAAAATAATTTATAATTCTACTAGTCGCCTAGTAGATCAGACTATATCATCATCCCTTTATGGATGTCTGGCGTGTAGTCGTTGAGGGGTCATATTTATTAACTTTTATTATTAGATATATAAACAGAGGACTTCCCTGCTGATTGTCCGCACTTTTATACTTTATTGTTTAATAATAACAATGATAAAAGATACTAATCACTTATATCAATTAAATACAGTGAACGGAGGTCCCAGCATATAGCCAAATTGACATATTTTATTTCTAAAATACGACCCCTTAATGTCGAGGTGCCAAACCTCCCCGTCGATGTGAACTCTTGGGGGAGATCAGCCTGTTATCCCTAGAGTAACTTTTATCCGTTGAGCGACGGCCCTTCCACTCGGAACCGTCGGATCACTAAGGCCGGCTTTCGCCTCTGCTCGACTTGTTGGTCTTGCAGTCAAGCTCCCTTATACCTTTGCACTCTACAGCTGATTTCCGTCCAGCTTGAGGGAACCTTTGCACACCTCCGTTACCTTTTGGGCAATTGTGTTCGTTTTTTTTTTTTTTATACTTCGCGGTTTAGGAAATTTATAATACATTTCAGGTAATAAATAATCAAAAATTAATTTTTTTTTTTTTTTTTTATACTTCGCGGTTTAGGAAATTTATAATACATTTCAGGTAATAAATAATCAAAAATTAATTTTCTTAGTATATCATAACTATGACCGGATATATAAATTTGATAATAAATACACGTTTCATTATTTACAAGATGTTTTTGTTTTCTAGGTTTACACTGTAATTTAAATTTATCATTTAAAATCAAACATAAAGTTTCAATTTCTTTTATAGCAAAATTGTGTGTATTTAAAATTACACCTTTAGATTGTTTTGATTTTAACATCGTCCATATACAAATAAGCTATAGAACGAGCAGTTAAAGCTTTATTAAGTATTTTTGAAACTATTTTCTTTCGATTTATATCGTAGAATTGTTGTCTATAGAATCTAAATACTCTATCATATTTTGTTTTAAACCCAATTAACTTAGTTCCATTTTTTCTTTCTCGTATTTTGACTTCTCCTGGAACCCAATCTTTGAAAATTTCATATAAATGTAAAACGTAGTTTGTTTGTTTAATACTATGTTCAAATACTAATCTTGCTGTTTGTCCATTAGGACTTTGTTCTATGTGTAAATCACCCAAAGTACATCCTATAATAATTTCTTTTTGTGTATTCGTTAAAATAATTTTTTCCTTGTGTATAATTCTTTGCAATTTAAAGCAAAGTCTTAACGTTGAGTTTCTAACTCAACTTTATGTCGCCATAAAGTTCAGACTATATCATCATCTTATTAAATAAGAGCCAAGCGTGTAGTCGTTGAGGGGTCATACAATAAGTAGAGGACTTCCCTGCTGATTATCTGCATTAACTTATTTTTACGGTCTAATCCTCGTAAAGTTAAATCTTCAACTTTTATACTTTAAAATAGATAACGGAATAATGTGAATATTTTAAAATACAAAGTACAGACGTCCCAGCATATAGCTCGGTTCAATTTATCAATCACTTGATAAACACCCCAATAATCAAGGTCACCGCCCCAGTCAAACTGTCCATCTGAAACTGTCAAGGATCCTGATTCAAGGAGTCCTATTAGAATTCTAGCTCTTTTAGAGTGGTCTCTCACTGATGGCTTCATTAAGTCCGAAAACTTAATATCAACGCCTCCCACCTAGACTGCGCAAAAAAAGCCCGAACCCAATTCCAAATTACAGTCAAGCTTCATAGGGTCTTTCTGTCCTGGTATAAGTAGTCCGCATCTTCACAGACATTTCTATTTCACCGAGTCTCTCTCCGAGACAGTGCCCAGATCGTTACGTCTTTCGTGCGGGTCGAAACTTACTCGACAAGGAATTTCGCTACCTTAGGACTGTCAGAGTTACAGCCGCCGTTCACCGGGGCTTCAGTCGTCAGCTTTTTCTTCTGAGAAGAATAACCAACTTCTTTTACCTTCCGGCACTGGGCAGACGTCAGCCCCCATACATTGTCTTACGACTTTGCGGAGACCTGTGTTTTTGATAAACAGTCGCCTGGGCCTGGTCACTGCGGCCTATATTAATATAGGCACCCCTTCTCCCGAAGTTACGGGGCCATTTTGCCGAGTTCCTTAGAGAGAGTTATCTCGCGCCCCTTAGTATTCTCTACCTACCTACTTGTGTCAGTTTAGGGTACAGGTTGATTTAATTTAATGGTAATAAAAGCTTTTCTTGGAAGTATGACTAAAACTAAACCAAAACTCTATATAACTAAAGTTTCAGTTAGATCGTATGTTTTCTAAAGAAAGTTTTTTTTCATTCTTTTAAGAATTCAATACTTCTACTAGAATACCAATATCTAGCTAGTTACCGCCTTCTCCGTCCCTCTTTACCAAATTAAATAAAGTACAGAAATATTAGTCTGTTTTCCATCGACTACACCTTTCGATCTCGCCTTAGGTCCTGACTAACCCTCCATGGACGAACCTTGTGAAGGAACCCTTAGGTTTTCGGGGCATTGGATTCTCACCAATGTTTTCGTTACTCAAGCCGACATTCTCACTTCCGTTTCGTCCATTAAAATTCACATTTTAACTTCACCCTATAACGGAACGCTCCTCTACCGTAACAGTTAAAAAACTGTAACCCACAGTTTCGGCGGATGACTTAGCCCCGTTCATTTTCGGCGCAAAAAGGCTCTACCAGTGAGCTATTACGCACTCTTTCAAGGATGGCTGCTTCTAAGCAAACCTTCTGGTTGTCTTTGCCTTTTTACTTCCTTTATCACTTAGTCATCACTTTGGGGCCTTAACTGGTGATCTGGGCTGTTTCCCTTTTGACAATGAAGCTTATCCCCCACTGTCTTACTGGTTGATGGAAAGCATATTTAGTATTCTTAGTTTGCCACGATTTGGTACCGCTTTCGCAGCCCGCACCGAAACAGTGCTTTACCCCTAAATAGCCCATCATCAACCGCTGCGCCTCAACACATTTCGAGGAGATCCAGCTAGCTCCGAGTTCGACTGGAATTTCACCCCTAACCACAGCTCATCCGCTGATTTTTCAACATCAGTCGGTTCGGTCTTCCACTTGGTGTTACCCAAGATTCATCCTGGCCATGGTTAGATCACTCGGGTTCGGGTCTATAAATAGTGACATATGCCCTTATCAGACTTGCTTTCGCTTTGGCTCCAAAAAGTTATTTTAACCAAGCCACTACCTATAAGTCGCCGGCTCATTCTTCAACAGGCACGCGGTCACTTTAGCTCCCACTGATTGTCAATTTATGATTTCATGTTCTTTTTCACTCCCCTACAGGGGTTCTTTTTCACCTTTCCCTCACGGTACTGTTTCACTATCGGTCATTTAGGAGTATTTAGTCTTACGAGGTGGTCCTCGTATATTCACACGGAATTACACGTGCTCCATGCTACTTTATAATCACTTTTTCTATTTTTAACTACTGGACTTTCACCATCTATGGTGCAGGATTCAGCTGCTTCGTTTAATAGTGTTTTTTTAATGATTAGACTATTTCCGTTTCGCTCGCCGCTACTAAGGAAATCGCGTTTGCTTTCTTTTCCTCTGCTTACTAAGATGTTTCAATTCAGCAGGTTGTCTCTTACTTAATTATGAATTCATTAAGTAGTTATATAGGTTTTCCTATTCGGGAATCTTCGGATCAAAGTTTATTTCCAACTAACCGAAGCATTTCGTTGGTATCCACGCCCTTCATCGACTCTAAATGCCTAGGTATCCATCATAAATTTTAATATATTTGACCTAGTCAATATAAATCCAGTAAATAAAATTATTCTATTAAATTGGAGATAAGCGGATTCGAACCGCTGACATCTGCCGTGCAAAGACAGCGCTCTACCAACTGAGCTATACCCCCAATTTTGTACTAAATTTTTTTACTGGTGGGCTATACTGGATTTGAACCAGTGACCTCACCCTTATCAGGGGTGCGCTCTAACCAACTGAGCTAATAGCCCTATTTACTTTAACTGATTAGTTAAAGTAAAGTAATTTATTCTTTTTTTGAAGGAGGTGATCCAGGGCCACCTTCCAGTAGCCCTACCTTGTTACGACTTCACCCTCGTCACTAACTGTGCCTTAGACGTTTACAACGGTTTCGGGCCTAGTCAGCTCCGATGGTGTGACGGGCGGTGTGTACAAGGCCCGGGAACGTATTCACCGCAGTATAGCTGACCTGCGATTACTAGCGATTCCGGCTTCATGTAGGCGAGTTGCAGCCTACAATCCGAACTGAGATTAAGTTTTTGAGGTTGGCTGTACTTTCACAAGTTAGCATCTCTTTGTCTTAACCATTGTAGCACGTGTGTAGCCCGGGATTTAAGGGGCATGCTGACTTGACGTCATCCTCACCTTCCTCCAGCTTATCACTGGCAGTCTTGCTAGTTTCCTTAAAGCAACTAACAATAAGGGTTGCGCTCGTTACAGGACTTAACCCTACGTCTCACGACACGAGCTGACGACAGCCATGCACCACCTGTATCTATGTTTAAACTTTTTCGTCTCCAAAAATGATCATAGTATGTCAAACCCCGGTAAGGTTCTTCGCGTTGCATCGAATTAAACCACATGCTCCACCGCTTGTGCGGGCCCCCGTCAATTTCTTTGAGTTTCACTCTTGCGAGCATACTCCCCAGGCGGGAAACTTAACGCGTTAGCTACAATACTGCATTTTAAAAACGCAATATTTAGTTTCCATCGTTTACAGCTAGGACTACTAGGGTATCTAATCCTATTCGCTCCCCTAGCTTTCGTCTCTGAGTGTCAGTTTTGGTCCAGTAGAGTGCTTTCGCCATTGGTGTTCTTACTGATATCTGCACATTTCACCGTTACACCAGTAATTCCCTCTACCTCTGCCATACTCTAGTTTAAAAGTTTCAACTGCCTGCCTAAGGTTGAGCCTTAGTTTTTAACAGTTGACTTTTTAAACCACCTACAGACGCTTTACGCCCAATCATTCCGGATAACGCTTGCATCCTATGTATTACCGCGGCTGCTGGCACATAGTTAGCCGATGCTTATTCATTAGATACCGTCATTATCTTCTCTAATAAAAGAAGTTTACAACCCGCGGGCCTTCATCCTTCACGCGGTATTGCTTCGTCAGGCTTGCGCCCATTGCGAAAAATTCCTCACTGCTGCCTCCCGTAGGAGTCTGGGCCGTGTCTCAGTCCCAGTGTGGCTGATCATCCTCTCAGACCAACTACTGATAATTGCCTTGGTAAGCCTTTACCTTACCAACTAGCTAATCAGACGCAAGCTCATCTTTAGGCAGTAACCTATTTAACTTCTCAGCATATAAAGTATTAGCAACCGTTTCCAGTTGTTATTCTTTTCCTAAAGGTAGATTCTTACGCGTTACTCACCCGTCCGCTACTAAGTATTATAATTCAATGAATTAGTATCTTCGTTCAACTTGCATGTGTTAAGCATACCGCCAGCGTTCATCCTGAGCCAGAATCAAACTCTCCGTGATAGTTTTTTAATAAAAAAATTTAATTTAAACATTTTTATTTATATTTGTGTATTCAACAAAATTGATTTTAGTTTTTAAAATATATAGCATCAAAACAGGTATACCTATGTACTAATTACCCGTTTGAACATTCAATTATATATATAATTGAATGTTTTTATGAAAATTATTTATATTGGAAATTCAAAACCTGTACCTACAGGTACTAAATGGCCTAAAATAAGATTTTCTTTTAAACCTCGTAAAAAATCACGCTTTTGTAAAATCGCTGCTCTACTTAAAATTTTAATAGTTTCTTGAAAACTAGCAGCTGATATAAAACCATCCATTTCTAAACAAGCTTTACTTATACCTAAAATAATCGGTTCATATTGAGACTTTTTACCTTTTAAACAACTATTGATTAATTCAATCCAATCTAAATAAACAATATCTCCTCTTAACAGTCCAGTATTTCCTGGATTAGTTATTCTAACTTTAGAAGTCATTTGTTTAACTATAATCTCAATATGTTTATCTGAAATATTTACTCCTTGAGATTGATAAACTTTTTGAACAGAATCAACAATATAGTGTTGAATAAAAATAATACTTTTATACACTGCTTCTTTTTTAGAATAGTTCTTTTTATATTTTTTAAATTTTAACTTAATTAACGAATTTAAACTAAATTGATCTTTTACATTTTCTCTTGCTTCCAAAAGTTGTTCAATTTTAGGAATACCTTGAACAATATCTTCGGTCTTTAAATTTTTATAAGTTAATGTTAATAATGGTGAATTAATATTTATAAAATCACCCTGTTTTAAATTACAAATACACCCAGGCGATAATAATAACGATTTTGCACGTCGTAATAATATTTTATTTTTAGTTAAAAAAATTATTTGCCCGGATTTATTAACTGCAAAATTGAAAATAATTTCTTTTGAACAAGGAATAAACTCACCTAATTTTATTTTTAATTTATTTATTTTTAAATCATTACTCAAATTTAATGGAATTTTATATGTTAAAAAATCAGAATTAGTTAAATATATTAATTCAGGAAATAATGATACTTTTTGTTTTAACTTTTGTTTTAAATTAAATATATTATTTCTATTTTGTTTACTAATAAATTTTTTAAAATAATTAGAATAATAAACAAAAGATGAATTATAACTTTTTAAAACTTCTCCTTTAAAATGGCTTAATTCAGATTTTAATTCATATTTTAATTTGGATATTTCATTATTAACTAATAAATTTTTATTATTATAACTAGATACTTTTTTAATTTTATATTTAATTAATTGCAATTTATTAAAAACACTATTAGATGTTTTATTACTTCTAATTAGTAATGAATCACTATCAATATTATGTTGTTTAAAAATAAAATTGATTTGAAATAAAAAACTATTATTTTTAATTAAAAAAGGTCTAAAATTAATATAAATTTTTGAAGTATTTTTCTGTTTTTCAATATTAATAAATTTTTTATATTTATTTTTATAAATATTTAAAGTAACTAAATTATTTAACGTTTTTTTATTAATATTATAAATCGTTGAACTAAAACTATTATTATTTAAAAAACTATTTTTATATAAATAAATAAATGAACAATATGAAATATAAAAATTACAAAAACTATTTTTTTTATTTTTTAATATATAAAAATTAAAATTTTTTTTGTGATTATAATTAAAAATATAAAAAATTTTTAATCTTTTATTATAAATATTAACTAATATATTATTATTAAACTTTTTTTTATGAAAATTTATTTTCAAAATACTATTAATTAATGATAAGATAGAAATATTATTAGTATAGATAGTGTTAAAATAATAACCTTTTAAATAAAAAAAATTACAAAACTTATAATTTTTTTTTTTATTTAAATTAAAATAATTTCTTTTTAATAAATTATATTTTTTAACCTTTTTTAAACCTAAACTTCTTAAATTATATGTATTATTATTAAATAATAAATTATTACAATAAGTAACTTTAGTTAACAGTTTTTGTTTTTTGGTTAAAATAAAAGGACTATTAAATATTGTTTTTTTTATTTTATTATTAAAAGGAAATTTTAAAATATAATAACGTAAATAATTTTGGGGCAATAATAAATTATTTTCATAAAAATATAAAAATTTTTTAAAAGAAAAATTATTTAAATAATTAAAATCAAACCCTTTTTCAATTAAACAAACATTTTTGAATTTAATAAAATTTATTACTAAATTAGAATTATATTTAAATGATATTGTTTTAATTAATAGTTTCGGTTTATAACGACTATAATTATTAACATATATATTTGAGTTAATAATTAAAAACATACGTTTTAAATTATGAAAATCTTCTATTTTGTTATAATTAGTAAGTAATAAATTTTTAGTTAAAAACTTACTTTTAAAATATTGATGTAAAAACGTTGGCTTATATTTTACTTTTTTAATATTAGATGTTTGAACAAAAACCATACGATAAAATTTATTTATTACATTAATATTATTGTTATTAGTATTTAATTTTTTATAATTAATTATAGTTTTTATTTTTATTTTATCAAAATAAAATTTAGTAAAAATAAAATCATTATTTTTATTTAAAGAATTATTTTTTAATATTAAATTATTTAAATATATATTTGAATAGTAAAAATAAGTATTTAAAAACTGCGATCCAGTAAAAATAAAAATACTGTTTAATAAAAGTTTTTTAATTTTAAAATTAAAAAAAGATTTTAAAAAATTAGTACAATATTTCGTTTTTAAAAAATTCTTTTTAAAACGAAAAGTAAAAAATTTATTTAACGTTACTATATTTTCAAATAATACATTTTTAGTTATAAAATGACCGCTTGCGATTATTTTTTTATAATTTAAAAATAATAAATCTGATTTATTTATTATATAAACCCAACCATTATAATTATTTGTTAATTTTTGTTTATTAGAATTAAAATAAAAAATTTTATTTAAAATAAATAAATTATTATTTTTTATTTCTAAATTTTGAAAAGTATTATTTAATTTATAATTTTTTATATAATATAAACTTAATATAGAACTAAAAATATAATTTATATTTATAAAAAAAATATTTTGTATATAAATATTATTATATTTAGTTAATATAAATTTTAATTTAAAATTAAAAAATTTTAACTTTATAAAATTAAAACGATAATTTTTTTTTATTACTGCATTTTTATTAGAATTTAATAAATAAGAAACTAAAGTAGTCGCTAATTGTTTTTGTTTAAAACTATCTTCTATTTGAATTCTAAATAAATATAAACTATTTATAGGAAATATTTTTTTTATTTTAAGTGATCTTTCTTTATTAAAAAATAATTTGTTTAAAGTATCCGAATAGTTTAATTTTATTTTTGATGAAATAGAATTATATAATTCTAAATTATTATTTTTAGTTAAATTAGTATAATATTTATTTGCTAAAAATAAAAAACCAAAAGTATATTTATAAAATAACCAATAATCATAAAAATAATTATTAGTAAATAATAAAATATTTTTTTTTAAATAATTATTTATACAATATTGTTTAATTAAACAACTCTTATTATAATTTTTATTAATTAAAATATTATTATAAAATGAATCAAATTTTATTAATTTATTAACTTTTTTTATATAAAAATTATTTAAATAACAAAACCACTTATGTTCAAATAAATAACTTATATTATAAATTAAAGTCTTTTTTTTATAAAAAAAAATATCTAAATTATTAATATCATCGTATTTTATTAAATTAGTTATAAAACTATTTGATATATTAGTTTTACTATTTAATAACTTTTCTGAATAAAAAATAGTTATTTTATTTTTAAGTTTATGGTTAAACAATGAATAAAAAAAGTTTAATTTATAGTTTATATTTTTTTTATTTATTATTGTTAACTTATTTATTTTTTTATTATTAATAATAAAGTAATCTGAAATAAAATTTTTTGATAATATATAAGGTTTATTAAAAAAACAACTAATAAAAAAATAAGACTTAAATTTGCTATTACTAAAATTATTATAATTATATAATGTAAAGATTTTAAAATTTTCTACATTATTTTTTATTTTAAAACTGTTATCGGTATAATATTTAAAATTAATTTTATTAATTAATTCATAGTTATTAATATAGTTATTTTTTAATTTGTGTGATTTGTTTTGAGAAAACCATATAATAGATGTATTCAAATTATTTTTTTTATTTAAAAACAAATAAGTTTTATTAATCTGTAAATTTAAATTTAATGTTTTTTTATCAAATATAATATTTAAATAATTAAGTAAATTTAACTTTTTATAATTATTATATTTAAATACTAATAATGAATCTAATTTTAAACTTTTATTATAAAATAATAATAAAAATATATTATTATATGAAATTAAGTTATTTATTGAAAAAGAAGTAAAAAAAGATTTTTTTAATTTTTTATTAATAATATAAATTTCATCATTATTAAATTTATTTAAAAAATTATAAAAAATATTAATACTTATATTAATGTTTTTGATAAATTCTAAAAAAGTAATATTAGAAAAAAGTAAATTATATTGAATATAATGATTTATATTAATTTTTTCTTTTTTATTAAAATTATTATTTTTATATAAATCTATTTTAAAATTTGAAGATAAAAAGGAATAGATATAGCTTGAAAAATAAATATAAAGAATTTCTTTGTTTAAATATAAATTTTTTTTTTGGTTATTGTTTAATTTATTAGTTTCTAATACTAAATTTTGTAAATTATTGTTTGATTTTAATACATTATTTATATTTTTATTTAATAAAAAATAAAATATAATTGAAATATAAGAAATATTAAATAAAATAGATTTTGTAAAAAATCTATTTAAAAATAATTTTTCAGTATTTGCTAATAATATTTTAAATTTATTATTTAATATATTTTGTTTCATTTTAAAATAAATAAAATTATTTTTTTTAAAAAATAATTTTTTATTTTTTATAATATTATTTTGAGTAAATAAAAAAAATGATTTGTTAAAAAAATTATTTTGTATTTTATAAAAAAAATTAAAATTGATATTATATTTTTCAAAAAAAGATAAAAACAAATAATTAAAATTATTGGAATTATAAAAATTTGATTTAATTAAATAAATATTATTATTATTTAATAACATTTTTTTATATATTAAAATACTTTTTTGTTCTAAAAAATCCTTATTTATTTTTAATAAAATATTATTATTACTATTGTGAAAAAATTTAATATTTTTATAAAAATAAATTATATTATTAGAAAAGAAATTTAAAAATATATTATATGATTTAATATCTAATGTTTGATCAAGAGTTAATAAATTTATACTAATATGACTATGATGATTTAAAAAATAAAAGGGCCATCTAGAAAGATTTATATTTAAATAGGGTTTAAAAATATTTTCAATTGTATTTGAATTATAGTTAATGTTATTATCTAAATAATATTTATTGAATACCCTTTTTTCTAGTTTATTAAATTTATTATTTAATTTATTATATAATAATTTATAAAAAATAGCTAAAATGAAAAAATTTAATGATGAATTGTTAAATAATAAATAAGACGGAGTTTTATTAAAATTATTACAAATTTCAACTGAATTAGAAATATAATTAAAATCTTCTAATTTATTAAATAGATTCTTTTCACTAACATTATTGCCTAATTTATTATAAAAGAAACTTATTATTGTATCTTTTTTATTATTATAGTTTAATTCAAAAAAATCAATCTTTAAATTATTAGCTTTATTAAATAGTGTTTTAATATTAGTATGTTTAGAGAAATTTTTTAAATTTGAAATAAAAAATTTTTTATTTTTTTTTAATTTATTATTTTTAAGTTTTAAATTATTATTAAAATAGTATTTATATTTTAAATTTTTTAATTTAAATAAAACCCGATAATTTAAATTTAACTTATTAAGTTTTATATGTTCTAAAATATTTAAAACTGCTTTATTTTGTATAATAAACAGATCTGTTAAAATAAAATTAAAAGGCATTTTAAAACTATATAAATAATTATAGTTTATTATTATTTTTAAAATTTTTGATTTATTTAATTGACAAAATGAAAAACAACTTATTGGTAAAATATTATTAGTATTGTATTTTTCAAATAATATTACTTTAGTTATTGAATTTAAATTAATATATATTTTATAAATAAAACCAGAACAATTTTTTTTTTTATTAAAAAAAGATAAAAAATAAGTTTTTTTTAATTTTTTTATATTATTATTAAAATTATTATTAACCTTTGAATATTTAAAAGAATATTGATTAATATTTGAATAAATTTTTTTATATTTAATAGGTAATTTTTCAAAATAATTTTTTATAAATTTTTTTTTTAAAATAGTTGAGACTTGAAAATAATCATACTTTATAAATAAACTAGATTCTAAAATAGAATAATTTAAAACCTTATTATTATTGATTTTATTATAAAAGTTAAAAATTTTAAATTTTTTTAAATTAGAATTATTAAAATAATTTTTGCTTTTTTTTCTTTTACTTAAATAAAAATTATTTTTATTTGGAAAAACTAAATTATATAAACAAATAAAATTATTAAAAAAAATAAAATCTCCAGCTTTAATAAAAATATTTAAAGGCTTTAAAATATTTTGTTTATTAGATGCTAAAACCCACAATTCACCTGTTTTTGAATTTACATATTTAGTTAAATTTGTATCTGTTTTACTTAATAAATTAATTGATTTACTATTTTTAAAACGAATTTCACCAGAGAATTCAGAATATATAGTTTGAAAAATATCTACACTTTGCTCTAATTCAGTTATAAACCCTATAGGCTCTGCTAATACTTGATTTTTAAAAACTTTTTGACCTTGTTTAACAAATAATAATGTAAATAGAGGTAAAATAATTTTTTTAATTTTTAGAGAATCTGATTTTAATAAACAAAAACTTTTTTGCTTTGTTAAAAAAGCAATTTTTCCATGTGTAGTTCGAACAAATTTACCATTTATTGTATTTGGGAATTCAATATAACCATTAACTATTGCACGAATTTCACTTGAACTTTCACCTGAAAAAACACCACCGGTATGGAATGTACGCATTGTTAATTGTGTACCAGGTTCTCCAATTGATTGAGCCGCAATAATACCAACTGATTCACCTAAAGAAACTAAACGATTAGAAGATAAACTCCAGCCATAACAAAGTTGACAAACATAATTTTTATCTTGACAGGTTAGCGGTGAACGAACCAAAATTGGTTTTTTACTTTTTAATAAAACATCTATAAGTTGAGTTGTTATTTCTTGATTTCTTATTGCAATTTTTTTATTTTGTGATTTTTTTTGTAAAATAGAAGAATCTTTAAAAAAACAATGGATATTTGATTTTATCAAAATATCATAAATATCTTCTGCTAATACACGACCAATTAATCTATTTTTTAATGATAAAAGTTTTTTATTATTATTTGTTTTTAAATCATATAAATAAATTCCTCTTAAAGTTAAACAATCATATAAACGAATAATTACATGTTGGGCAACATCTACTAATCGGCGTGTCAGATAACCAGAAGTAGCAGTTCTTAAAGCAGTATCAACAACACCTTTTCTAGCACCATAACATGAAATGACATATTCAGTTAATGTTAAACCTTCACGAAAATTACTTTGGATTGGAAAATTAATAATACGACCACTTGGGTCAGCCATTAAACCCCTCATACCAACTAATTGACGAACTTGTGAAATATTACCACGAGCTCCAGAAAAAGCCATCATATAAACTGGGTTTAAAACATCTTTATTTTTAAAATTATTAATTACTTCCTGTTTTAAAATTTCGTTAGTATTATTCCACGTATCAATTACTTGAGAAAAATATTCAATAGACGTTAAATAACTTTTTTCAACATCTTGATTAGTATAATTTAATTTAGATTCAGTATTAAATAATAATTTATTTTTTATTAATGGAATTTGCAAATCATCAATACTTAATGATAAACCAGCTTTTGTTGCATAAGAATAACCGAGTTTTTTTAAAATTTCAACTAAATCAACAGTTTTTTTTTCTCCAAATAATGTTATTGACCAATAAATTAATTTTTTTAATCTACTTTTATTAAACGTTTTATTAAAATAAAGAAAATTTATATTTTTATTTTTAATCATTTTAATTGATATATATATATAATAATAGATTTTTTATTACTATATTAACTTTTTCAAAAATTTTGAGAACCTATAAAATAGGACTATAATCTAATAAAATAATACTTCAAAAATTAGTTTATTCATTAATACACGACCTGGTGTTGTTTTAATATAAATTAAAGTTTTATTAAATTGCCAATTATAATATAATTTATATTCTGAATAAATTTTACTTATATTACCGCTTTTATCAATTTGAATTTCTAAGCAATTTTGACAGTTTAAATTAAATTCAATTTTATTATTATATTTTAACCAAATTAAAGTATGTAACTCCAATAATTTTTGATTAAATAATTGAAAAACCTGATCAATATTACTGAAAATTAGAAATAAATTTTTATTCATTATTGTTAATTTATCTTGTTGATTTATTTTATATAATAAATAATTATTAAAATAATTAAAATTTTTTACTCTTTTTATTTTATCTAAAGTTGTAAGATAATAACAACCTAATACCATATCTTGACTAGGAACAATAATAGGATCACCTGTAGCAGGAGACAAAATATTATTACGACTACATAATAATCTCCAAGCTTCAGAACAAGCTTCATAAAAAATAGGAACATGAACAGCCATCTGATCTCCATCAAAATCAGCATTAAAAGCTGAACATACTAATGGATGTAATAAAATAGCTCTACCAGAAACCAACTTTGGTTTAAAGGCTTGTATACCTAATCTATGTAAAGTAGGAGCACGGTTTAATAGTACCGGTCGATTTTCCATAATTAATTTAATTATAGTCCAAATAATCTTAGATTTATTTTTAATTAACCTTTTAGCATTTATAAAATTTTTTGCAAATTTTTTTAATAATAATTGACGTATTAAAAAAGGTTGAAAGAGTTCAATTGCCATTTCTTGGGGTAATCCACATTCATATAACTTTAAATTTGGGCCTACAACAATAACAGACCGACCTGAATAATCAACCCGTTTTCCTAATAAATTTTGACGAAAACGACCTTTTTTACCCTTTACCATATCAGATAAAGATTTTAAAGGTCTATTATTAGATGAAGTAAATAATTTAGAATCACCCTTTCCGTTTTCAAGTAAAGCATCCACTGATTCTTGTAATAATTTTTGTGCATATCTCATTTCTGGAGATACGTTTAAAGAATAAAAATCATTAGATAATCGTTTTAATCTTTCATTTCTAAATATTACTTTTTGATATAATTTATTTAAATCTGAAACTGCAACTTGTTGACTATCTAAAACAAGAATTGGTCGTAAATCAGGAGGTAAAACTGGAATTACGTTTAAAATCATCCACTCAGCTTTAACTTCTTTTTTTAAAAAAGGTTGTAATAATTTTAAACGGCGGAAATAAGTGGCCCTTAATAAACGTAAGGTTTCTACTTTTCTAAAAATTTTAATAAATTTATTATAATCCTTTAATTTTAATAAAAATTTATTATTTTTAAAATTATTTTTTTCTAATTTTATAGTCTGTTTACTTTGTTCAAAATTACTAGTATTATCATTAAAAAATATTCTAAATTTTAAAAAATTTTCATAATATTTTATTTGCTTATTTAAAATTAAAACTTTATTTTTAATATTAGAAATTAATAATTCAATTGAAATAAATTTTTTAGTTTTAACTGTATTAAGATTTTTATATAAATATAAAAAAGAATAATTTTTTGTGTTATTTTGATTTAAATTGATTAGTGAAGATTTTGAAATAACATTTTTGTTTTCAAACATATTTTTATTAGAACTTAGAAAACTAATATCAAAATTTTTTAAAATATTTTGAATTGCAATAGCCCCTATTTGAGGTTGATCAAAAGATATACTTCGATCAACATAACAAGGTATAATTTTATCATTTATAGAAGCAGATTTAGTAATATAAAATAAAAATGTCTCCCAATCAGTTTGATTGTTCCATAAAAATAATTGACTTATTATATAATATTTATTAAAGTGTAACTGATTTTTAAATATAAACTGCTCTATTAAATTATTAAAAGTAAAATAATCTAAACTATTATCAACTTTATTATAATCTGTTATTAAACTATTTTTTAAATAATCAAAATATAAATATTGTTCATAAATAAAATCTTTTTCTTTTATTTGAATTTTATTATTAAAAAAAAATAATTCTTTTAATTTAGAATGCCAAATAATATTTTTAATATAAATATAAGTACTAGAAAATATATCTTCTATTTCCATTTTTAAAACTATTAATTCCATATTTTTATAGCTAGTATTATTTTGATATTTAAAATCATAAGAAAAATTAATGAATAAATGATCATAAATACCAAAAAAGGAAACTATTTTTTGCAATACTATATTTTTAGAAATATGTAAATCATTATTTATAAAACTTTCATTTATATTTAATAATTTATTTGTTTTTTTATAAAAATTATTTTGTTTTAAATTTAGTAATATTTCATTAAAAAAACTATTTTTTTTAGAATTTTTTAATAAATATTTAAAATCTTTTTGTAAAATATTAAGACATATTTTTAAATCAAAATTATTTGTTTCTTTTTGTAAAGTAATTAAATATTTTTTGTCTAACCAAATAAAAGAAAAAAAATTTAAATTATTATTTAATCTAGTCAACCACGCAGGGTTAGGATGTCTTAAATTTATTATTTTGTTTTCTTCTAAATCATATGTATCAAAAAATTTTTTTATATTATCGTTTTTATTTGAATTTAATGAAAACACTGATTTATCATTTATTACCTCATTACTTATATTATTTTGTGAATTAGTTTCTGAATAAGTTTTTGGTGAAACTGCAATAAATTCTGTTAATGCACCATAATTACTAAAAAAAAATGCAATTAATTGTTTTTTTTCATTATAAATTAATTTTTTATAATAATTTTCTTTATAAGTATTAATATTATTATAATTTTCTATTAAATCACATTTTGAAATTAAAAGTTTTTTAAATAATTTTATTTTACAAATAATTAAACTTTTTTGAATTGTTGTAAATAATATTGAAGTTATAAATTTACGAAATTTATTATTACCTAATGGATTTTTTAAATGTGAGTTAATATTAGATTTATTATTATAGTAAAAATTTATATAATCTACATTATTTAAAATAATAGAATTATTAAAATTTAATTTTTTTTTATTAATTTTAAAATATCTAGGAATAAAATAAAAATTAAACATTTCTTTTTTATTTTTTTTATTTAAATAAAATTGAGTTTTTAATTGATTTTTTAATTTATTTTTTAATTTAATATTAACTAAATCTGATTTTTGATCTTCTAAATTTAAATGAAAATTTAATAATAATAAATTAGACTCTTCTAATTTATCTAATTGTATATCTTTTATTGTAATATCATCAAATTTAACTTGTTTTTTTTCATTTAACTCAAAATTACTAAAATTCAAATTATTTTCTAATTTACTATTTTTATTTTTAAATAAATCATAATTTAAAAATAATTTATTTGATTTATTATTAATATAAAAATTTGAATTATTAATAAAATTTAATTCATATTCAGAATATAAATTTTTTAATAAAAGTTGAAATCTAATTATAGAAAAACAATATTCATTAATTTTTATTAATTGTTGTTTATTTTTTTGTAATTTTTTTTTATATGAAATAATTTTAAAAAAACATACATCTGATAAAACATCAGAATTTTTTAAAGTTTTCTTAAAAAATATTTTTTTATTTTTAAGTTTAATATTAATATTATTATCAAGAATATATTCATCTTGATTATAATATTTTTCTAATAAAATTAAATTATTAATTATATTCATATTATAATATTTAATTTTAGTTTTTAATTTACTTAAAGTAAAATGAAGTTTTTTTATATCAATTTTTTTAGTATATTTCAATTTAAATATTTTATTAGTTTTTATAAAATTTATTTTTTCAAATTGTGAATATGTTTCATAAAAATTAGATAAAATATTTGAACTATATTTTACCTTCTTATTTTTATTTTTTGTATTTTCTTTATTATAATCTTTTAAATAAAAATTATTTTTAATTTCAGGTTTATATAATAAAGAAAAATTTTTATAATTCATACTATTAAAATTTTGTTTTTGATCATTTAAATAAAGCCACCAACTAAATGTTACTAATTTATCTTTATAATTTTTAAAATTTATTTTTTTTGAATTAGATAAATTATAATTATTAAAAATAAAAAAACTTAAAATATTATTATTTATTATTAATTTTTCTTTATTAATATTAAAATAAAAAAAACCACTTTGAAATATTTTAAAGGGTGGCTCTTGAAAATTAGAAAAATTAACAAACATATTTACATTATTAAAATAAGTTTTATTATTTGATTTTATATTATATATTAAATTAATCTTTTCTAATATATTAACATTATTTTTTTCTTTTTTTAATTTATAATTATTTATGTTAATTAAATTAGCATTTGTTATAAAAAAACTATTTTTTTTATTTAAAATTAATTTTTGTAATATTTTATTATTATTAAATAATAAAATTGGAAAATCAATAGAATAACTATTTTTTTTTATAATTAAATTTTTAACTTTATAACGATTTGTATTAAAACTTTTTTTTGTAAAATCTTTATTATTAATATTTAAATCTAATAAATTAAATTTAAAATTATTTTTTAAAATACTATGAATAATTAAATTTATTGGATTGCTTAACCTTAAAATAATTTTTGGTTCATTATTTAATTTTATACTATTAATCCAATTTTTATTAAAACCAATTATACTATTTTTTAATTTATAAAATTTTTTTAGTTTATAAATTTTTTTATAATCTTGGTTAATAGTATTTATATTTTTAATAAATAAATTATTATTATTATTTAATAGTAAAAAATTATAATTTTGATTAAAAATCGATGAATTTAAAATTGATTTATCACCTATTAAATTATTTTTTAATATAGAAGACAAATTTACATAATTTAAATTATGTTTAAAAGATTTTACCTGAGTTGATAAAAATTCTAGACAATATGCAATCGATTCTAAATTTTTTCTTTTAAAATTTAGAATAATAGAAATATAACTTATAGAACCTTTTAAATACCATATATGAGTTACAGGAGAAACGAGTTCAATATAACCTAATTTATATCTTCTACTTGATAAATTTTTTAGTGATCCAAAAATTGTTTCACAAAATAATCCACCTTTTTCAGGTTTTAATGTTTTATAATTAAATGTTTTTGGATTTAAAATTTTTCCCTTATTTAATTTTTCTTTTATATTATTATTTTTTGTATCAATTATATTAGTTTTTAAGGGTACTGTTTGTGTCCACTGTTTTATTTTTTTAGGAGATGCTAAACTGATTTTTATAGATTGAAATTTCAAAAAATTAGAATCATTTTTAGATTTATTAATTAAAAAATTTATATTCATAAAAAGTTCCGTTTTATAAATTTTTATATAAATTTTTTATATTACTATAAAAAATTTATATCTATTTTTTCAGGTTTACCTGTAGATGCTATCTTATAAATAGAAATATCTAAACAAAGAGCTTGTAACTCTCGAATTAAAACTTTAAAAGATTCTGGTGTTCCACATTTAATTGACTTATTATTAATAATTGATTTTGTTAATTTATTTCTTCCTTCAATATCATCTGATTTTATAGTTAATAATTCTTGTAAAATATAGGAAGCACCAAACCCTTCTAAAGCCCAAACTTCCATTTCACCTACTCTTTGACCACCTTGTTTTGATCTACCTCTTAATGGTTGTTGAGTAATTAAAGAGTAAGGACCAGTTGAACGGGCATGAATTTTTTCATCTACTTGATGAATTAGTTTTAAAATATAAGCTTTACCAACTGTACTTGGTTGTTCAAAACAATCACCTGTACGACCATCAAAGAGACGTATTTTACCCGGAAAATTTGGATTAAATAACCAATATTGTCCTGTTTTAATACGCGCTTCATATAATTTTGAATATACTAAACTTCTCGATGCTTCAGAACCATAAATTTCATCAAATGGTTGTATTTTATAACATTGACCTAAATATGCTCCTGCTAACCCTAATAAACATTCAAAAATTTGTCCTACGTTCATACGTGAAGGAACTCCTAATGGATTTAAAACTAAATCTAATGGTGAACCATCTGGTAAATAAGGCATATCTTCAGACGATAAAATATTAGAAATTATTCCTTTATTTCCATGTCGTCCAGCTATTTTATCACCTACTTGAATTTTTCTTTTCTGAGCAATATATATATGTACTTTTGTTATTTTTTTTATTGTATTATTTTTTATTTTATTATCATATTTTAAAGTTGATAATAAATAATTACTTTTTTTAAATCCAATTTTAAAAATAAAATTATATAAAGATGTTATAATAAAATTAGGATTTTTATTTTTTAAAAAATAAAAAATTTTTTTATTAAAAAAATCTCTATTTTTTAATTTATTTAATAAAAATGAGTTATGAAAAATTTTTAAATATTTTATTTTTTCATAATTATTTAATTTATTTTTTTCTAAAATATTAAAAAAGGGGAATAATAAAATCCTTTTTCGTTTTTTATATTTAATTTTACTGTTAATATTTTTTTGTTTTAATAAAAATTTTTCAATATTAGTTGATATTTTTAATTGTTTTTTATTTTTCGTTTTATAATAATAAAAATTATAAAAATTATTTAAATAAAATTTTTTTTTTATTTTAGTATTTTTTATTAATTTATTTTCAAAAAATAAATTTAACTTTTCTATACTTAATTTGGAAAATACAAAATTATTTTTTAAATAAAAATTTTTTTTTTTCAAAAATTTATAAATAAAAAAATTTTTATTTTTTATTATTTTTATTTTTTCATAATTATTATTATCTAAAGGATTTAAATTAGAAGGTATTTCTTTTTCTATTAATTCAATATGAACAACACGACCTTTTATGCCTAATGGTACACGTAATGAAGTATCTTTTGTTTTTGGTATAGATTTTCCAATTATATCATATAATAGTTTTTCATATGCTGATAATTTTTTTTGTCCAATCGGTGAAACTTTTCCAACTAAAATATCTCCTTCTTCAATCCAAGTTCCTAATTTTACAATACCATTATCATTTAAATAATTAAATGAGTTTTTTTCATTTAATGTAGGTGTAAGTTCTTCAGGTCCAAACTGAGTATCTCTAATTTCAGTCTCATATCTCTCAATATGTAAACTTGTAAAAATATCATCATAAACTAATCTTTTATTTATTAAAACGGCATCTTCAAAATTATAGCCTTCCCAAGGTAAATAACCTATTAAAAGATTTTGCCCAATTGATAATTCGCCTTGACAACTTGTTGAATTATCAGCTAAAATATCACCACTTTCTACCCATTGACCTTGGTTAACAATTGGTCTATGAACTAAATAAGTATCTTGATTTGATCTATAAAAAGGGTCACACTTATAATTTACTTTAACTTTTAATAATTTATTTTTATTGACTAAATTAATATGGTCAAAGCTATACTTTAAAATAGAAAAATTTGTACTTAAAAAAATATTTTTAAAATTTAAATAATTTGTTTTTGTTTCGAAAAAATATGAATTAAAAGATTGAGTTATTTTTTTTTTTAATAAATTATGTGTATATAATTTTTTTTTATTATTTATAATTACCTTATTATTATTTTTTACATTAAAATAATTTATTTTTATTAATGAATTTAAATAGATTTGTTTATTTAAATTAATATTTTTTTTTATAAACCTATTGTTAGATAATTTAATATTTTTTCGTTTTGTATAAAAATCACTAAAATTTTTAAGTTTAAAACTAAAGTTTAAAATTAAATTTTTATTTAATTCATTATTAAAATAAAAAGTTTTTGGTAAATTGATTTTATTTAATAATAAATTAAAATAAATAGGAGAAATTATCTTATTTGGCTTTATTCTTTTTGAATTTATTTTTGGCATATTTAAAAAATTCATATTTAAATAAAACGTTAATGGACTTTTTTCTATAATTATATTTGAATAATTAATTATAAGGTTTGTATTTTTAATTTTTTTTAATAAAAATAAATTATTTTTTGATAAAAATGGTTTAAATTTTGATTTATAATAATTAGTTTTTTTTGAATAATAATAAATTATTTCAAAAAGTGATAAATTATAATTTTCAAAATTTAAATTAAAAATATTATTAATATTTTTTATATTGAATAGAGAAAAATTATTAATTTTTAAATTTTTAAAATATAGTTTATTATTATTTAAATAAACAAACTTATTAAAGCCAAATAAATTAAGTTCAACTTTTTTTATTTTATTTAAATTAATATTATTGTTAATAATATTTTTATAGTTTTTATTAATACTGAGTTCTTTATTGATTTTTTTTAATTTATAATTAAAAGTAAATTTGTTAAAATCTTTTAATTTAAAATTAAATTTATTAAATAAATTTTTTCTAGAACTTAAAACAATTATTTCTTTACCATCAACATATGTTACTAAACCTGCTTTTTTTGCTTGTATTGCATAATTAATATTTGCAATAATATTTGATTCTAAACCGGTACCTACAATAGGAAAAGTTGGTTTTATAATTGGTACTGCTTGCCTTTGCATATTTGATCCCATTAGAGCCCTATTTCCATCATTATGTTCTAAAAAAGGTATTAAAGATGTAGCAATAGAAATCATTTGAATAGAATTTATAGCTATATAATCCATTTTAATTCTAGAAACTCTTTTAAATTCTTTTAATTGACGACAAGGTATGTCTATTTTCCCAGGTAAAAAATTAAGTTTATTTTTTTTTATATCTCCTGGTGCAATATTAAAATTTTTTTCTTGATCAGAAGAAAATAAAAATAAACCTTGATTTAATAAAATAAAACCCTTATACATTTTGTAAAAAGGCGTTTCAATAAAACCTTTAACATTTAAAGAGGAATAAATAGTAAATGAATTAACTAAACCAGCATTTTGTCCTTCTGGGGTTTCAATAGGACAAATTCTACCATAATGAGTTGGATGAATACCTCTAATAGCCATACCTGCTGTATCTCGACTTATACCACCAGGCCCTAAGGAACTAAGTCTGCGTTTATGAGTAATCTCTGCTAATGGGTTGGTTTGATCTAATAATTGAACTAACGGATTTGTATTAAAAAATTCCCTTAATACATTATTAAATAATTTAGAATTTATTATAATTTCTAAATTTAAATTTTTTTTATTTTTAAATTTAAAGATTTGGTTTTCTCTAAAAATTTTTATTTTATTAGTTGATATTTGTAATAAATTATTTTTTTTATTAATATTATTTAATATATTAAATTTTTCAGTTTTTTGTACTAAATTAAAATATTTTTTTATTTTTATTAATTCAAAATATGAAAAAATATTTTTTTTGATATTATAAATATTATTTGAGTTTTTAATAATATCTAACTGTCTTTTAACTATATTAATTTGATCTTTTTTAACTAATAATATAGAATTGGATATACCATTATTTACAAAAAACCCATTTTTTAATTTGTTATATCCAAAAATAAAATTTGTTGTTTTATTTAATTTATCATTTAAAATTAATTTATCACGAATATTTTTTTCAAAACGTAAAATCCCTGTTATTAATTGAATTTGGATTAATTTACCAGAAGATCTTATTTGGCGGTTTTGTAAATCATCAATATCAGTTGGAATTTCAATACCTTTTAAACATTGCATTAAATAAAAACAAGAAAATAATATATCTTTAGCTGTTAATAAAGTATGGTTTTCAGATATATTTATACCTAATTTTTTATTTATACGTAATCTACCAAGTTTTGACAAATTATATAAACGAGGATTTAAAAACTTTTCATATAAAAATTTTTTTCCAATTTCTTTAACTTTAATATTAGAGTCTTGTAATTTAGATTTTAAATAAATTTTTTTAACTAATTCATCGAAATTTTTATCTAAATTTAAATAACTATTTGCATTTATTTTATTTTTCTTATTATAATCTAATAATGATTTGTTTTTTTGTAAACTAATATTTTTATTATTTAATAATTTTAAGTTATGATATTCATTATTAATATTTAATTTATATGAGTTTAAATAATTATTAAAAATAGGTAAACTTATACCTAAACAACGTAAAAAAATATTTATTGGAATTTTTGGAGTTTTTTTCATTTTTGCACAAATATCACCATTTTTACTGTCAATTTCTAACCTTAACCACGTACCTCGTTGTGCGATAAAATCTGCAGAATAAAAAATTTCTTGATCTTGCTTTATTAATTTTTGAAAATAAATACCAGGACTTCTTACAATCTGATTCATTATTATTTTAGGGGAACCATTTATTATAAAATGTCCATTTTTTGTCATTAATGGTAAGTTCATCAATAATAACCAATCAATTATAGATTCTTTAGTATTATGATTAATTATTTGTACTGGAATAAACAATTGACAATTATAAGTCTTTCTTTTTAAAATAGATTGTTTAATAGTCCATTTTGGTGGTACTAATTTATATTTATCTATATAAAATAAAATTTCAATAGTTTGATCCGCATTTGTAATTTTTTTTAATTGTTTAAATTCTTTAATTAAATCGATTTTTAAAAATGTTTGAAAACTTTCTCTTTGTAAATTAAGAAAATTGGGTATTTTAAAATTTATTAAAGGATTATAAATATTTGAATAATAACAATTTATTTTATATTTATTATTTATTTTAATAAATATATAATTTTTATTAATATTACTTTTAAAAAATAAATTGTATTTTAACAAAATATTATTTTTATTTTTTGTTAATATCATATAATAATAATTATTTATATATTATTTATTTTAAATTTTAAATCTTTCACTTTGATTTTTAATATTGATTTTTTTTTTTATTTATATTATAATTTAGTTATTAATATAGAGGCCCATAACTCAGTTGGTAGAGTGGTTGCCTTACAAGCAATAAGTCATCGGTTCGAGTCCGATTGGGCCTAAATCTAAATTGTTCTAATTATATAACTAAATTAAGATTTAATTTAGTTATATAATATAATTTTAATTAATCGTTACTTTTGCACCTGCTGCTTCTAATGCTTCTTTTGCTTCATCAGCTTCTTCTTTAGAAACGCCCTCTTTTAAAAGTTTAGGTAAAGATGTTGTAAATGCTTTTGCATCTGCTAAACCTAATGATGTTAATTTACGAATCACTTTTAATACAGCAACACGTTTATCTTGAACTACATCTTCTACAAGAACATCAAAAGTAGTTTTTTCTTCTACAGCTTCTTCACCTGCCGTTTCAACATTAGCAACCATCATACCTCCCGCAGGTGCTGAAGCATCAACACCAAAAACTTCTTCAATTTGAGAAACTAATTCTGTTGATTCTAATAAAGTTAATGTTTTTAATTGTTCAATAATTTGTTCTACATTTTTAGACATTTTTTTATCCTTATTTAATAAATTCGACTTACATATTATTTTTATTATTATCTATAATAATAGTATAGATAATAATAAAACTTGTAAAAGATTAAGTTTATAAGTATTTTTATTTAACGTTTTGAAAATTGTGGCGCTTTTCTAGCTTTTTTTAATCCATATTTTTTTCTTTCTTTAACTCGAGCATCTCGAGTTAAAAAACCTTTTAATTTTAAAGAAGGTCTATAATTTTTTTGAAATAAACACAAAGCTTTTGAAATACCTAATTTTATAGCATTTGCTTGGCCTACTAATCCACCACCTTTGACATTAATTTGAATATCAAATTTATTTTTTAATTCAAGAAAATCTAAAGGCGATTGCATTTGCATAATTAAATAAGCATTTTCTTGCATATAATTAATACCAGATTGATTATTTATTATAAACTGACCATTTCCTGGAACTAGTTCTACTGTTGCAATAGAAGATTTTCTACGTCCAGTTGCAATAATTTTATTAAAATTTTTAATCATTAATAATAACTCCTTTAAAAAATTTAGTTACGTGAATAATATTCAACAACTAATAACTCATTAATTTTTAAACCGACCCAATTTCGATTAATAATACCATTTACAACACCTATTAAATTCTCTTTATTAAAACTTAAATGATCCGGTAATTCATTATCACCTTTTTGGCTTAATTGTTTAACTAATTCTTGTGAAGATGGTTTATTCTTTACTGAAATAATATCTTTAATTTTACATGAATAACTAGCTATATCAACTTTTTTTTTATTTACTAAAATATGTCCGTGTGAAACTAATTGTCTAGCTGCTAAAATTGACGGCGCCATACCTAAACGATAAACAATATTATCTAACCGCATTTCTAATAAAGTTAATAAAACTTCACCCGTTGAACCATTTGATTTTTTTGCTTGTTTCACATAACCAATTAATTGTCTTTCATTAATATTATAATTAAAACGTAATTTTTGTTTTTCTAATAAACGTAATCCATAAGGTGATAATTTTTTTAAAAATTTCATCTTCGGTTGACCATGTTGGCCTGGTGTATTTATTTTATTTGAATCTTTATTCGTTAATCCAGGTAAATTACCTAACTTACGAACTAATCTTAAACGAGGTCCTCGATATTTACTCATATAATCTCCTTTTTATTTATTGATTTATAAATGGTAATAAACCAGCAACACGGGCAGTTTTAATTGCATTTGCAATTTTTCTTTGTTCTTTTGCAGTTAATCCAGTTAAATATCTCGGTAAAATTTTACCTTCAAAACTAATAAATTGTCTTAGTAATTGTAAATTTTTATAATCAATTGTTCCTTGAACAAAAGATTGATTACTATTTTTTTTATAAATTGTGATTGGGATATTTATTGTTTTTTTTATTTGTTTTTTAAAATTATATTTTTTTTTCATAAATTTTTTTATATTTTAATTTGTTTAATTAATTCATAAAATGTTTCTTGATCTCGTACAGCTAATTGAGCTAACCATTTACGATTTATATTAATATTCAATTGTTTTAATTTATAAATAAATTGATTATAATTTAAACCATATAAACGACTTGTTATATTAATACGAGAAATCCATAAATTTTTTAAATTATTTTTTCTTTTACGTCTATCACGATATGAAAACGTTAAAGCTTTCATTTTTCTTTGATTTGCAGAACGGAAAAGTATAGAACTACTTCCACGAAATCCTTTTGTTATTTTTAATACTTTTTTACGTCTTTTACGAGCAACAAATCCACGTTTTACTCGAGTCATGTTTTCTCCTTTTAAAATGTTTTTATTAATTAATATTAATTAATAAAAATGTAACTTTTATTATTATTAAAAATAATATAATAAATTAAAAAAAAATAATTAAAAAAATTATAAAGTTACTAAAGTTTTTTTTTATAAATTATATAAATAAAACTTAATGAATAAAAAAGAGGGAGTAAACTATTTTTAATATATTCGCTTTTTTTTATTTTTGTAATTAAATTAAAATAGAGTTATTAAAAAAATCTATTTTAATTTAATAAGTATAACGTCTTTAGTTCAGTTGGTAGAACATTGGTTTCCAAAACCAAGGGTCGTGGGTTCGAGTCCTACAAGACGTGTATTACACTAATTAAAAAATGTATTCTTTTTCTAATATACTATTAGAAAAAGAATACATTTTTTAATTAAAATGAAAAAACTAAAGGATCAGGGAAAAAACGATTAACTTCGATTAATAAACCAGCAGTAAAACTAATCCAAGCGAAAGCAATAACAGGTGCAGTTGAAAGATATGTTAAAAAATTTTTCATTAAAAAATTCCTTCATAATAATAAAAATAGTGTTATCTTGAATTCAAAAATAATTATTAATTAACTAAAAATTTTTTTAAAAATATCCCGAACCTTATCACCAGAATCAATTGTTTCTAAAGGATCCTTGCGTAAACGATGTCTTAAACATAATGGTATAACTCTAAAAATATCTTGAGCAGTTACTTCATTACGACCTTCAAAAGCAGTTAATGCTTTGGCAGCTCTATTTGTTACAATATCACCTCTTAAACCATCAACATTTAACTCAGAACATATTTGTGAAATTTTGATACGAAATTCATAATTTAAATCCACTTCTCTTAATAATGCACGAGCTTTAACAATTTTTTCGCTTAATGTTTTTTGTGATTCATTATAACTATTTCTAAATTCAATAGGGTCTGAATCAAAAGCTGAACGCTGTTCAACAATTTGTACACGTAAATCAGGTTCTTTAACAGTTCGAATTTCAGCATGCATACCAAATCTATCTAATAGCTGAGGTCTTAGTTCACCTTCTTCAGGATTACCTGAACCAACAAGAATAAAACGAGCAGGATGACTAATCGATATACCTTCACGTTCAACTGTGTTCCATCCTGATGCTGCTGAATCTAATAAAACATCAACTAAATGATCATCTAATAAATTAACTTCATCAACATATAAAATACCTCTATTTGCTGATGCTAATAATCCGGGTTCAAAAGCTTTTATTCCTTCTGTTAAAGCCTTTTCCATATCAATTGTACCACAAACTCTATCTTCTGTCGCTCCTAATGGTAAATCAATCATTGGAATTTTTTTAGTTTCCGTTTCAAGTTTTTTATTATTTTTTACTTGGCTAGCAACTTCTTCACTCATTAATTCAGGGTCAGTTGGATCTGAATTAAATGGATCATTTGCAACAACTTTCATATCTGGTAATAAATCACTTAAAGCACGTACAGTTGTTGATTTACCTGTACCTCTATCTCCCATCACCATAACACCTCCAATTTTTGGATCAATTACATTTAATATTAATGCTAATTTCATTTCTTCTTGTCCAACTATAGATGTAAAAGGGAAAACAGGACGACTTTCTAATTCAATTTTTTCAGACATATTTTTATTTTATTTTTAATTAATCTTTATTTTTAATTAATCTTTATTATTTAATATTTATTATTTAATATTTAATCTTTATTTTTAATTAATCTTTATTATTTAATATTTATTATTTAATATTTAATCTTTATTATTTAATATTTATTATTTAATATTTAATATTTATTATTTAATAGTTATTTATATAAATATATTTTGATTTTATTCTTCTTTAATAAATAATTAATCTTTAATATTTATTATATTATTTATTATATTTATTATATTATTTATTATATTATTTATTATTTATTTTATTTATTATTAATCATTTTCTTATAATAAAAATTTATAGATAACAAGTTATCTATAATAATAATCTTTTTATTATAAAACAGAATTTTATAGATAACAAGTTATCTATAATAATAATTGTTGTTTACCAAAAAAAAAAAAAAAACAGTCAAAAAAAAAAAGTATACTATAAATAATAACCTTATAAAAAAGGTCTGTCAAACCAGGTATACCTATGGATTAATTTATATTTATATTGATATTTATACTATTATATTTTAAATTGACATATCTATATTATTAGTATATATTAAAATTATTAATTAATAAATTTATTAACTAATAATTTTAATATATACTAATAAATAGGACATTAAAATGGCAGTACCAAAAAAACGAACTTCAAAATCAAAAAAAAATAAACGTAAAATAAATTGGAAAAATAAAGCAGTAAAGCAAATTGTAAAAGCTATTAACTTAGCAAATATTAAATAAATTTATTTAACATTTGCTAAATTAATATATAAATATATAATTATATTTATATATTAATAATATTAATTTGGGCAGATCGAATGGTCAATTTATTAAATTTTAATTATTAAAAATGGCTCCACAAACTGAAACAAAAGCAGGTACTGGCTTTAAAGCTGGTGTAAAAGATTACCGTTTAACTTATTACACGCCTGATTATCAAGTAAAAGATACTGATATTTTAGCAGCGTTTCGTATGACTCCTCAACCAGGAGTACCAGCAGAAGAAGCAGGTGCAGCTGTTGCTGCTGAATCATCAACAGGTACTTGGACAACTGTATGGACTGATGGTTTAACATCTTTAGACCGTTATAAAGGTCGTTGTTACGATATTGAACCATTAGGAGAAGACGATCAATATATTGCTTATATTGCTTATCCTTTAGACTTATTTGAAGAAGGATCAGTGACAAACTTATTTACTTCAATTGTAGGTAATGTTTTTGGTTTTAAAGCTTTACGTGCTTTACGTTTAGAAGATTTACGTATTCCACCAGCTTATGTTAAAACATTCCAAGGTCCACCGCATGGTATTCAGGTTGAACGTGATAAATTAAATAAATACGGTCGTGGTTTATTAGGTTGTACAATTAAACCAAAATTAGGTCTTTCAGCTAAAAACTATGGACGTGCTGTTTATGAATGTTTACGAGGTGGTCTTGATTTTACAAAAGATGATGAAAACGTAAACTCACAACCTTTCATGCGTTGGCGTGACCGTTTCTTATTTGTTGCTGAAGCAATTTATAAATCTCAAGCTGAAACTGGTGAAGTTAAAGGACATTACTTAAATGCAACAGCGGGTACATGTGAAGCAATGATGGAACGTGGTCAATTTGCTAAAGATTTAGGTGTTCCAATTGTTATGCATGACTATATTACTGGTGGTTTTACAGCTAACACTTCATTAGCTCATTTCTGTCGTGCTAGTGGATTATTATTACACATTCACCGTGCTATGCACGCTGTTATTGACCGTCAACGTAATCACGGTATTCACTTCCGAGTATTAGCGAAAATTTTACGTATGTCAGGTGGTGACCACTTACACTCAGGAACAGTAGTAGGTAAATTAGAAGGTGAACGTGAAATTACTTTAGGTTTTGTTGACTTAATGCGTGATGACTATATTGAAAAAGATCGTAGTCGTGGTATTTACTTTACTCAAGATTGGGTTAGTTTACCAGGTACAATGCCTGTAGCTTCAGGTGGTATTCACGTATGGCACATGCCTGCATTAGTTGAAATCTTTGGTGATGATGCATGTTTACAATTCGGTGGTGGTACATTAGGACACCCTTGGGGTAATGCTCCAGGAGCCGCTGCAAACCGTGTAGCTTTAGAAGCTTGTACACAAGCTCGAAACGAAGGACGTGATTTAGCATCTGAGGGTGGCGATGTAATTCGTGCTGCTTGTAAATGGAGTCCTGAATTAGCTGCAGCTTGTGAAGTATGGAAAGAAATTAAATTTGAATTTGATGCTATTGATACATTATAATATTTATTTATTTCTAAAATTAGTATTAAACAGTCTATGATTTAATACTAATTTGTTTTTTCTTATAATATTATTATATAATAATATTATAAGAAAAAACAATGGGGTATCGTCAAGTGGTAAGACATCGGGTTTTGGTCCCGACATTCGTAGGTTCGAATCCTTCTACCCCAGGTATTGACAACGAATTTACTAATTAATAAAATTCTTTCAATATTAAATTATAAAAAATTATATTCGCGGGATAGAGTAGTCTGGTAGCTCGCAAGGCTCATAACCTTGAGGTCGTAGGTTCGAATCCTACTCCCGCTATAATTATAAAAAACTATCTATATTATTATAAATAATATAAATTATTACATTATTTATAAATTAGATGTATTAATTAATAATAATATTATATTCCTATAATCTTATTATCGTGTTTATTACCCCCAGGGGAATTCGAATCCCCGTTTCCTCCGTGAAAGGGAGATGTCCTAGGCCTCTAGACGATGGGGGCTAATTTTTATTATTTACTAATATATATTATTTATTATATCAAAAAAGTAATTATTTGTCAAACCTTTTAAATTGACTAATTATAATTAGTAATACATGTATAAGGAAATAAATTTGTATAAATTACGTTTATTAATAAAAAATTCTAATTAATCGATATTGAATCTAAATAAAATTATACAAATATTTATTTAATATTAATAGGTGGTACCCAGATTCGAACTGGGGAATAAAGGATTTGCAATCCCTTGCCTTACCACTTGGCTATACCACCAAAATTAAATTTGTATATTATATATATATAACATAATATATAATATACAAATATTAAAATAAGTAAAGTAAAAAAAAAAATTTTTTTTTTACTTTACTTATAACATAATGAGCCGAGCTGGATTCGAACCAGCGTAGGTATAACCAGCGGAGTTACAATCCGCCCCCATTAACCACTCGGGCATCGACCCTTTCTATTATATATTATTATATAATAATTTATTTTGTCAATATTATTTGAATTTTAATTAAAAATATAATATAATAATAAATAATTAAATCTTATTTTAAAAGGGTTGCTAGCTCAATGGTAGAGTGTTCGGCTTTTAACCGATTTGTTCTGGGTTCAAATCCCAGGTAACCCAATTTATAATATATATATAATCGTATTAATTCTCTATTAATATTTGAAATATTAATAGAGAATTAATATAATTATATATAGAACCAAATTTGAATTCAAAAATTAAAATATTTTACTAACTTTTTTAATAAAAAAAGTTATTAATAAAAAAATTATATTTCTTTTATGACTTTTATTTTCCAATTAACACTTTTTGCTTTTGTTGCATTATCTTTTATTCTTGTAGTTGGTGTACCTGTTATTTTTGCATCACCAAATGGTTGGACTGAAAATAAACGTGTTGTCTTTTCTGGTGTTGGAATTTGGGTTTTATTAGTTTTTGCTTTAGGGGTGTTAAATTCTTTCGTTATTTAACTTTAATAATTTTATTAATATTATTAAAGTTAAATATAAAATTACACTTTATTATATTAAATAATTAATTATTTAATATAATAAAGTGTAATTTTATATTACTTTATTTATTTATAATTAAAAATGAAACAAAAAAACAAAAAAAATTTAGTAAGTTATAATAAAAATAAACACATCTACAAAAATCAAAAATTTAAAGTATTACAGTTATTAAAACAATTATCAATTATTTATAATTTATTAATTTTTTCAAAAAAACGTTTTAAAAAAGATTTTACTAATTTTCCTTCAAATTTATTTTTTATTATATTATTACCTTTATTAGGTTATACATTAGATAAACAAAAATTTTTATCTAATAATATTAATAATTTTGAATCTTTTTTTTATAAAACATTACCAGGTTTAAATACTTTTAATAAATTAAATTTATCAAATTTGACTTGGGAAACATTTAATTATACAGAGTATTTTAAAAAAATTAATTGGAATAATTTAAAACAATTAAGTTATTTTGATAGTTCAGTTTTTATTTCTTTTAATTCAAACTTACATAATAATAAATTTTATATTAGTGCTAACCCGACCAATAAAATAGAATTAAATATTAATAATATTAATATAGATAAAAATAAAAATTTAAATAAATATTTTATTAGTGGGCGTAAATTTAACATACTTTTTAAACCCGATTTTTTTAATGAAACTTATTTTTTATCATTAAATAAGAAACATAAGAAAAATAATTTAAATAATTTTATTATTAAAAATAATTATTTACAAAATAAATATTTTTTAAATTTAAAAAATTGGCAGCATTCATTTTATGAGTTAGATAATATTCCATTAAAATTAAACAGTATATTTTATTCCTGTACTAATGATAATAATGTTAATATAAAAAAAAATAATTCAAATTATTTGTCGTTTTCAAACCGTAAAAATCAAAAATATTTAACACAACCTTTATTTAATAATTTATTTTATTATAAAAAATTAAATTTAATAAAAAAAACTAATTTAATAAAAAAAAATAATGTTAAAACTGTAATTGAAAAAAAAAATAATATATTAAATTTTGAACTAGGTAATAAAAAATTAACTTATGATATTTATAATTTTAGATTTTTTCATTATAAAATTTATAATAAACTTTTTTTATTTAAAAAGTTTTTAAAATACCAAATAAATGATTTTTATAATAATAAGTCATCAAATAGTTTTTCTGATTTTATAATAACTAAAACTTATTCAGTGAATAAACAAACAAAAAATATTCTTTTAAATAATAATAAATTTATTAGTATATTAAAAAATAAACAAGAGCCCAATTGGAAAAATTTAATTCGTAAAGATTTAAAAAATTTAGGTAGTACTAAAAATGATAATTTTATTTATTATAATACAATTTTAAAAAATAATATTAATTTGAATAATAATTTAAATAATCTAGAAGAAAAATTACCTTCATTTTTAAAAAATAAACCAATATTTTTTTTTAAACAACATATAGTAGAAAATAATAAAATATTAAAAAATAAAATTAAAACTCCTATTTCTATTGAATCTAGAGAAAATAAAAATACAATAATTAAAAAAAAAAATTATTTTATTAATAAAATAAATGATAAAAATATAAAATATTCAAGTTTAAAAATAAAAAATAAGCAGTCAAATTTTTTATATTTTGGTTCTTATTTAACAAAAATTCCTATAAATAAAAAGTATTCATTTTTATATTATTTTGAAAGAGAGTTTTTTTATTATTTAGAATTTTTAATGAAAACAAATAAATCAAACATAAAGACACATTTTTATAACGATAATATGCTCTGTTTTCTTTTTAACAATAAAAAAGACTATTTATTAAAAAATAAAATTTCTGAATCCGATTCTAGTTTATTAAAAAGAAAAGTTTCTGGTTATCTATATCCAGATGTTCAAAAAAAAAATATAATTTTTATTAATCAATTAGATTTATTATTTAACAATTCATTTATACAAATAAAGGGACCAAAAAATTTAATTTATAATAAGTTTAAAAATTTTTCTAATAATTTATTTTTTTTATATAGTAAAAAAAGTTCAATCAGTTTTAATCTAGAAGAAGTAAATTTAAATAAAAAAAATAATTTATATGTAAAAAATAAAAAAAATTTAACGAAAAATATAAATTTTTTTGGTAATCAAAAAATGGATTTTGGATTAGGTTTTAGTTATAATAAAAATAAAAATTTAGAAACTATGGAAATTGATAAATCTAATTATCAACCGAATCTTTCTTTAATTTATAGTAAACAAAGACTAGATTCAAAATCTCCGTTTTCTTGGCAATATCCTATCAAAGAAGATTTATTATTAAATAATAATAATTATTTTCATTCATTATTAGTTCATAAAAAAAATAATTATAATTTAAAAAAAAATTTACAACTAAAAATAGACTATTATGATAATAATAACAATTATTTATTAGAAGTTTGCGATTTTAATGAAATACCTTTAGTCCCAATAAGTTATAAAAGTTATTTTAAATATAATAAAAATTATAATAATTTTAATAGTTATTATTCTAATTTTATTAAGAATTTTAATAATTTATTTAACACTGATTTATATGAACTTGTAAGTTTGAAACAATGGTCTCTTTTAACACAAATAAGTTTTCTATTAATCTTTTTAACTTTTATCAATAATTTAAAAGAAACTTATGGTGAATCTTTTTTAACTGCTTTTAAAACCTTTTTTAATAATTTTGAATTTGATGCATTAATTAATTTAAAAATAGAGGTCGGTAAAACAATTAAATCAAAAAAAATAAAATTTAATAATTTAGTGGGTGGTAAATTTTTTTTACAAGAATTTAATCAAACAATTTTATTATTAAGAAATTCGAAATTTGGTATACAGTCTAATTTTAATATAAAAAAACCTGATTTTAATTTTAATAAGAGTTTATTTAATGAAAAAAATTTTGTTTTATATAGTCAAAATAAAAACTATAAAAATTCATTTATTCTATTTAATATTGAACAAAAAAATTCATTATTAAATTTTATTAATAATCCATTTGAGTTTTTATATCCAAAATACAAAAAACTAAATTCAAAAAAAAAATTTACAATTAAAAATTTACAAAATAAAATTTATATTAAAGGGTTTTTATTAGTTGGTCCTCCTGGAACTGGTAAAACGGTTTTAGTTAAAGCGTTATCGGGTGAGGCTGAAGTACCTATTGTTTTAGAATCTGGTGAAAAATTATCAAAATTTAGTTCATCAAATGATACAATATCAGAAAATGCAAAAGGTGCTTTAGAATTAAAAAATTTATTTAAAAGAGCAAAAAAAATATCACCTTGTATTTTATTTTTAGATGAAATAGATAGTGTTGGTCAAAATAGAAAAGATGTTTTGGTTGATTATCGTAAAAAAATATTACTAAATTCTTCTACAACAAACTCTTATTATTTTTTATCAAATAATAAAATTAATATAAATTCAATTAATTTTAATAAATCAGATTATAAAATTAATAATAATTTAAGTTTTAATAAATTTAATAATTATATTAAAAACAATGATTATTTAGATTTAAAAACAAACTCTAATAATAGCCAATTAAATAGTAAATCATTATCAATGCTTACACAACTGTTATGCGAATTAGATGGTTTAAAAGATCGTTGCGATCTTGTTATTATAGGAGCAACGAATCGTCCAAAAACCTTAGATCCGGCATTAACTAGACCAGGTAGATTAAGTAAAATTGTTTATATCGACCTTCCAGGAAAAAAAAAACGTTTTGAATTATTAAAGTTTTATTCAAAAAATAAAAAAGAGAATATTAATTGGGAATTTTTTGCAAATCAAACAACTGGTTTAAGTGCGGCTGATTTATCTTCTTCATTAAATATATCATTATTGAAAACAATTTATAATTATATTAATTTAAAAAAAAACAATTCAAAATTAGTTACTAATTTTAATATTAAAAATAAATTAATACCTGGCTTTGAAGAAATTGAATACGGGATTCAAATTATTAAATTTAGAAATAATTCGTTTAAATATAAATCTTATGAATTGGGTATTTTAATAAACTCTTTGATGATAAATTATAATTATTTTAATCAAATAAAATTGATCAGTTTGTTTGATTTTTCAAAATTTATTTTAAATTATAAAAAATTTAATTTTATAAAAGATACTAGTATAGAAAAAAACTGGCTAAATTTAAAAATAAAACAAGATAAAATAAGTCCATTAAAACAAATTTCAAGAACTATTTTTTATAAAAAAAATAGAAAATTTATTAGATCTTTATATTTATTAAATAAAAAAACTAATATTACTAAATTAATAATTAATAAAAAAGAAAAACAGTATTTTATAAATAAATTTAATAAATATATTAATCGAGTATTTAAAGTAAATATATTTAGTTCTAGAATATTATTATTGTCGACATATATTATTAATAATCCGTTAACTTTATCATTTAATTTATTTTATAATTATTCAAAAACTATATTATATTATAAATTATATTATTTTAATAAAAAAATTTATAAATCAAATATTAATACTGATTTAGTATTTGATAAAAACTTTATAACTTTTAAATATAATAATCTATTAAAATATAAAATAATTAATTATAATTTTAAATTAACAAATAATATCGTTTTAATAAGTAATAAGAAATTTTATTATAAAAATAATAAAATTTTTTCATTAAATAAAACTTTAAATAATGAATTGATTGAAAAAAAATTTAATAATATAAAAAAAAATTTAAGTACAGAAAATTATTTTACTTTATATAATAAAGTAAGTTTAAAAAAACAAACTAAAATTCAGCAACTAATATTTAGTGATTCTTCTTTTATAAATAGAATATCTTATTATATTGGAGGAAAAGCTTTAATTTTAACTATATTAAAAAAACCAATTTCAAATGTTAATACTTTAAACTTATGGTCAATAAAAAATAATTTAAATCCTAAAATAAAAAAAAAATTATTTATAGAAAATTCTATAAAAAAATTAATTAATAAAGAAGATTTTGAAAACTATTTATTTTTTATTATTAATGGAAAAATATCAGAAATTAAAATGTTATTAGATACTAATTCAAAAAATTTTTCAAATTTTGCTATTGATGATTTAAAAGAACTTAGTTGGCTATTAAATATTATGATTAATAAAAATGATTTTTATAAAACATTAAAATCAAATTTATTAAAAAAAGTATTAATTCAAACTTCAAAAAGTTCTTTTAAAAAAAATAATAAACAAATTATTAAAAATAATTATGATAAAAAACAATTATATTTATTAATTAATAAATTTGATCAATCTTTTTTGTTAAATAAAAAAATATTTAATTTGAATTCACAAAATTTTAATTTTTGGTCTGTAATACCTTATTGGTGGGAACCTAATTTAAAATTACAACATACTAATATTATGTATTGGTCATTTAAAAAATCTAAAAAAGTAAACTTTTTAACTTTATTACTTAAACAATCTTCACAATATTATTATTTATCTAATAACTCTAATAATAATTCAAATCATTTTTTAATTAGTAATAATTATATTAATTATGATAATAATAGATTTATAAATTCAAATAAAATTAATAATTATAATTTTATAAATAAATTTTTTGAATTTGGAATAAATTGGAATAATCTTCAAATAATTGAATATTATATTTTAATTTCAAATTTAATTTTTAATTTAACTTTTAATTGCTTTAATTTATTAGAATTAAATGTTGAATTTGTTGATTATTTAATTTATTATATATTATGTAATGAACGTTTCTATGACTTTGAATTAAATAAATTATCCTTAAAATATTATTATTTTAAAAATAACTAACGATAGATTTTGTTTTTTATCAATTAATTAATTATAATAATTAATGAGAAGAAATTTTTAAAATAAAAACTTTTTTATATAAAGGCCTTTATTTATTTTTTATTTATATTTTATTTTTATATAAAAATAAAATATAATTTGAAATTATTTTTTATTAAATAATTAAAAATAAAAGGAAATAAAAAGCAGTTATACAATATATTTTATAACTACTAATTAATTTTTATTTTATTATTTTTATGATAAAAACAAAAAATTTAGTTTTTTTATTTTTATTTACATTAAATTTTTTTGCGTATGATCAAATAGCAAAAGCTTATCCTATATTTGCTCAACAAAATTACCAAAATCCTCGTGAACCAAATGGACGTATTGTATGTGCAAATTGTCATTTAGCTCAAAAACCAGTAGAAATTGAAGTACCTCAAGCAGTATTACCTGATAGTGTTTTTGAAGCTTCTATTAAAATTCCATATGATAAGTCCATTCAACAAGTTCAATCAAATGGTAAAAAAGGTGATTTGAATGTAGGTATGGTTTTAATATTACCAGATGGTTTTTCTTTAGCACCAACTGATCGAATTCCAGAAGAAATGAAAACAAAAGTTGGTCAATTATATTATCAACCTTACAGTGACAACCAATCAAATATTTTAGTTGCTGGCCCTATAGCAGGTAAAGATTATAGTCAAATGGTTGTTCCTATTCTTTCTCCAGACCCGGCTAAAGATAAAAATATTAATTATTTAAAATATCCTATTTATTTAGGTGGTAATAGAGGTCGTGGACAACTATATCCTGATGGATCTAAAAGTAATAATAATATTTTTAATTCTTCAGTTTCTGGAAAAATTACTGACATTAATGCAAGTAAAAAATCTACAAGTATTATAATTGAAACTTCAAACGGTGAAACAATTACAGAAAAAATTCCAGCTGGGCCAACAATTATTGTTAGTAAAGGGCAAACTATTAAGGTTGATCAACCTTTAACAAATAACCCTAACGTTGGTGGTTTCGGACAAGGTGAAACAGAAATAGTTTTACAAAATCCAACTCGTGTTCAAGGTTTAATAGTTTTTTTAATTACTATCTTTATTACTCAAATTTTCTTAGTGCTTAAGAAAAAACAAGTTGAAAAAGTTCAATTAGCTGAAATGAATTTTTAATATTTTTATATTTTAATAATTATTAAAATATAAAAATAAAATTATTATTAAATTAAAATATTTTTATGTTAACATTAATTAGTTATATTGGTTTATTAATCGGCGGTCTTATTATGGCATCTGTTTTTTATGTAGCAGTTGTAAAAATTCAGTTAATATAAACATACTATATGTAAATATATTATGTTTATATTAATAAAATTAGTTAAATTATTGAAAATTAAATTTTTTATTTTTTTTTTTTATTACTATGGTAGAACCTTTATTATCAGGAATTGTTTTAGGATTAGTACCTGTAACAATTAGTGGTCTTTTAGTAGCAGCTTATCTTCAATATCGTCGTGGCGATAGTTTAAATTTTTAAATAAAAAACTCCCCAGATAGGACTTGAACCTATGACCAATCGGTTAACAGCCGATTGCTCTACCACTGAGCTACTGAGGAATAAATAAATTAATTATTTTTTATTATTATAATAAAAAATAATTAATTTTTCAATTTTAATATATTTAAATTTTAATATATAATATAAATAATTTCGGAGAGAGAGGGATTCGAACCCTCGGTATAAAATATTATTATACAACGGATTAGCAATCAGTCGCTTTAAACCACTCAGCCATCCCTCCTTTTTATTATTTAATAAATAATATTATTATATAATATAATATATAATAATATTATTATACGGGCCTAACAGGATTCGAACCTGTATTCAATACTTAGAAGGTACTTGTCTTATCCATTAGACTATAAGCCCTAAATCTAACTTTATTGTTCTAAATTAACTTAGTAAAAAAGTTTTATATTGAATTAATGATATGTTTTATGTTATAATAAAATTGACTATAACAATTAATTAAAATAAAAAATTTTATTTACTATTAAATTTTAACAAAAAATTAAAACAATTGTCAAATTAAAATTAAAAAATATAAATAGTCAACTGAATGATAAAATAATAACAATGTTTTTAAAAAACAATATATATAGAATTATTAATAATGGCAATTACATTAGAAAAAATGGTTCAAGCTGGAATGCATTTAGGACATCCTGCAAGAAAATGGAACCCGAAAATGCAACCTTTTATTTATACTGAAAAAGATAGTATTCATTTAATTGATTTAATTAAAACTTACGTTCATTTAAATTATGTTTGTAAATTTCTAACGAAATCAACATCTAATGGTAAAAAAATATTATTTGTAGGAACAAAAAAACAAGCATCCAATTTAATTGAACAGACAGCTTTAAATTGTAATTCATTTTATGTTAATGAAAAATGGTTAGGGGGTATGTTAACCAATTGGAAAACCGTTTATTTATCAACTAAAAAATTAAAAAATTTAGAAATACAAGAAAAAAAGGGTTTATTTAATAAATTACCAAAAAAAGAAGCTTCTAATTTAATAAAAAAAAAAGAAAAATTAAATAAATATTTAGGTGGAATGAAAAATATGGAAGTTTTACCTGATATTGTTATAATAATTGGACAACATGAAGAAATAAATGCATTAAAAGAATGTAATAAATTAGGAATACGTAGTATAAGTATCTTAGATACTGATTGTGATCCTTCAATTTCAGATTTACTGGTCCCTGCAAATGATGATTCTATGCCTTCAATAAAATTATTATTGCAAGAATTTGAATTTGCTATTAAACAAGGTCAAGAAATTTTCAATACAAAAAAAAATATGAAATAAATAATAAATGGTTGTTAAAAAGGTAATTTTTATAAAAGCCAAATTAATATGTTAAGTGAAGTAAATCTTTTATTTGATTCTGCAGAAATATCTTTAGGTCAGCATTATTATTGGGAAATTGGTGGTTATTCTATTCATGGACAAGTTCTAATGGTTTCTTGGTTTGTTTTTGCACTAATTGCCACTGTTTCTTTTTTAGGAAATAATCAATTAAAACCAATACCGGAAGAAGGTTTACAAAATTTAACAGAATTTTTCACTGAATTTATTCGTGATTTAGCAAAATCACAAATTGGAGAAGAAGACTATGAAAAATGGGTTCCGTTTTTAGGAACAATTTTCTTATTTATTTTTGTATCAAACTGGTCTGGTGCTTTATTACCGTGGCACGTTATTGAAATACCAAACGGAGAATTAGCTGCTCCAACTAATGATATTAATACAACTGTTGCTTTAGCATTATTAACATCAATTGCTTATTTTTATGCTGGTTTAAGTAAAAAAGGTTTAGGATATTTTAAACGTTATGTTTCACCAGCAGTTTTTCTATTACCAATTAACGTATTAGAAGATTTTACAAAACCTTTATCATTAAGTTTTCGACTTTTTGGAAACATTCTTGCTGATGAATTGGTTGTTGCTGTATTAGTTTCGTTAGTTCCATTAATTATTCCTATTCCTATTATGCTTTTAGGTTTATTTACTAGTGGAATTCAGGCTTTAGTATTTGCAACACTTGCTGGTGCATATATTGGTGAAGCTTTAGAAGATCATTAAAAAAAATTAAATAATTTATAAATTATAAATAATGGTTGTTATTATTATTATACACTATATAACTTTTAGGAGATTATTAATTATGAATCAACTTATCGCTGCTGCTTCTGTTATTGCTGCTGGTTTATCTATTGGTTTAGCTGCTGTTGGTCCTGGGATTGGACAAGGAACAGTTGCAGGTTATGCTGTTGAAGGTATTGCACGTCAACCTGAAGCAGAAGGAAAAATTCGTGGTACATTATTATTATCGTTTGCATTTATGGAATCTTTAACAATTTATGGTCTTGTTGTTGCATTAGTATTATTATTTGCTAACCCATTTGCTTCATAATTAAATTAATCTAAAAAAAATTAATAGTTTTAAAAAATATTAAAAACTAATTATATAAATATTTAATTAAATATTTATATAATTAGTTAATATAATAATTTGGAGATTTTTTTT